AAAGAATTGAACGAGAAGCCGTATGAGGTGAAAATCTCATGTACGGTTTTGTAGAGTGACGGTAAAGGTAACTTATCTGTCAACTTTTCCACTACCACCCCCAAAAAACCGAACTCTGCCTTACGCAAAGTTGCCAGAGTACGATTAACCTCTGGATTTGAAATCACTGCTTATATACCTGGTATTGGCCATAATTTACAAGAACATTCTGTAGTATTAGTAAGAGGGGGAAGGGTGAAAGATTTACCCGGTGTGAGATATCACATTGTTCGAGGAACCCTAGATGCTGTCGGAGTAAAAGATCGTCAACAAGGGCGTTCTAGTGCGTTGTATATTCTTATCTAAGACTTGTATCATTTTATGATGATGCCATGTTAATTGCTAGAAACATGTGAAGTATATGGCTAACCTAATAACGAAAGTTTTGTAAGGGGACTGGAGCAGGCTACCATAGGACAAAAGATCTTATTTCTAAAGAGATTTGGAACTATTATACGTCTAAGGTTCAATATTGAAATCATTTCATAAGTTTTCCCCGACTTGTCAACAAGCAATTCAAAATACCTCGACTTTTTTAGAACAGGTTCGAGTCAAATAGCAATGATTTGAAACACTTTTTTTTTTACACTCTTTTGGGAACCTAAGGACTTGATCGTACAGATATGTAAAATACGAGATTTCCAATCATAGCAAGAAAAAGGAAGGAAACGGATACTCAATTTAAAGTGAGTAAACAGAATTATATACATAAAGAATAGATCTCATATCTACCTATATAATCATGTGGAAAGCCGTATTCGATGAAAGTCGTATGTACGGTTTGGAGGGAGATCTTTCATACCTTTAGAGATCCACCCTACAATACGGAGTCAAAAAGCCGAAATAAGTGATTCATTTTTAGCCTTTATGAAATGGATTATTGAACCCTTTTCACACTCATGTCACGTCGAAGTACTGCAGAAAAAGAAACTGCAAAATCCGATCCAATTTATCGGAATCGATTAGTTAACATGTTGGTTAACCGTATTCTTAGACATGGAAAAAAATCATTGGCTTATCGAATTCTTTATCGAGCCATGAAAAATATTCAACAAAAGACAGAAAAAAATCCACTATCTGTTTTACGCCAAGCGATACGGGGAGTAACTCCCAATGTAACAGTAAAAGCAAGACGTGTAGGTGGATCGACTTATCAAGTTCCCGTTGAAATCAGATCTACACAAGGAAAAGCACTTGCCATTCGTTGGTTATTAGGGGCATCTCGAAAACGTCCGCCGGGTCGAAATATGGCTTTCAAATTGAGTTACGAATTAATGGATGCCGCCAGAGGGAATGGCAATGCTATACGCAAGAAGGAAGAGACTCATAGAATGGCAGAGGCCAATAGAGCTTTTGCACATTTCCGTTAATCTATGAACAGGATCGAGATCTATCTATATGGATAGATCTATCTGATCTATACAGATAGATCGATTCGAAAGAGAAATATTTCTTCGAAATTGATCAATATGTCTATCGGAACGAACGAAAGATAAAAGAAAACAAGGATGAAACATAAATCCTAGATCAACCAAGCCCTCTCGGGGGGGGGGCTTGCTTAATAAAGAATAAGATTCTGAGATAAGATTTGATCCTATTCATGAGGATTATGCAAATCTCCTATTCCAAGAATAGAAAGTTGAAAAAGATTGAGACTTTTTCGGAGATTGAATGAAGTTACTAATTCATGATCTGGCATGTACAAAATGAAAACTTCATTTTCAATTATACCCTGAGATCATTTTTATGAAAGAGTTTCATTTGCTTCTCTTCCATGGAGGTTCTATTTTCCCAGAATGTATCCTAATTCTCGGCCTAATTCTTCTTCTGATGATCGATCTAACCTCTGATCAAAAAGATACACCTTGGTTCTATTTCATCTCTTTAACAAGTTTAGTAATGAGCATAACGGTCTTATTATTTCGATGGAGAGAAGAACCTATGATTAGCTTTTTGGGTAATTTCCAAACGAGCAATTTCAGCAAAATCTTTCGATTTCTCATTTTACTATGTTCAACTCTATGTATTCCTCTATCCGTGGAGTACATCAAATGTACAGAAATGGCTATAACAGAGTTCCTGTTATTCCTATTAACAGCTGCTCTAGGGGGAATGGTTTTATGTGGTGCTAATGATTTAGTCACTATCTTCGTAGCTCTGGAATGTTTCAGTTTATGTTCTTATCTATTATCTGGATATACCAAGAGAGATGTACGGTCTAATGAGGCTACTATGAAATATTTACTTATGGGTGGGGCAAGCTCTTCTATTCTGGTTTATGGTTTTTCTTGGCTATACGGTCTATCCGGGGGAGAGATTGAGCTTCAAGAAGTAGTAAATGGTCTCATAAATACACAAATGTATAACTCCCCAGGAATTTTGATTGCGCTCATATCCATAGCTGTAGGAATTGGATTCAAGCTTTCTCTAGTCCCTTTTCATCAATGGACCCCTGACGTATATGAAGGAGTGCGATTCGTTCGACGAATTATTACCCCTATAATAAGCGGATATATATCTTTTTTAGAGATGTTTAGATCTATAAAAACTCTATGGACATGCGGAAGAGAAAAAGACTGTTATCCCCACTCGGGCTAAGGCATAACTTTTACCAAAAGTTATTCGCGAGATTTTTGTTGAAATAACAATTAAGGTAAAGCAAGGTCAAAAATAACTAATATCTTTGAATAAACAGAGATATTTTGCAAGTCAGTTATTACGGGTAGTTCTTACAAAGGATCAGACTAATGACGTATACAATACTTTCATTCTCGATGTAAATGCTACATAGTCAGTTTTCATCCTTCAAGGACTACGAGTGTAATAGAAGCATCCGTCGACAAAAAGATCACCCTAAGATGATTATCTCATGGCTATTGAGAACGAATAAAATCAGATGGTTCTATTTCTCAATCTTTTTGACTTGTTCTTACAGTCAAAAAGATCGAGAAAGTCAGTGATTCACTATGGGAACCGCTGATGGAGGATTCCTCGGGAAGTTAAGGATTAGTAATCCTTTTCTATAAATTGAATCGATTCGGTCTTATACATACGCGAGGAAGGTAATGAAAAAGGAATAAGATGATTATGTCCTTCTTTTTTTATCACTTAGGAGCCGTGCGAGATGAAAGTCTCATGCACGGTTTTGAATGAGAGAAAGGAGTGAGGGATCCTCTTTTCGACTCTAACTCTCCCACTCCAGTCGTTGCTTTTCTTTCTGTTACTTCGAAAGTAGCTGCTTCAGCTTTAGCCACTCGAATTTTCGATCTTATTTTCTACTTTTCATCGAACGAATGGCATCTTCTTTTGGAAATATTAGCTATTCTTAGCATGATATTAGGCAATTTAATTGCTATTACCCAAACGAGCATGAAACGTATGCTTGCATATTCGTCCATGGGTCAAATTGGATATATCATTATTGGAATAATTGCTGGAGACTCAAAGAATGGATATGCAAGCATGATAACTTATATGCTGTTCTATATTTTCATGAATTTAGGAACTTTTGCTTGCATTGTATTATTTGGTCTACGCACAGGAACTGATAACATTCGAGATTATGCAGGATTATATACGAAAGATCCTTTTTCGGCTTTCTCTTTAGCTTTATGTTTACTATCCTTAGGAGGTATTCCTCCATTAGCAGGTTTTTTTGGAAAACTTTATCTATTCTGGTGCGGGTGGCAGGCAGGCTCATATTTATTGGTTTCGATAGGACCCCTTATGAGCGTTATTTCTATATACTATTATCTAAAAATAATCAAGTTATTAATGACTGAGCGAAACAAAGAAATAACTCCTCACGTGCAAAATTATAGAAGATCTCCATCTTCTTTCATATCAAAAAATTCTATCGAATTGAGTATGATTGTATGTGTAACAGCATCTACTACACTGGGAATAGTAATGAACCCAATTATTGCAATTGCTCAGGATACCTTATTTTAAGGTCTATTTATTCGTTCAATCCGGAAGAATTAGTCGATTTGTCCCGCCCAAAATGGGAATAGGCCGAGATTCTGAGATGAACTTCTAATTATGAGATCAACTTGATCATCGAATTAGAAGTTCATTCTAGACTAGAATAGGGTTATTAATAGGGCTATGTACATTTTCATTATGGGAAAAGGTCATTCGAACGTATGTAGATAGATATCTACGTCGTTCCATTCTATTTAGGAATCGATATATGCGCACATATGATCGAACCTGCTTTTGACATATCATTATTTGGGTACCATGTTCGCTTCTCTAGGCTTCTATTGAATCGAAAAAGAAAAGATGTTCGATCGTGCATATTTTTGATGTATATGAAATATCCTCCGGATAATGAAAATCGAAAGAAGTTGGTGATATATTAGGCTTGGACCTATATAACCGATCGATATAAATACCCCAATACTCTATCTTTGTCATAGATTCTACATTCCATCTATAATGATAGATGATCGTAATATAGATATCATACTCATGGAATATGATTCACTTTCGGGATGCCTTGATGGTGGAATGGTAGACACGCGAGACTCAAAATCTCGTGCTAAAGAGCGTGGAGGTTCGAGTCCTCTTCAAGGCATAATATTGAGAATGCTTATTGAATGAGCAATTCAATAACAAATATCGGATCTAATTGATTATCTCAATGTACCGAGATCGATTTCTTCGATATCTGTTGATACGAAGTATTCCGACGATTCCCTATATACGATATGAGTTAAAGCTGTTGGAATAGGTTCGACAGTGGATCACAAGATCTTGGCGATCTTCTCTATCTAATGAATGGAGAAGTCCATTTCAAAATGGTCCGCCCTGCACCCATCCCCCGAGTAGATACCTCAACAGGAATCACACAAATGCAGGTAGATCAATAGAAACTTCTGGGAAAATGCCCCCCCCGTGACCCAACAGATGGAGTACATTCCACAAAGGAACATATGGGAGAAATTGAATGAAAAAATGAAAAAGACCAAATCTCAGGTGGAATGTTTCTATTTCTTTTTATGTCCATTAAAGAATGCATGAAGCTTGTTTCTTACTAATTATGAGGTATACGCAATTAAGGACATAGATTGAGGAGAATCTATATACCCCTCTTAAAGTTTTGCAAGATCCGGGAGTTGCGATCGAACTTAAACGACTATACCAATGTTGAATCCTGTGACTCTATAGGCAAATAAGGGATCCTTTCTTCCGAATGGGAAGTGTAAGAAAAAAAAAGAGTACCAGAACCAAAATCGAAGAAATAAGGGGTAAGCATAGTAGATAATATCTCATTAAGTTCAATCAAATTGACTTGGCTCATATTCCTTGCTATGCTCACTCTTACACGGTCGAGATCTCGGAATAAGGAATCTATCTTCAAATTCAAGATCTATCAACTCTTTGTTCTTCTTTTTTCTTCTTCTAACATACTTTCCATTCTTGGACAAGACCGAGAAAGGATTCATTTTCGAATAGGATCTGAAATCGAAGCAGATGTAGAACTTCTCATTTGTTTCCACGACCCTACTACCCGGTCAATTTCGTTCTACTTCATTTCATTGCCCTTTCATCGATGATGACAGATTTTTCCGGCTAAAATAGATATGTGAAATCTATCTTTTGTTGTATGAATTAAGTGTTCAATTTCCTTCGGAAAAAGCCATCTATTTTTCAACAATGTCCTTGTCATTTGATTCAATAACATTCTGTTAGATAGGAACAGATTTGATAAATATTTATAACTCTCGGATAGAGTATTATAAAGAAAAGATTCATTCGATAATGAACTATTGGTTTCAAGCCATCTTTGGCGATGAATTAACAATTCGAAGCGATCAACCTTTTCTTGCGGATTTTCAATCAACCAACGTTGATATAGAAATGTAGGAGTATATGGCTGTATACGTTTCAATCGGATACCAATTGCTTGAATGCGTTTGAAAGCCTCAATATGTTCCTTTTCTGCAAGAGGCAATTGTTTCCACGAATTTATGACCGAATTGGTCATGAATTTTGAATTATATCTATGAAAAGCACCTTGGATACTTTTTTTAGGGAAGAGATGTTTTTCTTGTCTTCTTATTGAACCGTAAGTAATATAAAGCCTTCTCAGCATTTCTTCATTTGCAAAAAATTCCCGACGTGAAAACACAAGGTGCTGATCTTGAAATAGAAAACCTGTGGGATCCCAAAGAAATCGTCTTCCTAGAAAGAACATTGGTTTATTAGAGGATTTAGATCGCATTTGATATTGTATAGAAAATTGAAATATTCCTATTTCAAACCGCTCTTGTAATGATATATCTTCCAATTGAGACTGTATATGTTGTAGATTCTTTTGTCTTGCGTTAGAATGATTTCTCTCATGAACATAAAACCCCTTTTTATGTGGTCCTTTTTGGAGAGACTCTAAATTCTCTCTAACCCTTTTACAGTAACTGGCCTGCTCCTCTTGAAACAATCCGAACTGATACGAAAATCCCAATTCATTGGGTCTTTTTGTACGATCAAATAGATTACTGCGAAGAAAACTAAGACGCCAGATCCTAGGAGCCCAAACTATGTTATTGACTAATTTTTCATCCATTTGTTTTGCGCCGGGAGTTTCTTGTTGAAACTTCAATTCATATTCTTTATATATAAACATTTTATTGACCATAGAATAAACCCCTTTTCGCATCACATTGAGATGATTTCTCGTTTTGGGCTGAGGAGCAAATGTGATTTGATTCTTATCAGGCTTACCCCGGCATATTCCTAACCATGGAAACTCCACCAGAAGACTTTCTAAAAGACCAGAGGCTAAATCGAAATCATGCTCAGCGAATCTATCGAGAGGAATCCAATTCTCTCTATTTTGTCCCGATATAAACCAGGAATCTCGAGCTGCTGATCCGGCCAAGCAACCCAAAATATGGGGGAGTATGGTCAATTCCTTCATAGTTGTTCCAGCAATAGAAGGTTCTAAATACCATTTGGACAAATAAGAAAACCTTTTCTTCCATAATTCATTATTAATAGATAGAGGATTCATAGAAGAATTCCTTCTAAGTGTATTTTGTATAACAGCTTTTCCCACCTTATAGGGAAGTATTTCGTAATTTTGACCGGATCCAACCTGATTATCTATAGATTGCAAACCCCAAGTTTGTCTATAAAGAGCTAATCTAATTGTATCAGTGCCTATAACTGATTTATTTTGGGTAATACTAATTGATAAGGCTTCATTGGCAAGTGCTGCTAGATCCCGTGCATTGGAACCTATGGTTCTAGATCCAAATTCCTTGGGACAAGACAACTCTTTTTCCGAGTCAAACCCTTTGCTGCGTAAAAGAATAGGAAATTCCTTTTGTCGTTGTGGGATAGGAAGCATTCGAACATTGATTGATCTGTCTAATCGATTTGGAGCTATTGGAGCTGGATCCACTTTTTTAGGAATATGAGTCGAAGCAATAACAAGAAGATTTCTAGTAGAATCTTTCTCATCATCTCTAGAGAGATGGTTCACTAATAAACCAAGGAAAAAGTGAGTTAAGTAATTGACATTCAGTTCATGAATGTTTGGAATCCATATTATGCAAGGGGACATTCTTTTTGCCAATTCGAAGGTGAGATTGAATTGGTGCATTTTTTGCACCACATTATTCATACTTCGTATATCGAGGAAATTAGAATATTCACCTTTGTCATACAGGAACTTGTTTAGGGATATTCTTACCAGAGGAACATAAGAGTCTGCTGCTAGACCCTTGACCAAATAGGATCGTCCGGTTTCCGTAGGACCTATCAGTAAAATCCCTTTGGAAAGGGATGATCCTAAGTGGAGTGAGAAAGGTTTTCCATGAAATGTGAGGTTCAAACCCCTAAAGATTTGTGAAGAGGTAATCTTCCGACAAAAAGCGAGGAAGACCCATCTTTCTGTTAAACGAGATTGATCGAACTCGTGATTCATTAGATCTTTCTGATAAGTGTCGGCTAAATAGATCAGGTAAATAAGTCCCGGCTGTTCAGTGATTTGATAATCAAATTCATTCTTGAAGAAATTATGACTGTGAGTCAAATTCGATCCAAATTGAGAGATGTTTTTTTCTGTTATTAGAAACTGAACTAGTAATTCTCTCTCTTTTCCAGAGATATCCATGCTGAAGCACGATCTGTTCAACTCTCTTCTTATAGGTGAATAAAACTTTCTATTCCTCATAGAATAGATCAATTCGTCCAGAAAATAGATGGATATGTCCCTTATATCCATAGAGAAAAGCAGACCAGGCAAAGGATGATCCATCAGTTTTTGCAACTCGATCGCGTATGACGGATCCATTAAATCTTTGATGCGTTCAAGGTGTATCTGTAACTCAATAAAGGCTGAGGAAACAACGAAAGAATATCGAAGAACGAAATATCCAAGGACGAAAAAAAGGATAAGGATCGAATATTCATACTCCCGAGCATTCAGCAATCTCAGATGTGCCCATATAGATAGAACCGATGACTCATTCTTTTGATTAATCATTTCCTTGAATGAACAAAGATTCCATAAAGAAAAAAACTTATCCAAGATATTGGTTCTCAGATTACATTGTAGAAGTGCCCATAATTGATGAGAAATTGCCCACGATAGATTCGATTTATGCATAATATCATGCAAAATAGATACAAGTTGATCACTGCTATTTAGCAATATCTCCGGAAAAGTCTCTAGAAGTAGATTCTCAAGATATTTCCACCATGCAGAAGTCAAGAGCCATGGCGTATATGCTCGGAACAAATCCCATTTTTTAAAAAGACTCTCTATTTGAGAGATCCTATGCATCTCTTGTTTCTTAGCACGTTCATTAAAACGCGGTGAACAAAATGGTAAGAGATTCCGTTCCTCTTTAGAGAAATTGAAAAGGGTGCTTCTTTTATCTATGGCTTTGTTCTCAATTCTGTTTTTTGAACCTTCTGTTGAACTAGATTTTACAAACCGATCTCGAATCCGATGAAGCATTTCCTGGTTCTTATCTTTTCTTTTTAGAAAGATTTCGGATAGTAAATCATCTCGATAAGATTGAGTTTGAATAAGACCCATGTTTGAACTGAAACCCCCCTTAAGGTACTGATCGAAGTTGTTTTCTTCTAAATCGGATCTATTTAAGAAGGGCTGACAAGAAGTTTTTTCGAAATTGGCTATTCGTTCTCTCGTTAAAGGCGTTGTAGAAATCTCTTCGATCGAGGAAATATCTATTTTATCATGAACAAATGGATTCAATCGAGTTAGTAAATCGAAAGATTTGTACAAGTCATAGATTGATACAAACGTTTGGTTACCGCTTTGTTGCAAATATTTAGGTAAGAATATGTTAGATACTTGTGACTTTATAAGTGAAATAGTATCTTTCTCCAAGTGAACAGGTCTTATTTCACTAATGGACAAAGAAAATAGATTGCTGTGGATGGGCGAAATATTGAATAATTGTCCATATGTAAGATTATGATTTTTTGTATGAATCCTTTCCATATAATAAGGTAATCTTTTCTTATAATTGAACCGAGGATGATGTGAATAATCGAAGAATTGTAGTGTATTTGCTTTGTAAAAAGAAGCTCTCGATGAGCTTTGATTAGATAGTTTTACGGGATTCAACCAGTTGTCTCGATCGTTGGATATCGTCGAAAAATCAGTGTTATCGAACAATTCCATGCAATTCTTTTCATTCTCGAATAAGTCAATAATAAATCGATTCACCGGCATCTCATGATAGAAAAATTGTGCTACTGTTCTTTCGTCGATCAAGAATTTCGATCTTTGTGAAAGATTATGGTTATCCAAAAGAAAGGGTTTGAATGTTTTTAAATGAACGATTCGAACACCAATTGATTTTAACAACTTATTGAAGAGTTGATCATTCATACCCTTTAACTTATCAATGAAAAACTCGGGAATGAAAATAGCCGAATGAGAAATGGATTTCTTAGAAAGAAAGATCTTCACAGTATTTTCAGCAATCAAAGAAAACTTAGAATAATCTTTTTTGTTGGGACTTCCAGACCAACCAATTGAATCTCTATTAGCACATGATTCAATCGGATCGAACACTATTTTCAAATCGTTTTGTTTAGAAACAAGATGTTTCGAACATCTCTTCAAGTATTCGGTCTGATTGGACCATTTGTACACATTCAAATTCCGATTGATACATTTATCAGTTCGAAGAATAGAATGATCAAACCATTCTTTTTGACCTTTTCTCCAATTTGATGGATGTCGGTTAATTGTATCTTTCGATACATTATTCAAATTTTCATTTTCTATCCAATTTGTTCGAATTTGATCCTTTAAATTGCGACTGGACCCGTTCATTGAATATAATTTGTTGAATGCATTTTTCAAATGCCCGTGAATCTTATATCGAATCAATTTGTACCAATTTGAAGTTTCAGTTCTGTAATTGTTAAGAGGGGTTCCTATTTCTGAACCCTTTTTGGAAGAGATTTGGATCAATTCTTTTTCGATTATTCGATCTAAATATTCATTCTCTTTATCAGTAATATTGAGTAGGATCAATAAAGATTGATTCTTCAATTTATTCTTGTGGTTGAAGATCTGATCCAAGAATCTATTCTTGTTCAGTTCATAGAATTGATTCACGTGATAATCAATATCAGGAGCAAGTGTATTATCATAAACCCGATTAGGCTTAGTTATTAATAGAGCGAATTGATCTGTTATTTTTAGAACTCTTTTTTTAAATCGTAAATTGTTGTGGAATATGTATTGTTCTTTGTTTTGATCACAGAATGAAGAAAATCGATTCCGAGACAAACTCCGGTTCATAAAGAGAATACAATTTAATTTGTTTATATCCCTCTGATTTTTTCTAATCATATTACATCCGGGATCTAATGAAATAGCACAATTTGAGGAAGGATTTTGAAAATATGTTCTTATCTTCCACGGATCAATTATCCCATTCTTTTCTGAGCCCCTGAAATATCTGAAAAAAACATCTTGTTGCCCTTTCAATAATTTGAAATTTTCAATAGGCTTCTTAGTAACACTAGAACCCATGCACGGTTCATCTATTGACAATATGTCAAAAAAATAAGAACGAATTGATTTTGTGAAATTCTCGATGAATCTTTTCCTTTCCTTTGGAAACAAATTCTCTGTTATAGACTTTTTATCTTCCGTAAATAGTTCTTTCGTCCAATAGATCGGAGAATCTTCTGAGAGACACTTTGAGGACAAATCTGATTTTATTTTTGTTCTTTCTATTCGAATAGAAGAAGAAGGATCCCAAAGAATTGATCTTTCTTTTAGTTGCTCGATCTCCGTTTTATTTATATATCCATTTGTGAAAATCCGTTCACAAAGATCTTTTTCAGGTTCCCAATACTCATTCTCAGTGAAATTGAGAGTCAAATCTATCTCCGAATCGATATCTTTCTCATCCCTCTCCGAATGAGTCTCCCAAGTTATCGGTCTTTGATTCTCTGAGATTATCTCATCCTTTTTGTTCATGTTCGTGCCATATTCTGAATTTTCACTAATGGGATCGAAATGATCGATGGATCGATTATAAGATCTTTTCAATTGGCTAGAATGATTGACTTTAATGAAAATAGATTCTGAGAAATTGTATAGAATATCCAACAATAAATTCTGTATCTTGCTAAAAAGCTGATCATTGTTCACATCATTCAACTGAATGAATTTCTCTTTTAAAATGTCCTTCGAAAGTTCCAATTTCTGCTGATCTTTCTCCCAACTAACAAAAGAATCTTTATAGAATTGCCAAAATTCAGCATAATTTTGGAAAGAGAGATACCCTTTCTCTTTCAAGAGAATGGAAGATTCTGCAATAATTTGATCAGATTCACCCCAACTATTCCAGATCTGAAACATATTCTTTTTCCACCAACGCGGTCCCCATTCTGATTTTTCTTGATAGGATAATCGAAGATGGGAGAAATGCTTAATATTATTCGATTCAACAATTGATTTCGATTTCTGCTGCTTGAATGGACCCTCCGCTTCGAATAGCATTTTTTCACAAAAAGCGGACATGAGATAACAGATTAGATTATTACCTAATATTTCGACTTGCTGCTTCGAGCTCAAGTCGATCGTGTCCTGCTTATTTCTCATAAAAACACGATCGAAATGATATTCCCAATCATAGTCTTTGCGGATCAGATCATCAATATAGAATTCAAAAAAACCCTTTAGATGTTCCACATCTTTCTCTTTCAATGACATCTCAATTTTCGCTATTGATCCCTGAGGGATCTTCCAACTAGGAAGAATCTCTTCTATGATCCAATTCTTCCACCATCGTGAACCCCAAGAATCAATTTGATTATATGCAGGCATGACACACACTTTTCTTTTTGAGAGAACCCAAGCGTCCTCTTTCGAATTTCTCAAGTGACTTTGATATATCTTTCTCCCTTTTGGGAAAGACAGAAAAAGATGCGGAAAGATCAACAAATTTTTATTGAAAGACTCGAAATATTCTTCCGATGTTTCATTTCTAGGTTCAGCATAGTTTATAGGTATAGGAAAGAGTTTCATCGAATAGAACTTTTTTCTTTCAATCATACTTTTCTGATTCACATGATATATAAGGACTGGTAATGTAAGTAGTACTACACCTTTGATTGTCAAAGATTGATTGCTTCTTGAACCACGTAGATCGCGTAAAAGCAACGTACTAAGAATTCGAGAGTCAAAGAGCTTAATAAGACGTTCTCGATGGGAAACTATTTTCGTGAACAATCTCACCAAATTCAATTCGGTCCATGAATTGAATAAATATTGAAAGCTTCGTATTTCTTCCAATTTCAATATCCAGGATTTCAATTTTTGTCGTTTCATTCCTTTTTTACAATAATTACATTACAATAATGAAATAGTTTTTGATAGATCTCTATCCTTAAATAGATTCAATGACTTCGGTCTTTTCCATTCTATTTTTTTCTATAATATTGATAGAATATAGGTATTTATCTATATAGGTACATAGATCTATATATCTATTTGTTCTCTACCAATTTGAAACGAAACCATATTGGATCTATTGAAATAGAGTATCGAAAAAGATCTCATCTATAGTATATACTTTGGGTGATCATGAATAGAATGACATATAAATATAATATTGGCATAAAGAAGAGCTTGCGTCAACCACTAAGAATTCAATTGATTCTATATCAATAGATAGAAATACTTCTTGTTCATTTGAAATTGAAAATGACAAAGATGGATTGGATCCAATCCGTTTCTTTATGGGCGAACGACGGGGATTGAACCCGCGCGTGGTGGATTCACAATCCACTGCCTTGATCCACTTGGCTACGTCCGCCCCAGAAGAACCAATTGACAGTCTCTATCTACGGTCATTCCTTCCAAGAAGAAGAGAGTTTCTTTCTAAGTTCCGACGACGAACTAACGGCAACCTCTGACAGAAAATGAAAGTGTTGCAAGATCGATAACCAACTTAGAACCAACTCTCGAACAATTTGTCATATACCTCTGTCAAATGTGCTTGACATGAATTGAATGGGAGAGAATGTCCGACCAATATCAATTTTGAGTTGATACTCATGTTAGACGATGTGCTCGTATTCTATAATACGATTGGTTCTTCTCTTCACGATGATCTCTAGCATCCATGGCTGAACGGTTAAAGCGCCCAACTCATAATTGGCGAATTCGCAGGTTCAATTCCTGCTGGATGCACGGGAATTGCACATATGTATTATTTAACCTTATTATTCCTTCGAACGAAAAAAAAAAGGGAGGGGGGCGAGATCGGATCCATATAAATATAAGTATGATATATCCATACTTTGGAGTTGGGGATAATTGATTACAATACGAATCAGTATATGAATTCGTAAGAGATGAGAAAAAAAAAAGGAGATATCTATGAATGAAATGGAATACACAATACTTACAGAAAAAAAGATTCGTTTATTAGAAAATAATCAATATACTTTCGATGTAGGTTCGAGACCGACCAAAACAGGGGTGAAAAATTGGATCGAACTTTTCTTTGGTGTCAAAGTAATAGCTATGAATAGTTATCGACCTCCAAAAAAGGGAGGAACAGTAGGACCAATAGGACATCCAATACGTTGTAGGCGTATGATTATTGCACTCCAGCCAGGTTATTCTATTCCACTTCTTTCAGAGGAATAAAACTTATTAGATTCAATTAAGGTACCCAATAACATGGCCATCCGTTCATACAGAACTTATACTCCAAGCACACGAAATAGACCCATATCAAGTTACGATGGAAGGGTCCGGTCCAATCCACAAAAAAAATTGACCTCTGGACAGCATCGTTGTGGAAAAGGTCGTAATAGTAGAGGAATTATTACCGCAAGACATAGAGGAGGAGGTCACAAGCGTCTGTATCGTCAAATTGATTTTCAACGGAATGAAAAATACATTTTTGGAGAAATTGTAACTATAGAATATGACCCTAATCGAAGTGCATACATTTGTCTCGTACACTACGGGGATGGTGAGAAGAAATATATTTTACACCCCAGAGGGGTCATAATTGGAGATACTATTACTTCCGGTCCAAGAGCTCCTATATCAATAGGAAATGCCCTACCTCTGAGTGCGGTTTGAATCATTGATTTGCGTAATCGAAAGCAACCGATTAGGTTTACAGCAAGACCTATGAATCTATCACTGATCCAACTCGGGTACTTTTATGGGATAAACCTCAAAGGGAAACTGAAGAGGAATGGCAGCGGGTGATTGGGTTCAATAGTTCCTCATATCGAATTATTGATTCCAAAGATATGATAATATGGAGAAGATCGAATTGTCTGAAGCATGAACAAACCCGGAGCGGAAGGGCACCCCTTGTTTCAAAGAAAGGGACGAGTTACTCACATTTGATTTGACGGTCAGAGGCAAATTAAAAGCTGGACAGTAGTAATATCTCCCGGAGAATAAAAGAAAAGATGGAAGAAGAGAATAAAAAAGAAAGAGATGTTTAACACGCCTCCTACGTTATCCAGAACATACAAAGGTATTGACGTAATTTTATGAAGTCATTCATTCTGAATGCTACATGAAAAACATAGGCCAGATGATGGAATAGAGAGATCTAGGATGTAGAGGATCGGGACATGAGGAACGAAATCCCATATTTCATCCTATTTGTTGATCAAAGATATATGATCGATATATGTCAATATTATCATATACATCCAGAAAGCTGTATGCCTCGAGAGAGGCTTGTACGGTTTGGGAAGGGATTTTTATTGATCGAGAATAAGATTGATCGAAAATAAGGATCTACTTCAACCGATGTACCCTTGGGCACGGCTATACATAGCATAGAAATAACATTAGGTAAAGGCGGACAATTGGCTAGAGCAGCAGGTGCTGTAGCAGAACTGATTGCAAAAGAGGGTCGATCGACCACATTAAGATTACCATCTGGGGAGATTCGTTTAATATCTGAGAATTGTTCAGCAACGATTGGACAAGTAGGTAATGTCAATGCGAACAATGGAACTTTAGGTAAAGCTGGATCTAAACGTTGGCTGGGTAAACGTCCTAGAGTAAGAGGAGTAGTTATGAACCCTGTAGACCATCCCCATGGGGGTGGTGAGGGAAGAACTCCAATTGGTAGAAAAAAACCCGTGACCCCTTGGGGCTATGCTGCGCTTGGAAGGAAAAGTCGGAAGAATAATAAATATAGTGATGCTTCAATCCTTCGTCGACGTAAGTAAGAGCAGTTGGGGATCTATTTTATTAAAAAAGAAAAAAAAAAATGGGGGGGGGGGTAATTGGCCATGGCACGTTCACTGAAAAAGAATCCTTTTGTAGCTAATCATTCATTGAGGAAGATAGAGAATCTAAACATAAAAAAAGAGAAGAAGATAATAGTAACCTGGTCTCGGGCATCTACCATTGTACCCGCAATGATCGGTCATACAATTGCTGTTCATAATGGAAAGGAACATTTACCTATTTATATAACGGATCGTATGGTAGGTCACAAATTGGGGGAATTTGCACCTACTCTAATTCCCCGCGGACATGCGAAAAGCGATAATAGATCCCGTCGTTAATCAGGGGGTGCTCATCATTAATGGGAGATGAAGTTCAATGGAAAAGAATAGCTCAAGTCCAAAAATACGAGCTCTAGCTAAACATATACGTATGTCTACTCATAGAGCACGCAGAGTAATTGATCAAGTTCGTAATCGTTCGTATGAACAAGCACTTATGATACTGGAACTCATGCCTTATCGAGCATGTTATCCTATATTACAATTAATTTCTTCCGCAGCGGCAAATGCTAATCACAATATGGGGTTGAACAAAGCCAATTTATTTGTCAGTAGGGCCGAAGTAAATGAAGGTGCTATTTTGAAAAGATCCCAACCTAGAGCTCAAGGACGTGGTTATCCAATACAGAAACCCACCTGTCATATAACTATTGTATTGGAAGAAAGATCCAGATCGAACAATCTGATTATGCCAACAGAACCCAAAAAAGGAAAATATGTATGGGACAGAAAATGAATCCACTTGGTTTTAGACTTGGTATAACCCAAAATCATCGTTCCCATTGGTTTGCGCAACAAAAGAATTATTCCGAAGATCTCCGGGAAGATGAAAAAATACGTAATTGCATTGTGAATTATATACGAAGACATATGAGGAGTTCCTCGAATCATGGAGGAATTGCACGTGTAGAAATTCGAAGAAAGATCGATTTAATTCAGGTCGAAATCCATATTGGATTTCCCAACTTGTTGATAGAAAATCGGGGTCGGGGAATTGAACAATTAAGAACCGATGTACGAAATATGCTTAATCCTGTGGATCGAAAACTAAACATTGCTATAGTGAAAGTTGCGAAACCTTATGGAGAACCTAATATTCTTGCGGAATTTATTGCCCTGCAACTAGAGGATAGAGTTTCACTCGGAAGAACAGTTAAAAGAGCTATTGAACTGGCTGAACAGGCAGATATAAAAGGTATTCAAATACAAATTGCAGGACGTCTCGACGGAAATGAAATTGCCCGTGTCGAATGGGCTAGAGAAGGTAGGGTTCCCCTACAGACCATTCGAGCCAAAATTGATCATTGTTATTATCCAGCTCAAACTATCTATGGAGTATTAGGGATTAAAATTTGGATCTTCGGGGATGAGAAATGATTGGTCCTCCTATTATCCTCCTACGGGAAGGAAGATAAAAAAAAAAATTGCGAATCATTCCATGATTTGTCCGATCAAAAATCATCAATTTTATCAGATCAAATAAGAATTAGATTAACCCTCTCGGAGAAATGCTATGCTTAGTGTGCGACTCGTTAGGATCGACTTTTTATAGAGCTATGAATAACTTGGAAGAAGAACGGGTCGGTCCCCGGTATGAACTAGGGGCTAACTCATTACTTCGTATTGCCGAGATCCAAGGATTTAAGAACTATAGATACATCCATTACATAGTTATGCGAACTTAAAAGACTTTCTTCCAGGGGGGGGGACATCTATATCTCTTGTGAAGCGAGAGAGGTGTTCAAGAATGTGGGAGAATGGAAAGGAGAAGGGAGCGAGGAAGAAATGAGATATTCTTACAATATTGTTATTGTATGGTCGGTTTATAAATCACCCTCCAAAGAGCAGTGTGATAAAGCATAAGAATCATCCTGATTGAATGGATTCAGTTTATGATGAATAAAAAAAAAAAGAGCTTCGGGTCGATGGAAACTAAGGAAATTGACTCCATAACAGATGAAATGAAAAGCTCCATTGCAGAGGAAAGACCTAAGCATCGGTTTAGGAGCTATCGAAACGATGGAACCCGTGACTGCATAGGATTATATAAGAATCTCAATCATCCATTGGATAGGATGGCGAAAGAAACCAAGAATGAATTGATCTCAGTGGGGGAGGAGTTATAAGTCGACCCCATGGAGCAAATACCAGAAGAGTTAATATTCGCCTGTGGAATTCGTATTGGACAGTTCCGTTGGATAGAAAAAAAAAAAAAAAAATAGATTTGTCCCTTCTCTAATATTTAATCTAATATTTAAAATATTAAATATATGCGTAAATATATACTTATTCCTATATAACACATATCATATGCACATTGATCGTCCAATTTTACATATATTATTCACGAGGAGCCGGATGAGAGGAAACTTTCATGTCCGGTTCTGAAGTAGAGATGAGATAAATCATCGATTATAACCCCAAAAGAACAAAATTTCGTAAACAACATAGGGGGAGAATGAAGGGAGTATCTCATCGGCGGGGCAATCGTATTTGTTTTGGTAGATTCGCTCTTCAGGCGCTTGAACCTGCTTGGATCACATCTGGACAAATAGAAGCGGGACGACGAGCAATTACTCGTTATGCTCGTCGTGGTGGAAAAATATGGGTACGTATATTTCCCGACAAACCTATTACAATGAGACCTGCAGAAACACGTATGGGTTCGGGGAAAGGATCTCCCGAATATTGGGTATCCGTCATCAGACCATATCGAATACTTTATGAAATGGGCGGAGTATCCGAAACTGTAGCTAGAGCAGCTACTGAAATAGCTGCATACAAAATGCCTATACGTACTCGATTTGTTACTGCTTCACCCGTCTAAATACTGAACCAAAGAGATATTTCTAATGGAAAAAGAAGATTCCTAGTTCGCCAACTATATATCTTCTTTTTTTTCATTTCCTCCGCCGGAGAACCAAATTATTGGAGAAAGAATGATTCAACCTCAAACTTATTCAAATGTAGCGGACAACAGTGGAGCCCGAAAACTAATGTGCATCCGGGTTCTAAAAGCTAGTAATCGTCAATACGCTCATATTGGTGACGTTATCATTGCTATAATTAAAGAAGCAGTACCAAATATGCCCTTAAAAGAATCAGAAATAGTTAGAGCCGTAGTTGTACGCACCTGTAAAGAACTTAAACGTGACAATGGAATGATAATACGATCTGATGACAATGCAGCAGTTATCGTTGATCAGGAAGGAAATCCAAGAGGAACCCGGGTTTTTGGTTCAGTTGCTCGGGAATTGAGACAATTGAATTTTGCCAAAATAGTTTCATTGGCTCCCGAAGTCTTATAAGTAATAATAAATCGTGTAATGGTTTAGAAATAGATCAATTTGTAAGTTGCATCTCAGGCATATTCCTCAAAGAAGATTGAACATGCCTCTTATATCAAGACCAGAAATTCATAATAATTCTTTCTCATGGGTAACGATACTATTGCCAATATAATAACTTCTATAAGAAACGCTGACATAGTAAAAAAAAAAACAGTTCGAATAATAGCTACTAATACTACCAAAAACGTTGTAAGAATCCTTCTGCAAGAAGGTTTTATAGAAGATGCTAGAGAACATAGGGAAGGTCAAAAATCTTTTTCGGTTTTAACTTTAAGATATAGGGGAAGGAAGGAAAAGACATATATAACCACTTCAAAGCGTACTAGCAAACCTGGTCTGAGGATCTATTCCAATTCTCAAAAAGTTCCTAAAGTTCTAGGTGGAATGGGGGTCGTAATTCTTTCTACTTCTCAAGGAATCATGACGGATCGAGAGGCTCGACGGAGAAGAATCGGAGGAGAAATATTATGTTATGTACGGTAATTTCTCTGAATTTTGTATTATTTCTTCTGGAGGATATCTCTATGAAAGGGAAAAAGTAAGTTAGATGATAGCATTCATCCTTATCCACGTTAGTTGATTTCTCAAGGAGATTCTAAAAAATGAATAAACAAAATTTGATCGATGTGGAAGGTTCAGTTACTGAATCACTTCCCAATGGTATGTTCCGAGTTCGTTCAGATAACGGATGTCAGGTTCCAACCCATATCTCGGGGAAAATTCGGCGTAATCATGTACGAATACTACCAGGAGATAGGGTCAAGGTCGAATTAAGTCCTTATGATCTAACCAAAGGACGTATAATTTATCGACTTCGCAACAAATCTTCAAATGATTGGATCACCTCCTGAACATCCGATAGGGATAAATAATATTTAGGCTCATGAATTAGAGAACCCTTATTTCTCGGAAAACGAGATGTAATATGATTAATCATATCAATTCCAAATTGAAGGACCACAAACATGAAAATCCGCGCTTCTGTTCGTAAAATTTGTGAAAAGTGTCGACTAATTCGTAGGCGGGGACGAGTTATGGTAATTTGTTCCAATCCGAGACATAAACAGAGACAGGGGTAATCCTTCTCTACATCAAGTAACAAATGTAGAAATGAAAGATCTATTTCGATATGAAATGGATAGATATCTATCTTACCGAACCCATAAATATGGAATAATGAATATGTCAAAACCTATAAGAAAAATTGGTTCACGTAGAAATGAACGTAGAATACCAAAAGGAGTTATTCACGTTCAAGCAAGTTTTAACAATACCATTGTTACTGTTACGGATGTACGGGGACAGGTGGTTTCTTGGTCTTCTGCCGGTGCCTGTGGATTCAAAGGCACGAAAAGAAGTACACCATTTGCTGCTCAGACTGCAGCAGAAAATGCTATTCGTACGTTAATGGATCAAGGTATGGAACGAGCAGAAGTCATGATAAGTGGCCCTGGTCCGGGGAGAGATACAGCATTACGGGCCATTCGTAGAAGTGGTGTACTCTTAAGTTTTGTACGTGACGTAACCCCTATGCCACATAATGGATGTAGACCTCCCAAGAAGAGACGTGTGTAGGAATCAAATGAATTCCGGGAGAGAGAAATGATCAAATGATCTGATCAAATAATCTCAATATGATTCGAGATGAAATCTCAGTCTCCACTCAGACACCGCGGTGGAGGTGCATTGGATCCGGAGCGGACAGTAAGCGTCTTCATTATGGCCGCTTCGCTTTATCTCCGCTTCGAAAAGGTCAAGCTAGTACAATAGGCATCGCAATGCGAAGAGCTCTACTTGGAGAAATAGAAGGAACATGCATCACACATGCGAAATTGGAAAAGGTAACACATGAATATTCCGCGATAATAGGTATTGAAGAATCAGTACATGACATTTTAATCAATCTGAAAGAAATTGTCCTTAGAAGTGATCCGTACGGAACTCGAGAAGCATCTATCTGTATCGTCGGACCCAGAAATGTAACCGCTCAAGATATCATATTACCACCTTCTGTGAGAATAATTGATGCTACACAACATATAGCTAGTCTTACCAAATCAATTACTTTTGATATAAGATTATGGATCGAGAAAGATCGTGGATATCGTATACAGAGTCCGAAGAATTATCAGGATGGAATCTTTCCTATAGATGCTGTATTTATGCCTGTTCGAAACGCAAATTATAGTATTCATTCCTATGGGAACGGAAATGATATACAAGAAATCCTTTTTCTCGAGATATGGACGAATGGAAGTTTAGCTCCTAGAGAAGCACTTTACAGAGCTTCTCGTAATTTGATTGACTTATTCATTCCTTTTTTGCGTGCAGAAGAACAGAACATCGATGGAATGGACAATCAGAATGGGTCTAATATGCCTTCCTTCTCCTTTTCCAATATCTCGGCTGATATGGAGAGAATGGAAGAAGAAGTTGCATTCAAACATATTTTTATTGACCAATCAGAATTACCTCCTAGGGTCTATAACTGCCTCGGAAGGGTCAATATACATACATTATCGGACCTGTTGAATTACAGTCAAGAAGATTTAATGAGAATTGGACATTTCGGAAAGAAATCTGTCGAACAAGTATCGGAAGTTCTTCAAAAACATTTTGCAGTTGATCTACCCAAGAATAAGTTTCAGATTCATTAAATAGTTCCATTTACTTTTCCCATTTTTCCCCTTTCCCAAGTTATTATAGAGAGCAATGGGAATAATTCCATTTCAAGTGTTCAACATAACCTCTATTTCGTGTAATATTCAAAAGATATCTCTGACGGGCGAAATGGATATATCTAGGGAGAACTTGTTTTGAAGCAATTACTCCCTAGATATATGAACGAGATATTGAAATTTCTCAATATTTAACAGTTGGATCAATCTGGAAAAGACCTAAAGTGAAAGATTCATCAATAGGTAACGCTGCCCCAATACCTAACCAAAGGGCTACTGCAGTACCGATCAAGAAGACTGTTGTAGCTACTGGACGACGAAATGGATTTTGAAATTGATTCACATTCTCTGGAAAAGGTACCGTCAATAATCCCGCAGGTACTGAGGCCATTAGAAGGACACCTAATAATTTATTAGGTACTGTACGAAGTATTTGAAATACGGGGAAAAAATACCATTCGGGCAATATTTCCAAAGGAGTTGCAAATGGATTTGCTGGTTCACCAATCATTGATGGTTCTAGAACCGCTAAACCTATGGTACATGCAATAGTACCTAAAATTACTACTGGAAAAATATATAAAAGATCATTGGGCCAAGCGGGCTCTCCATAATAATTATGCCCCATACCCTTAGCTAATCTAGCCCTTAATACAGGATCATTTAAATCAGGTTTCTTTGTTATTAGGATAGGTAAAGCCCTATGGATCTATCCCCCCAAAAGAACCGGACATGATAATTTTTCATCATCCGGCTCGAGCAATAACTAAAGAAATTAGAGATATCTATATATCTTTATAGATATCTACATATATGACTCTCCGTAATGAGGGACATATCGTGGTAATAGGAACCAATAATATCTCTAATCATCCATTAAAGGGGATCCGATCCCTCCAGTAAAATACTCAGTACCCAAGTAAGCTTGCAAATTCGATCATGATCGATATGCTTTTTGGACCATCTTATCCCTCATAATCTGTGTTTATCTTCGCGAATATACCTTCGAAGTTTCGTGACATACAAGGTATTGACTTGTTACTGATCCGGCCTTTTATCTTCCTCAGATCCCTTCTCTTACTCCGATAGTCTTCCCTTTAGAGATGAATGCAAGAGAAATGGATGCATTTCCACACTATGAAGAAGGAGCAGTAATATGATACAACTCTTGATTATGTTACATTATTACCTTATTATACTGGATTTCACGGAGCCCTTCCTAATTCGAATTTGATCATAGAAATAATTCTCTTGAAACGGACCGACCGATACCGCCCAGGTTTTAAACTTCCTATTTATGATAAGGAAATTGGGACAGAGACACATTTCATTAGAAATTTTGATGTGGCAGATTGAAGGATATATCTGCACGGCCCAATAAAGAGTTCAAGTCACACACTCCCATAATCCATCTTCTCCGTCTGAGAATCTATTTCAACTATTCGTATCGGATAAATAATACTTCAAGATTGAAAGAAAAGATCCGAGGAACATGTTTTCTTATTACCAATAAGAAATATTCATGGCAATGAGATATTACTATCATTACTCAAAACAATATGTTATGAATACTTATTTTCAATCTATCTTTCCTCTCTATAAAGGACCTGGAATACCTTGCTTACGGATCATAAGAAAGTGCATTAACATAAATACAGCAGTAAGAAGGGGTAATACAAAAGTGTGTAAACTATAGAAACGAGTCAAAGTAGATTGACCCACACTAACACTTCCGCGTAGTAGCTCTACCAAGGGAGGCCCTATTACAGGAATAGCCTCAGGCACGCCAGTCACAATTTTGACTGCCCAATAACCAATTTGATCCCAAGGCAAAGAATAACCAGTTACACCGAAAGATACGGTCAATACAGCCAGAATTACGCCTGTAACCCAAGTTAATTCACGAGGTTTTTTAAATCCACCTGTGAGATAAACACGGAATACGTGCAGGATCATCATTAAAACCATCATACTTGCCGACCATCGATGAACTGATCGAATTAGCCAACCAAAGTTTACTTCGGTCATTATGTATTGAACAGAGGCAAAAGCTTCTGTAACGGTCGGACGATAGTAAAAAGTCATAGCAAAACCAGTAGCTACTTGTACCAAAAAACAGGTCAGCGTAATCCCCCCTAGACAATAAAATATATTGACATGAGGAGGAACATATTTACTAGTGATATCATCCGCAATCGCCTGAATCTCAAGACGCTCTTCGAACCAATCGTATACTTTATCGAGATAGGTAAACTGAAATTCCCCCCCCAAGAACCGTACATGATAATTTCTCTTCATACGGCTCGAGCAAGAGCACCCAAATACTCTTGGGAACGAATAGATCGATTAGAAACTATCCTATCAGTTCGTTCCCTGGTAATATGAATGAGAATAATTCGGAATGATCATCTCCCCTCCCGCAACAGCAATACTTCACAGTGCCAAAATTTCAAGTCGGCTCTCATCCTTATGCCGAATGGATCGCTATAGGCCTTTCGAACGATCTTTCACCCTATTTGTGATATCAATTTACTGGAGAAGAACTAGTCTTGGGCAATTGATAGTAATTATCTTGTCGAGATCTTAATAGATGGATCGATCCAAACCTCAGATTTATATTATACCCCGATGATCTTTTCGAATCTCCAAAAGTTCTTTGGGTAATAACCTTTCGATCGTCACTTACTCAACGAAATATACTAACTAAGAGAAATGAGATACCATCTCATTCTTCAGTCAGAGTCAGCCTAGTTCTAAAGGAAGAGAGATCATTCAATTTCTGATCAGGAATACCTATTTCGAATTCTTAGAAGCCCGGTGACGAGGTCTAAATGGCAGGTACAAACCATAGTTCAGATCTTCCCAAATATATCTTATATGCCTCGTGCTCCGAATACGAAATATTCGATTGATATCCGACGAGGTAGGACCATCTCCATGAAGATGACAGACTGGTCTTCTGTACTATCAATCTAGATCAATTTTAACAAGTCGCACACCCATGTTCCAGAAATCCTTAAAGAAGAATAGTTACACGATCAAACTACCGGAACGGAATGACCTAGAACCCGGAGCTATTCGATAGCTTTATTTGGATCCCTCAGTCGAAAAACCGGGCCGGGGATCCGGGCAGATCTTCTGGGTCTTCTAGACCCAGCTTACCGGAATCCCATCCAATAAAACGGAAGAATTATAAATCTCCGGAATAATAGATAAGAATACCGCAAATAGAGCCATCGCAGCACCCATAAGAGGAGTAGTTCCCCATCCGGGAGCTACTTTACCATATTCCGAATTAAGTGGTTTGAATAAATTTCCTACAACGGTTCGTCTCGGTCCAGATCTGAAAGTATCATCAGTGGTCTGTGCAGCCATAACTCTTATTGCATTGGTTGAGATCTGTTAACTTTGTATACAGTTGTGTTGTAAATATACCATGATCTTGGGATTACCTAACGATGGAAACTGCAACCTTAGTCGCCATCTCCATATCCCGTTTACTTGTGAGCTTTACCGGTTATGCCCTGTATACCGCCTTTGGGCAACCCTCTGAACAACTCAGAGATCCTTTCGAAGAGCACGAAGACTAGTTGAAATAACGACCTTCCCGTATAGGGAAGGTCATTATTTTTATGAAAAGAATGAGGTGAGGGTTCGGAGAAGAAAAATTATTTACTCCCCTTATCCGGAACTTTGGGCGGTTCTCGGAAGAAAATAGCGAAAAATATTATCCCTAAGGTCGATACCAACAGGAATGTATAAACCAATGCTTCCATAGATTCGATCGTAGTTTACAATTATGGAGATAGCTTTCATACCGATTGAAATTCTTTCCCAGAAAAGGAGAAGAATAGAAAGATTTCAAATCTCTCTGAGAATGAAAATTCCACTGAAGTGGAATCTCTCGATACTATAGATTGGAGCAATGCAATATCATACTACTTGTCTTTTCAATGTAATATCATACTATTTGTCTTTTAGTAGTGGGATCTCCTAGTTTTTGGAATGCTCCAAATTCTACTTGGGCATCTAAATCCGGGTCGATACCAGCAAAAACATCTCTGAACAAAGTTCTAGCACCATGCCAAATGTGTCCGAAAAAGAAAAGAAGAGCAAATGTGGCATGTCCGAAAGTGAACCAACCCCTTGGACTACTACGAAAAACACCATCGGATTTCAGTGTAGCACGATCCAATTCGAAAATTTCACCTAATTGAGCACGCCTAGCATATTTTTTCACTGTAGCAGGATCACCAAAACTAACCCCATCAAGTTCACCCCCATAGAATTCGACAGTTACACCTACCTGTTCGACACTATACTTTGATTCTGCTCTCCTAAAAGGAACATCGGCTTTCACAATTCCTTCTTCATCCACCAGAACTACTGGAAATGTCTCAAAAAAAGTAGGCATACGACGTACAAAAAGCTCATGTCCTTCTTTATCTCTAAAGATAGGGTGTCCTAACCAACCAACAGCTATTCCATCTCCATTGTCCATCGCACCTGCTCTGAATAACCCTCCTTTAGCTGGATTATTACCGATGTAATCATAAAAAGCTAGTTTCTCGGGAATTTTGGACCAAGCTTCCGATAAACTTAGATTTTCGGACAAACCGGCACGAACCCGTCGATCTATTTCTTGTTGAAAATATCCCTGATCCCACTGGTAACGAGTAGGACCAAATAATTCGACCGGAGCAGTTGCGGAGCCATACCACATGGTTCCAGCGACAATGAAAGCTGCAAAGAACACAGCGGCAATACTGCTGGATAGGACAGTTTCAATATTCCCCATACGTAATCCTTTGTATAAACGTTGGGGGGGGCGAACACTGAGATGGAATAAACCTGCTAAGATACCCAATATACCTGCTGCAATATGGTGAGAAGCTATTCCTCCCGGAACAAAAGGATCAAAACCCTCAGCTCCCCACGCTGGATTTACAGGTTGTATTTTTCCAGTTAGTCCATAAGGATCAGACACCCATATTCCAGGACCATACAAACCCGTTACATGAAACGCTCCAGATCCGAAACAAGCTACTCCTGAGAGGAACAAATGAATTCCGAAGATCTTGGGCAAATCTAAAGAAGGTTTTCCTGTACGTTCATCACAGAATATGTCTAGATCCCAATAGACCCAATGCCAGATAGCTGCCAAAAAGCACAAGCCAGAAAACACAATATGTGCCCCGGCCACACCTTCATAACTCCAAAGACCTGGATTGGTTACAGTTTCTCCGGTGATACTCCACCCACCCCATGAATTGTTTATTCCCAAACGAGTCATAAAAGGTATAACGAACATACCTTGTCTCCACATTGGATCAAGAACAGGATCGGATGGATCAAAAACTGCTAATTCGTACAGAGCCATTGAACCGGCCCAACCAGAAACTAGAGCTGTATGCATTATATGTACAGAGAGCAACCGGCCAGGATCATTCAATACGACGGTATGGACACGATACCAAGGCAAACCCATGGAAATACCCCTTTATCAAAGAAAAGTAGACATTATGTAACTTTCTCGCATTAGAAGAGACCATGTTATGGAGCTAAACCTTTATCGAATCATCTCAAGGGTTAACATCTATTCGAGGTCATTGCTAATAACAGTTCCGGAACAATTCTGTTCAGAATAGCAGGGAGAAGCGTAAATATTTTATCATTTATGTGTACCAATGCACAATGTGGAGATTGGTCCCATTTCTACTGATCGAGCGCATAAATACAATACTTGCTCCTTTTTTGAACAACCTGCAAAAGAACTCGATTTCCCTGATCTTTTCGTTCTTCTACGAACGATGTTTATTTTTGAATTTATGGACCAAATATGATATAATCATCGTGTCATAAACACATCCTAGAAGCCTCATCTCTTCTTATACTTCACGTTTCCATATTAGAGCATAGTGCTTCACTTCTCTTTATTGAAACAAATGCCCATTGGTGTTCCAAAAGTTCCTTTTCGGATCCCTGGAGAGGAAGATGCAGTTTGGGTCGACGTATAGTGCGACTTGTCGGACATATTGGGTTATACGGAATTTCCCCGTTATCTCTCCTGATGAGATATTTCCTGCTTCATTCAGGATCGATTCAACTATCAATAATCTAGAGCGTGAAGTGCGATTAGATCGTTTAGGAGGAAAGAGATTCTCAATCATGAGAATCCATGGTTAGCTCAGACCAATAAAGTATTAAGGCTCCGTTCAAAAAATCCCAAATTGGTGATATATCTAGAATTCCTAGATAGAACCCATCGATGAGTGATTTGGAACTATCAATAGATGGAGTAATAGAACAATAGATGGAGTAATAGAATCTATTTGAGAAGATATTTGACATAAATCATGGAGCGGATCGAAAAGATAAAAATGGCAGTAGGTTTACTTGTCCTATATGTACGAATGAAACTCGGGCAGATGCTTCCCCGGAGTAGAGCATAAACCTAAAGATGTCTCAAAAACCTATTTGAAAACAAGAAAATTTCGCTGTGACCAAAACGATTGGATTTCAATGGAGCGATACATCGATTAAGAGGTAGTTCAATAAGTTTAGCTAATTATATTCTCAGGGAGAAGACGAACTTGAACCAATGGTTATGAAAAAAAAAAAAAAAAAGAAAAACTCTTTTAGGGAATTCTTTTAGATAAGATCTCGCTATGAAAAAAGAAAGGGTCTGGGATCGATACATAACTTTTTGCAATCACTTGAGCCGTATGCATTTAAAGGTGCGTGTACGGTTCTTAAGGAAGAAGAGCTATTTCACTATCCTAATCAACCGACTTTATCGAGAGAGATTACTTTTTCCGGGTCAGCAGGTCGATGATGAGATCGCAAATCAACTTATTGGTATCATGATGTATCTGAATGGAGAAGATGAAAATAAAGATATATATCCATATATTAACTCTCCCGGTGGAGCAGTGATACCGGGAATATCTATTTATGATGCTATGCAATTTGTAGTACCAGATGTGCATACAATATGCATGGGGTTAGCTGCCTCGATGGGATCTTCTGTCCTAACTGGGGGGGAAATTACTAAACGTATAGCATTACCTCACGCTTGGCGCCAATGAGTTTTTCTTGGAGAAGGAGCGATGTAAAAAGACTATGCCTTTGCCAAATAAAAGGTAATAATAGCATGGCATTTCGAGCCCGATACAAACATCATCTTTTTGTTCTTTTGAAATAGAATTACGTATCGAGATAGTAGAACAAAGTTTCTTCCCGATTTTACAATCAATTCAATCCTATGTATCGTGGCATGGGTCTATTTTAGCGTCATAACCCCTTTTGTTCTTGCACCAAGATTCTCTTTCGGATATTTATAAAATTCTTTATGAAATAGAGAATCTCGATCAGATCTCATCAAAAGAAAACTTTGGGATTGCTAGATCGAAAGATAGATATATAAAGCAACGGAACCATCGTAGTATTTCTATTATTACGGGAAAAAAGATGGTAAATAGATCATCCGAATGTTGGGGGTCATTTGTATTTCTCTCAGTTTGACTCGAAATGGGATGAGATCTATTATAGAGCCGTATGCACAAAAAATGCCTGTACGGCCGATTCATTTGATTTATTTTTTTTTTTTTTTTTTTTTATTCCAAAATTTCCCGAGATCAAGGAAACGATCATCTATTATCAGGGTTATGATCCACCAACCTGCTAGTTCTTATTATGATGGACAAGCAGGAGAATGTATCATGGAAGCGGAAGAGGTATTGAAACTTCGCGATAGCATTACGAATGTTTATGTACAAAGAACAGGCAAGCCCTTATGGGTCATTTCGGGGGACATGGAAAGAGATGTTTTTATGTCAGCAACAGAAGCCCAAGCTTACGGCATTGTCGATCTCGTAGCGGTGGAGAATACTGAGGATCTCTTGTGAATTTCTTTTGATGATGAACATTTGATCCCTTATTTCCCTTTCTTCTGGAAAGGGAAAATGAAAGTGATTCATTTCATAATGACCTAATATGGTTAGGATCGATCCGAACCAGTCAATTCCGCATACGATCTAAAGTGCCAACTATTCAACAACTCATTAGAAATACGAGACAGCCAATAGTAAATGGAACAAAATCTCCTGCTCTTCGGGGATGTCCCCAGCGTGGAGGAGTATGTACTAGGGTGTATGTGCGACTCGTTCGGATCAAGAGCTGAAACAGACTAGGAGATCCTTATAGCAGAATAACTCTCCTACTGCAGCAAGTACAGATCTATAATCTACTCTTATGGGGGATGATCTTTATGGTTTCCATTGGTGCAAATCCAATCACCTTGATGTGGGATGAAAAGCAATTCCTCATTGGTAGCGAATGGTTATCAATCCATTGAGCGGGGAAAATAGTGCAAATTGAAGAAGCAATTATGCTCATATTGCCGCAAGAACGGACTGACAAGGTCAGCTGCCTAGCCAATCCTCATAATTCCATGTCGTCACTGTATGGATAAATCTTATCGCAGGAGGACTTATTACTTGAGAATTCGGGGTAGAGCTGGAGATGGTAAACTGTACAAGTTACCAATAACATCCTCATCTCGTATTTCATAAATGAAAGGCTCCGGCGTATAGAGGGGACCTCACCGTTAAAGGAAGAACCGTAAAAACGATGGAACCCATGATTTTTTCTTAGTGCGAGGTCCCATCCCCCGCTTACCGAGAGGATGCCTAACCAAGAGAAAATAGAAAATTATGGTTGGGAAGGTTACAGTAGCAAGAGCCATTGGAATCCCTATTTCATACATTAGAAGAACCAGTTTTATTCTTAATAGACCAAATCAAAGAATGACTGATAATCAAGCAATTCTCAATTAGTGATTTATGAGAGTAAACTTCAATGACCAGAATTAAACGTGGATATATAGCTCGGAAACGTCGAAAAAAGATTCTTGCATTTGCATCAGGCTTTCGAGGAGCTCATTCGAAACTTTTTCGAACTGCTGACCAACAAAAAATTAGAGCTTTAGTTTCTGCTCATCGAGATAGGGGTAAGCGAAAGAGAGATCTTCGCCGTTTGTGGATTACTCGGATCAATGCAGCAGCCCGTAATAATGGAGTTTCTTATAACAAATTTATCCGATATTTGTACAAAAGGCAGTTGCTTTCAAATCGCAGAATACTTGCACAAATCGCTGTATTAGATAAGAATTGCTTTTCCACGATCATCAACAATATTATCGAATGATGAAATAGGTGGAACGGAATCCCCCGGAGAATTCCCTCCGGGAAGGTAGAGACATCGAAAATTGAGAAATATTGAAAAAGAAACAGATCCCTTTTGATTTCTTCGATTTTTTTAGACAATGAGATCTTCCTCTTTATTGAACAGATATTCCAGCTCCGATTCAATCAAAGAGCAGGTTCATTTCTAGGGATCAAATTAGTTGTCATTATTAAGGAAAGGTGACGAAGATGGAATACGAGCTCGTTTAATAGCAATAGTCATTAGGCGCTGCTGTTTTGGGGTCAATCTACTCACCCGTCCGGATAATATTTTTCCTCGTTCGCTAATAAATTGACTAATTGAGCTCATATTTTTATGATCAATTTGATCTCTCGATCCAATTGGCGGCAAACGTCTACGAAAGGATCGCTTAGATTTATTCATAGTTTATTTCATGAATCTTTTCAATACTATTTATTTTATTCCTTTTAAATACTATTTATTTTATTCAAAATCTTATTCAAATCATTATAGATTTCCTACAATACCATTTTGTTACAAATCTTCCTAAAATCCCCCCCCCTTTTTTTTTTTCTATTTTACTATATCTATGATTGATTCCTATCCCTTTGAATAGTATGTTCGATCTATTTCTTTATCTCTCCGTGAATAGTATGTTTGTAACAATAGGGACAAAATTTCTTCAATTCCGATCGAATAGGTGTATTGCGTCGATTCTTTTGAGTAATATATCTAGAAACACCCGGGTATTTTTTATCAACACTATCTCGAGTACAACTAGTGCATTCCAAGGTAATTTTTACTCTTACATCTCCACCCTTGGCCATAAACTTACTCCGGATATAAAGTCCACTTTACTTTTCGATAAAAAAAATAGAAAGGGTAGATGGGATCAAATGATTCAATCTTTTCTTATTCTTTCTCGTAATGCGTAATGAAATATTGAATCAGAAGTTTGAAATGGTACTCACGATCTTTATAGAAAGAGCCTCTAGACCTAGATCTCTATTTAGATTTACTCCCCCCCCCCCGTTCCACTCTAGGACTCGTCGATTTGGGAACAAATTCACTTATTTCATTTTCCCACGAAGAAAAGGAAGGGAGTGATCTAGCATAATTTTATCCTTTTTCCTCTTTTCCTTTCGGAGGAGAACTAAAATGAAAAAAAGGGAAAAGTCAAAGCATCTGGGAAAAAACGATTGATCTCTATCAATAGACCGGCCAAAGACCCGAACCATAAAGTAGCTAGCACAGGCGCTGTGGAAAGATATGTCTTTATATCTCGCATTGTAAGTTTTCCTCATAGATCGTGGTACTTATATGATATGGTTAGCTACATCTGTGTTTATGGGTCACTTGTACTTGTACGGGGAACTCGTCGGAACTGAAAGGGATATGTACAGTGATCCAGGATACAAGATGCTCCTCCTAGTTCTAGAACAGAAAAAAGATATTCCCAAATATCGCGATAGTCATTCTTCTAAATGAGAGATTCTCTGTGTACATAGTCCATTTGCAAGACCGAAAAATAATGAAAGTGTAAGAAATGTGAAAAAAAAAAAAGATTTTCATCGTATAAAATAACATTGTCTAACAATTGAAAGGGATGTAGCGCAGCTTGGTAGCGCGTTTGTTTTGGGTACAAAATGTCGCGGGTTCAAATCCTGTCATCCCTACCTATTCCTTTCCCTATGGAAGAGAAAGAAAGAAGAACAAGGGATCAATTGAGATCGATTTGGATGGAACATCAACTATCAGTGATTGAATCATACCATATACAAAAGTATTTTTTTGGGGTACAAAAGGTCTGTTTTTATTTATCTCTCATCTAAATACTTTGATAAGAAAGCGCTCTTAGTTCAGTCCGGTAGAACGTAGGTCTCCAAAACCTAATGCCGTAGGTTCAAATCCTACAGAGCGTGATTCTTTTCATATCGAAATCAAATTTTATTGATGGATCATCAATAGCTTCAACTGTAACAATCAATGGAATCTGACCTCCCGAAATAAGTGGGAGGTCAATGAAAAAGGATGTTCCTCAATCAAATATCCAATTGATCACCACGTCGGTATTGTAAATATGCAGTTACAGATGATCCGGCCGAAGTTATAGGAATTAGACCTAACACAATTCCAGAGGGCAAAGCTTCAATCATTTCGATTCAGATAAATAAATATAGGTAATATCCACTTTGGATAGTACCCTAAAATTGCTATGAATCTCAATAATTAGAAATCGGCATTGGGAGAAGCAACGGAATCATCGGAATATTGAATGAACCTAAAGGGGTTTCCTTCTTCTTGATTTCAAAGAAGTCGTATCTTGCTTGAACCAATGAATAGGGCTAAGGTGAAGATTAGGGAAGCCAATAGAAAGCCAAAATAGCTAGTTATAGTAGGCGTGAAAAAACTGAATGGAATACGTTTGCTACATATCTTTACGAGGCAATTACCTAAGTTTTCTTTTTCATAACCTAGAATAGGATGGGAATACGAAAGATAAATTGTCCAAATGGGTACCAATTTGTAATCCTGTATTAACCAGTCACTATGAATGTTACGAACAAACATGAACGAGAAGGAATATCTGATTAAAAATAGGTTCATTATCTCAGATAAGGGATTCCAAAAATGAATCAAGCGATCCACGAATAACACCAATACCAACTGACCCTCTTTGGGAATTATGGAACGCAATCTTCTTTCAAGAGCTACAAGGTAAACGAATTGAATTCAATCATTCCGATTGAATCACCTGGCAGTATTTTCTTATTCTTTTTTTTTTTTTTAACATGGGAATCTGGGAATGATCCAATCGTACCCGTTACTCTAGTAGTACAAATAAGAATTGAGGAATCCCGAAGGAAGAAAACGAAAATGTCATCCCCCTCTTCTTCTTTTTTTTTCCAAAAGAGAGAAACTTGTGCTCCAAATCGAGCATAAGGTTTCATGGTCCCAGGCCTAGCAATTACCATTCCACGTTCCACATACTGTTTCTGCATATTTCGAAGGAACATTCTTACGGTATTTTCAGCAAGTATAGAGTATTCCTAAATATCTTCGAACCTATGATATATGATAGTTGTACCGCGAGTCTCTCTCTCTCAATCCGACTATTTAGACTGTTCTTCTCGTTCGAATAGTTCCTCTTTCTGTACAATCGGAGTAGCTTCAGTTCCAAAGATTGGGACGGAAAGAACCTCTTCTGCGGTCATAGGAAAGGTTTTCATAGGAAAAGTTTTGTGAATTTCACGTTTAGGTGTAGGATCCACTTTATCCATCATTCCTAGATCTCATCGATCCACTTATTTGCATCTCTATATGAATTCTTAAAGCTAGTAGGGCAGGGCCTGGTACTACAAGAATTCTATCTACTGGAAAATAGGAATAGCTCGATCCTCACATACCTACAATTCGACCAAGTTCCATAAGATTTCAATATTCACCTGGTCCTCCTCATCCAGTAATACTGTGAGATAAGTAATACTTACTCATTCGGCCAAAGTACTTTGTTATTAAGTGATTAGGTTCGTGGCATAACTCCACCTGCTCTCGATTGCTATTGGGAGAACACCCTCTATTTATGTAACACCAAGGATCCTCCCTTTATATAACCCAAATGACTGGGATGATCTACACAAACATAATAGAAAGAGAGGAAAAAAGGATCTTATTCTAGATGAGTTGCATTGATAGTGATGCCCCTTGCTTCTTCCTCCGAAGAGACATCAATCTCATCCCCTTTATTCACTATACATCCGCCTGGAGCAATTCGAGCCACTACAACGACCACTGCTGAAGTGGTTTTCGCCATGATCCATGTGTTCAATTGTCCAATATCTACATGAGGTTCCTCACGTCCGAGTCTATCCCGCCGAGGAGACATACGAGATTCTTTCTCCAGTGGGGAAAACTGGGAGAATAAAGAAATTGATTAAGTTGACCGTAATTGGGAGGAACAGAATCATTATATCCCTTCCTTTCTAATCTGAATCGAAATTGTATTGCTGTGTCAGAGGAAGGCTAGCTATACCGGTCCAATATACCTGAAATATACCCTTGGTATAATATTGACAATCCAACAAGGATTAGAGAAGATATCAGTAATTCTCCATCTCCTAATCTCTATCTTTTATGGGATCAATTCCCCCTTGGCTGTACAAGAATATACGGAGCTGAACATGTCTGGGAATACGGGAGAACGCTCTTTTGCTGACATTATTACCAGTATTCGATACTGGGTTATCCATAGCATTACTATACCTTCCCTATTCATTGCAGGTTGGTTATTTGTCAGCACGGGTTTAGCTTACGATGTATTTGGAAGCCCCCGGCCGAACGAGTATTTCACAGAAAACCGACAAGAGGTTCCATTAATCACTGGCCGTTCCGATCCGTTGGAACAACTCAATGAATTTACTAGATCTTTTTAGGAGGTACCAATGACCATAGATAGAACCTATCCAATTTTTACAGTTAGATGGTTGGCCGTTCACGGACTAGCTGTACCTACAGTTTTTTTCTTGGGATCAATATCAGCAATGCAGTTTATCCAACGATAAACTCTATCTAAATCACAGAGCTATGACACAATCGAACCCGAACGAACAAAATGTTGAATTGAATCGTACTAGCCTCTACTGGGGGTTGTTACTCATTTTTGTACTTGCTGTTCTATTCTCTAATTACTCTTTCAATTAAAAACAGTGCCTCTTATCTCATCCGGAGAGATCTGATACTCATAATTATCCATGACTGTTTATGTCTTGAGCATGACTACTTAATAAAATGTGAAAGGGAGCAAGAGAAATGGCCGATACTACTGGAAGGATTCCTCTTTGGCTGATAGGTACTGTAACTGGTACCCTTGTGATTGGTTTAATAGGCATCTTTTTCTATGGTTCATATTCTGGATTAGGGTCATCCCTATAGTAACAAAATGAACTGAACATAGATAAAAAAGACTATACATGTGAAAGTGAAGATTTCAATAAGACCTTACCCTTCTTTTAACTCGAAGAAGGGTAAGGTCTTATTGAAATCTATTTTCAAGATTTACTTCTATATGAATCAGAAGATTCGTACAAATTACACGATTCTTTCAGCTACTCCAATGCCTTCTAGTAAAGTGATGAACCAATCTATTCTTTCGCTTCTGATACGTATTATCAAATAATTGGATTAATTTATACATTTCAGCTGTTCCTCCTAGGAAGAATGACTAAGGAATGGATCGTCCCGCCGCATAATATGCATGACTTTTGTTCATTTTCCCCAAATGAGAGATTCTGCGGATCATCCCTCTAAAAGTTAGAACTACGATAATCCGAATGTGTGAATATAGAATTTGAGCTCTTATGGTCCAAGCCGGAAATAGCACCTTTTCCCTTTCTATCTGAAATGAGCCTTTTTCATGAATTTGCTAGATAGATCCCATTTGCTCAATGAGTGGTATTGCCTTTTCTATCCATTTGCTCCTCTTTTTTCATGAACTTGAAAGGTTCTCAGTAGGACGTGCGAAAGACTTGGGATTTTACGAACGGGATCAGAAAAATCATTAGTTCCTCTTACCCTAAAGAGAAAGCGTAAAATCGATTTCGATCAAAGATTGAGGATCAGGAAGATAAGAATCTTTCCCGAGATCGTTTAGTCCCCCTCTTCCTTTTTTTCTCCTTCCTTCCCTTTGATATCCTTCGGATCATTCTTCTAGATATGATGAATGGATAAGAAAGCAAAAGAAAAAGGCTATATGGCACGGATATGGTATATGCTATGTAGCATATGAATAGAGGGCTGTTCGGCAAGTTGATCTGTTCTAGTGCTTATCAAGTCACTCCCTATTTGAAATGCACATATCTATCTATAGATAGATCTAGTAATGACTCATATCTTATTTACGAACAAGGGAGGGGAGATGATGATATTGAGGGCTCTCCAGGGGCATGACCTTATTATTTGAATTGTACATGATTGCATCAGCCACCAATAAACAGCCAAACCTTTCGGTCAACCTCATGTTTGAAAATCTATGGACCTAAAAATTCATCTCGGCCAATTGAACTTTCTCAAATTGTTTCTTCTTAAGGACCAAAAAGATTTGTGCCAAAATGACAGATGCCAGGAGTAATAAGAGACCTTGAACACGTAATGGATCTTGAAGTACTATTTCTGCATCTCCTTGGCCAAATCCACCCACATTAGGATTATTCGTTAATGGCTGATCAACTTTGATGAATTCACCCTCGGAAATAAGAAGTTCCGGTCCCGGAGGTACGATATCCACCACTTGACGACCATCTGATGCATTATCTATAGTGATTTCATATCCACCCTTTTCTTTACGTAATATTTTGCTCACTCTACCCGTTGTTGAAGCATTATAGACCGTATTGTTGCTCTTGCTTCCATCGGGATAAATTTGTCCCCTTCCTCTATTACCACCCACATATATGGGATATTTAAGAAAATGAACTTCTTTATTAGTAGCAGGATTCGGTGAAAGGATGGGAAACACAATTTCACTATATTTCTGACCGGGAACAGGACCTATTACAAGAATCTCTTTTTGATTAGGACGATAATTCTGAAAATAAAGATTACCTATTTTTTCTTTAATCTCGGGAGAAATACGATCAGGAGGGGCTAATTCAAAGCCCTCAGGTAAAATTAGAACAGCTCCTACATTCAAAGCCCCTTTCTTACCATTAGCAAGAACTTGTTTTATTTGCATATCGCAGGGGATTTGAACAACTGCTTCAAATACAGTATCCGGAAGCACGGATTGTGGAACCTCAATATTCACAGGCTTCTTAGCCAAGTGACAATTAGCACATACAATACGTCCAGTTGCTTCTCGGGGATTCTCATAACCCTGCTGCGCAAAAATGGGATATGCATTTGAAATAGATGTCCGAGTTATCATATGTATCATGACCAAGATGGAAATTGATCGAGTCATCCACTTTTTCATCCAGTCATAAGTATTTATATTCCGCATGGTTCGATTATTGGTTCCAAATCTCTTTACGATAAATGGGGTAGATAGCTACCATAATTACCTGCCCGCAATTCCGCTATTATATTAACTCCAAAAGTAATAAATCAGAAGTATCCCACTGAAAGAGAGGGAAAGGAGGAAAGGGAAGAGAAAGAGTAAAAAGGAGATCTGTAATAGTTAGTTTCTGTACGAAAATCCAATTCCTATTCACTCGTTGTCGGATAGAACAACCTATTCTTTATTCATTCCTATTTATTCATTCATTGAATGATAAATCACTACAAGTGAAGGAGATATACGATTTAAGTGACGGAAGATCCAATATTTGAAAATTGTATCTGAGATGACCGGAAAAGTTGAAACGAGACCAGATATTCTTTGTTCATCATGAGAAAACCCATAATTTTCGGAGATCGAATCGATCATCAGTTCCCAACCATGGGGCGAATGGAACCCAATACATAAATCGGTTACTAAAAGAATAGAAAACGCTTTCATCGTATCGCTCAGGCTATGGAATAATTCTTGGATCCAAGAATTGAGAACGACAAGTTTTTCCTTACCCAGAATGAAATAAGCACCTGGAGTAGCAAAACATATAAAATTTGCCAATAAATGTGAGATGATCTGGATCAAATCTTCATTGTACATTTCGACTAATTGGATCGTTTTTTTGCGAATCTCTATACGAAGATCTTGTGAATGTGTTTCCGAAGAATCTTCCACCATTCTCTCCAACAGGAATAGTTCTTCTATTTCTCCGAATCTTTCTAGAGCGTTTTCTTCTTGGAGATAATCAGAAAATTCCCGAGACTGACCAGTATTCCACCAATTCGTAACCCAAGGTTCCAAACCTTTCTGGAATGAAATAGAGATTCCCCAGGGCAGGAATACTAGACATGCAAGGTATCGTAGGGAAGCTAATGCTTTATATTTGGCCACTTTAAATTCGTGAATCGCTAACGAACCCGATTCACCCGTCAGCTCTGTCCGAAATCTGGATAAAGTACGAGTTGTAGAACGAGGTATGGGACCTATAGATTCAGGATCTACTGCGTAATTGTTCGACCCTTAAAAAAAAATATTCTTCGGATGAGGAACGGTTTGTTCCGGATAAAAAGGAGGAAAAAAAAAATAAAAATAAAAGGAAAGAGACGAATGTTTATTGGCAAAAAAGAGAGAGAACTTAGGGATAGAATCCATTCTCATTTAATAAATTGGTCTAAAAATGCCAATTCTGCGCTCCAAAGGACTCCAGTATATTACGAATACTGAAATTCTCGAATTCCGTACGCATATATGGAATTGGAGTTCGACAAAGACATTTTGGAGAGAATGCCATATCTAGTAATTGTTTCATGTCATATCCGTCTACTGGCTCTATAGGCCTTCTACAAGGAGCGATATGGAGTCTTTGGGAACTACCGAAGGAATTTGCATTGATATGATCATCACATAAGTACTACTTTGCGGGAGGGAACTGCATGGTATTTCTCCCGAACAAATCTTAGTTACATTGTAACCTCCCTCTCTCTGGTACATATAGATCTGTCCGTTAAGATGTTCGAAGAACAACGAGAGAACATCCATTCCTTGGTTCATTTCAAAATACTTCAATTGATATACGCAAGAAACGAGCTAATTCGGCAGCTTTTTGTTCCATTTCCCGTAAGGTTAAATTCTCACCGGTACGAGCTAGGGGAATGTCTCGCTGGCCCTTTATTTCCATATAAAGAACACGACGGGGATAAAGACCTTCTTGAACTTCCATTTTGATCGCCTGAATATCTTTCATGAGAAATCGAAGAAAAGTACGACGATTTCTTCCAGGAAATCCCCAACGAAAAAGACATACAATTCCTTCTTCTTCATCAAACTTATCGTAACCACTACCTACATTCCATAAAATTGTACACCACAAATAAGAGCTAATGAACAGACCTGCAATACCATAAAAACACATTACAATTCCTTGTGGAACAAAAAGGATTTGCTGAGATGACAATACGGGTATCAGGTTCTTACCAAGATAACTTGAAATTCCGACCAAGAAAAATCCTAGTGAACCAAAAAAAAGGATACAAGCCCGACAAAAATTACTTGTTCTTCGAGATCCTGTTATAGGTTCTATCCAGAGCCATTCAGATCGCCAATTCATAACAGATTTTATTCAATTTCGTCCTACTCGGTTTTAGAGAAAATGGCCAAAACTTGACTCCTTTGGCTTCCGAAGTAACTCTTATTAACTAGCTATATGCATATCAAAGAATTTTTATCTAAAAGAACATTTACTTTCTTTCTCTCCTTTCCATGTTCCCCATTCTTTCTATTTTTTAGGAAATTACTTATCAATTGTAAAAACAACACCTCGCCGGATCAGTGGAATAGAAATACCATCTCCATATACACATAGATATGTATGCGTATAAAGATAGAAATCTCTATACATTTATACATGCATACATATGGTATATGTACCACATGGTACACCTCCCATATGTTGATAAATAGATATAGATATCTATTTTGTTCGTGTCCGGAGTAGGATTAGTCCCATTTAAGATCATCAGGAACAGATAGATATCCCATTTATTCCACAATTGAGAGATTCAAATTGATCTATAAGATCTGATCCGATCAGATTTATAAAATCTCGTCCTTCTGAACATAAAAGTACAAAAAAGCCATTGTAATTGCCGGAAAAAATAAGCCCGCTAAAGGCACGAAAATCGAAGGTAAGTTGGGATTTGTCATAGAACGAATACCCTAATATTTATCTCTATTACAAGGAATGATTATAGGACCAAATAAGTGGACCTAGTCGCCCCTCTCCATAAAAGACATGCACGAGAATCTTGTTCCTTTTTCCGTCAAATATTTTCATGAGTCTCTGTAAAATCATTTTACGTCGAATCCGAGATATTCTTTTTATTCTTATTCATTTTTTTATGTCTATGAGATCCGGAGTCAATAATGAATGAGAATTTTTGGTATTAGGACTCAATAAATGTATACAAATATATCACAGCGCTTATCCATATTATAACACTTGATCAAATAGTAGCAAGAACATGGATCCGTAATTTTCCCCAATTCCGGGGAGCGATAAATTCACTATTCTATTGCATATCGTTCATAAGAATAGTTAGTTACTATTTAGTTGTTAATATTGAGTTCCTATTAATAATAGGATCGAGGATCAATAATTGGCTAAAAAAAGGAAAGATGAGGAACAATTCTCTGAAGTTGATTCTTTCGATTTTCGCTATGAGAGGGGACTGTATCATTGTCACTTTCGTTACGAGGAGCTGAACTTGAGAATTGTTGTTCGTTACAAGAAACTAAACCTAACGTTCGTTCTTTTTCACAAGGAATTAAACCGTAAAGTTGAAATGGCTCACTCAGAACACCTTTTAAAAGACTACGCGGAACGATCAGATCAAATGAACCATGATCAAATAAATGCTCAGCTACCTGCAAACCGTCAGGTACTTTCTGACCTGATGTTTGTTCGATTACTCTTCTACCTGCAAATGCAATGTATGCTTTAGGTTCAGCAATGATGATATCTCCCAACATACCAAAACTAGCAGTCACTCCACCGGTTGTGGGATATGTAAGGATCGATACATATAACAACTTTTTCTCCAATTGATGGATATATAAAGCAGTAGATATTTTAGCCATTTGCATTAAACTGAAACTTCCCTCTTGCATGCGTGCTCCTCCGGAAGCACACACCATGATTACTGGGAGAAATTGCTTGGTAGCGTATTCGATCAGACGAGTAATTTTCTCACCTACCACGGAGCCCATACTACCTCCCATGAACTGAAAATCCATAACTCCAATTGCGATAGGAATACCATTTGGTCGACCTATGCCTGTTTGAACAGCATCAGTTAAACCTGTCCTTATTTGGCAGGAAGTGATACGATCTATATGAGGTTCATCCTCAAAATGAAATTGAATCGGATCTGGGGCGGCCATGTCCTCATCCATAGGATGCCAAGTGCCATGATCAATTGAAAGTTCGATTCTGTCTGAACTACTCATTTGCAAATGATATCCACATTCTTCACAAACACTCTTATTCTGTCTCAAATATTTCATATAGAGCAAGTTCTCACGATTGTCGCACTGGACCCATAATCTGTTATTAAAATCAATCTTTATATTCTTGTTCTTGTCCATCTCATTGACGATATAGTCCTTACTAGTCCTTTCGATCAGATCTTCGATTGATCCACTTATTTTACGCCTTTCTTCGAACCATTCTTTCAAGGACATAGAGTTCTACCTAGATATGAGTATAAAAAAGGGGAGGAGATCTCTTGTTACTTTGCAATTTTCTTTTCCATGAGGGATCTTATTAGACAAAATAGATCCAATTATTAGTATATTAAGTATTACTATTATTAAGTAATACTATATTATTAGTATTAGGATCGTTACCGAAAGAATAGTGGGATGAATCATTTCCATTTTATTCGTAGTAATCCGAAGCATTGATCCGAGATTATGATAGAACCTTTTATTTGGTTATCAATAAAGATTCTCTTTTATACCACAAGAAAGAGTAATTATCATCCGAGAGAGAAGGATCATACGATATGATCGATCCGTTTTCCCTCTTTATGAAACCTATGGAATCTTTGTAGAAAAGGTCTATGTCTCAGCACGGGATACAGCAAGGGGGACAATGTCCAAAATGGGCTAGGAGGGATTCGAACCCTTGACTTCATGGTCCGGGACCATGGTCTCTGATCCACTGAGCTACCAACCCTATAGGTTGATCCATAAGATCAATTTATGGGATGGATAAAATCCATGCCAACAACATTTTCATAAGCTTTGAGCTATTCGATCTTGGGAAAAATAAATAAGATATTGATTTATGTATATAGGTATGTACATATTTATACATGTACATAGATAGATATGGATCTATGCATATATCTAATCTCCATTTACAATTCGGCTCAATCTTTGTAGTAAAAGATTGGGCCGAGTTCTATTAGGAAAACGAACGGAGAGTCACTCAATTACAAGACATCCATTGCCTCAAATTCAAATTTGATCTCCTTCCATACTTCACAAGCAGCAGCTAATTCGGGACTCCATTTACTAGCTTCGCGGATCACTTCATTACCTTCACGAGCAAGATCACGTCCTTCATTACGAGCTTGTACACAAGCTTCTAAGGCAACTCGATTCGCTACTGCACCAGGTGCATTTCCCCAAGGGTGTCCCAAAGTTCCCCCACCGAACTGTAGTACGGAATCATCCCCAAAGATCTCGGTTAGAGCAGGCATATGCCAAACGTGAATACCCCCCGAAGCTACGGGCAGAACACCTGGCATAGATACCCAATCTTGGGTGAAATAAATACCACGACTTCGGTCTCTTTCAATAAAATCGTCACGCAGTAGATCAACAAAACCCAAAGTTACGTCTCGTTCTCCTTCAAGTTTACCTACTACAGTACCGGCGTGAATATGATCTCCACCGGACATTCGCAATGCTTTAGCTAGCACACGGAAGTGCATACCATGATTTCTTTGTCTGTCAATAACTGCATGCATTGCGCGGTGAATGTGAAGAAGTAGGCCATTGTCTCGGCAATAATGAGCCAAGCTGGTATTTGCAGTAAAACCTCCCGTCAGGTAGTCATGCATGACGATAGGAACTCCCAATTCTCTGGCAAATACTGCCCTTTTGATCATTTCTTCGCATGTACCTGCAGTAGCATTCAAGTAATGTCCCTTAATTTCACCCGTCTCAGCCTGAGCTTTATAAATTGCTTCTGCACAGAAGCAGAAACGATCTCTCCAGCGCATAAATGGTTGGGAATTTACGTTCTCATCATCTTTGGTAAAATCAAGTCCACCACGAAGACATTCATAAACTGCTCTACCATAGTTTTTGGCAGATAAACCCAATTTGGGTTTAATGGTACATCCCAATAGAGGACGGCCATATTTGTTTAATTTATCTCTTTCAACTTGGATACCATGAGGTGGACCTTGGAAAGTTTTGGAATAAGCAGGAGGAACTCGCAAATCTTCTAGGCGTAGAGCTCGTAGGGCTTTGAATCCAAATACATTACCTACAATGGAAGTGAACATGTTAGTAACAGAACCTTCTTCAAAGAGGTCTAAGGGGTAAGCTACATAGGCAATAAATTGATTTTCCTCCCCAGGAACGGGCTCGATGTCATAGCATCGCCCCTTGTAACGATCGAGACTGGTAAGTCCATCGGTCCAAACAGTGGTCCATGTACCAGTGGAAGATTCAGCGGCTACTGCAGCTCCCGCTTCCTCAGGCGGCACTCCAGGTTGAGGAGTTACTCGGAACGCTGCTAAGATATCGGTATCTTTGGTTTGATATTCAGGAGTGTAATAAGTTAATCTGTAATCTTTAACACCAGCTTTAAATCCAACACTTGCCTTAGTCTCTGTTTTTGGTGACATAAGTCCCTCCCTACAACTCATCAATTAATAACTCTTGCAAGGACGAGGTCTGCTCGACATGGATCGAACGTAAAGAAAGGATTTCACAGGAATCTCCTGCGGAACCATGAACTAACTCAAGTCGTCCGTTATTGGGCAATAAGATTTGCCAAATACACTATTATTGTATAATGTTCTTTATGTATGGCGCAACCCTATCTTTGCTTTTCAAGTTCCTCCATGCATTGACCCAAGGACCTTTCAGCTATTAGACTAGTTAATGGATTTAAAGAACCGAATCGACCTTTGATCCTAATAGATAATATATGTATGTGTAGATTGTAGATCTAAAAGCAGATATATAGGACGAAAAAAAAAAAAAAAGAAAAAAAGAAAAAATAGATGTGCGTATGAAAGGAAGAGACAACGACCGATGAGAGAAAGATTATGAATAGGGTTCAAGTTCCGCATTGAATGGATAATCTGGACGCAATCTGGGGTGAAATGCTTATAGTTATGGACAAATTGAAGACTTTCTCATGATTTTTATCCATCTACTTCATGTTCAAAATAAAAGTTGAACTTGAGAAGCGAAATATCACTAAGTAGATCAAGGTGGTAACTCTCATTCATCATGAACTGATCGATTCGATACTAAACATTTTTAATAGTATTAGCGAGCAATTCGAACAAATCTCCCTTTTTATTATTATGAGAACCAATCCTCTTGCTCTTGGGGTTCCCACACTTGTGGAAAAGAATGTGGGACATATTGTTCAAATCATTGGCCCAGTACTGGATGTAGTTTTTTCTCCAGGCAATATGCCTAATATTTTAAATTCTTTGATAATTAAGGGCAAAGATACGGCTGGTCAAGAAATTAATGTTACTTGCGAGGTACAACAATTATTGGGAAATAATAAAGTGAGAGCTGTAGCTATGAGTGCTACAGATGGTCTGAAGAGAGGAATGAAAGTAATTGACACAGGAGCTCCCCTGAGTGTTCCGGTTGGTGGAGCTACTCTCGGACGAATTTTCAATGTTATTGGAGAACCTGTCGATAATTTAGGTCCTGTAGATGCTCGCACAACATCTCCTATTCATAGACCCGCTCCTGCCTTTATACAGTTGGATACAAAGTTATCAATCTTCGAAACAGGCATTAAAGTGGTGGATCTTTTAGCTCCTTACCGCCGTGGAGGAAAAATAGGACTATTCGGGGGAGCTGGGGTAGGTAAAACAGTGCTCATCATGGAATTAATCAACAATATTGCTAAGGCTCATGGAGGTGTATCTGTATTTGGCGGAGTAGGAGAACGCACCCGTGAGGGAAATGATCTTTACGTTGAAATGAAAGAATCGGGAGTAATTAATGAACAAGATATCTCGGGATCGAAAGTAGCTCTGGTCTATGGCCAGATGAATGAACCACCAGGAGCTCGTATGAGAGTTGGGTTAACCGCCCTAACCATGGCTGAATATTTCCGAGATGTCAATGAGCAAGACGTACTTTTATTTATCGACAATATCTTCCGTTTTGTCCAAGCGGGATCAGAAGTATCTGCATTATTAGGCAGAATGCCTTCCGCTGTGGGTTATCAGCCAACTCTTAGTACAGAAATGGGTTCTTTGCAGGAAAGAATTACTTCTACCAAAGAGGGATCTATAACCTCCATTCAAGCAGTTTATGTACCTGCAGACGATTTGACCGACCCCGCTCCTGCTACAACATTTGCACATTTAGATGCTACTACCGTATTATCGAGAGGATTAGCTGCCAAAGGCATCTATCCAGCAGTAGATCCTTTAGATTCAACATCGACCATGCTCCAACCTTGGATCGTGGGCGAAGAACATTATGAAACTGCACAAGGAGTCAAGCAAACTTTACAGCGTTATAAAGAACTTCAAGACATTATAGCTATTCTTGGACTGGACGAATTATCAGAAGAAGATCGTTTAACCGTAGCAAGAGCACGAAAGATTGAACGTTTCTTATCACAACCCTTTTTTGTAGCAGAGGTATTCACTGGTTCCCCGGGTAAATATGTCGGTCTCGTAGAAACAATTAGAGGTTTTAAAATGATCCTTTCCGGAGAATTAGATGGTCTTCCCGAACAGGCCTTTTATTTGGTGGGTAACATTGATGAAGCTACCGCGAAGGCTATGAACTTAAAAGTGGAGAATTAATTTAAAAAATGACCCTAAATCTTCGTGTACTGACTCCTAATCGAGTTGTTTGGGATTCAGAAGTTGAAGAAATCATCTTATCTACCAATAGCGGTCAAATTGGCGTATTACCAAATCATGCTCCCATTGTTGCAGCTTTAGATATAGGGATCACAAAAATACGTCTCGATGGGCAATGGTCTACTATGGCTTTGATGGGCGGTTTCGCCAGGATAGACAATAATAAAATCACCATATTGGTAAATGATGCAGAGAAAGGTATTGACATCGATCCTCGAGAGGCTCGGGAAACTTTTCGAATAGCTGAAGCTGACCTAGCTCGAGCTGAAGGCAAGAGACAAGTGATTGAAGCTAATGTAGCTCTCAGAAGAGCCAGGACACGATTAGAGGCTATCAGTGCTATTTTGCCCTCCGTCTCTAATTAACGTAAGGATTTCGGATAATTATTGAAAATGGATTCTTTATTCCAATCAAATCCAATAGTAGGTAAAACTTATTAGATACCAAAGTAAATGACATCTAATAAGTTTTACCTACTATTGGATTTGAACCAATGACTCCCGCCGTATGAAAGCGATACTCTAACCACTGAGTTAAGTAGGTCATTTATCATCATAAATAGAGTTGGATCTATGAACATTCTAAATGGAATTGAACTTATGAACAATATGTCCCTGGCAGGATTGAACTGATTGGGACGTATTAGATCATGAAATATCCACCTTGACAAAGGGGGATCCATTTGGTTATGATAGTGTATCATTAAGAATAGCAAGGGCTATAGCTCAGCAAGGTAGAGCACCTCGTTTACACGTGCGCCAATGCTTTTCAAGAGAGTTCATCGATTCATCTGATCCATGAAATAGATCTTATGTGAAATACTGATGTCTTACTCCATCGATCGATCTGGGAGAACAATAGCATGACAAGGATGAGGTTCGATCTGATTCCAATTCCGGATCTAGTTGATATGGTAAATCTCAGGTTCATTCAATGCTAGGCATAATGAGTACAATACGGGGACCTCAAAATATCTTCTTTTCGCTCTATGAACTTTGAGGTGTATGGAGTCTCATATTTAACTTTCAGAGCGATAGAGACTCTATTTGGGTTCAATCTGTGCCTGAACGAGGCAGACCTACGTCGAGGGAACGAACCTTTTGAATCACTTTGGGATTGCTTCCGAAAAAAAAAAAAGAATAACTTGGAGCACACGGAGCCATCTTATTATCTTTCTGGAAAGGAAAGAATGGCAGACTAACTGATCGATCCATCAGTTCATGAAAGAGCCCAATGCAAGAAAAATGCATGTTGGGTTTTTGGAACAGTTCAAATCATTTCGATAATAATAACTTTGATCTGTTTTACCGAGAAGGTCTACGGTTCGAGCCCGTATAGCCCTATACATTCCACTGAGTTTTGGTATTACTATATTACTTCTTTATCCTTATATCCCTTATTACCTATGACTCAGTCCTAAAGAGTCTCTTGGAGACTGTCAACTATTCTTATATGCCCATGAATAGATCGATAGGAACGTGGGAACGGGGCAGATCATCTAACTTATGATGATCCCTTGTTTATTGATCTATAAAAATCAGTAACACATGACTGACATGTTGATATGCTCTTATCACCCATTATTGAGGGGTTATTAATACACCTCCGATAACCCCAAGCAAGGTCACAATGATTTGTCCCAGTACATCTGTAAGGTCTGAATCTATTTGAGAACTTCGGTCGAATAGTAATTAGCATCGATCATCAAAACCTCATTGGTCTAACAGATGCAGGGGACTCCTGGTGTAATGAATGACTCAAGGGAGATCTAGAAAGGTATCTGCCCGATCTAAATAGTTCGTATCGCAGAAATGAAACTAATCGTGACATAATTTACGAAGGGCAAGGCCGTAATTCATATAAGAGGTACTCATAGATCAAATGAATTATAGAATGAAGTATTCTATATATACCCCGATTTGCACAATGTTCATCGAAATGTCCCGAGATCCAAATAAATACGTATTTATCAACAGCCTTTATGAAACTGATAGCCCGGAGCCGTAGGAAAAGAGGACAATTTGTGGATCACGATATTCTCTATCACTTTGATCCTATCGAGATATCAGTAAGTTCTGAATGGTTCTGAGATATAAAAGCATATCCAGATCCAAAAACTGCTGACAAAAACGTGAAAAGTTCATCCTGTAATCATGAAAATTATGAGCATACTTATTAGATACAAATATTGGATTGGAAAGCCCCATGCTTTTCTGGAGTATCCAATTATTCATTCAAAGAGTTTGTATTAGTCCCACTATTAGGTACAATTTGATCTGAAGTTCATACTCAAGAATTCGACTTCCATGAAAGGGACTTCGACCAATTCATATTAGAATTCATTCTATCTAGAGCACCCCAATAAGACTTAGGTTATTGGGTGGATGAATGGAGAGAATCTAACGATTTTCTTAAAATCGATCTCTCATCGAAATGAAACGATCCAGAATGGGACAACGTTTCATCATATGATAACCCTGATAAGATTGATCCGGGGTCTATTCGATCCGATCAAAATTTCCCATTTGATCTGGATCAGAGACGTGTACTCTATTTAGACCTATATGTGGTCTCGGGTGTTTTCCTGAATGCGTCGGATCTATCCTTATTGATCTAAACATATGCCTAAGAGTTGGAATGGAATCTATTGCCAAAGAAAGAGGCTCGATGCCAGCCATCCCCTGGAGTAGCCAGAATACTCGTATAGCATGTACGGAAATCAACGTCGAGTAATGTGAGATTCGAAAAGGATTAATTATTTGTATTGTAAATATACAATACGTACGATGGATCACGAGAACTTCTATGAATTACCCATGGAAACTCGGCTGTTATCTCGATCGAGAGTAAACGTACGATCATATCATCTCAGCAGCGTGTCTGAGAACGTGTATAACGCGGAGAATAATTGATGGGCATCGTCTCCGAGAATAAGACTCTTTTGTAGGTCTCAACAGAAAATGAGCAGATAGAGTCGTTCGGTTGGAATTTTTATTCCGATAGGTCCCCCCCCCCACCCTCTCCGGCAGATCGTAAACTTGGCATAATTCATCCGCCGAGTGATTAGGTATTTCCTCCATTATTGTACAGGATTCATTCTGTTATTCCGATCGATCCGCTCCGATTGCTCATCATCATTCCATAATTCGAATTGATGTGGACCTTCCTTGGTAAGATCAGGATCCTATTTGGGTAGGCTTATCCAAGGAAAATCTGAGATCTCCGGATTCCTCCCCTACTTTACGATGGAATAACCTGGATCAGTTACCTTCTAAACATTATGTAAATCGTTCTGAAATGTATAAACGTCCGCCTCTCTCCCCTGATTGGTCCATTGGATTGGTCGGTAACGTATTCTTCGAAGTATCCTCCGTAGATCACTCCCAGTTCAGCTAGTTTTACCGTCGTGATTGGAACAGGAATTGTTTCTTGCTCTATTCAAGATTCCTATTACGGGATGCCCTGGAATCTTTATCCTGTTGACCTAGGGAGGGGTGCGACCAGAAACTTGTTCAGTTCGATCAACGCGGTTACATCAACAGAAGTTATAGGATCGCTTAATATTGTCCATCAATCCTAAAGTAGTATTTGTCGTTCAATGCCCGGCCGGGTCAACAAGGCACAAATAGACTTGGACCTTTATGAATTCCAATTCATATTCCCGGAATGGAACGACTGTCTTGATCCTGAATCAAAAGTCATATCACAGAGGAAATAACCCCTTAGTACTTTTTATCTTTAATAGACGGATCAATCCCTGTTACGGGATCGATAAAGATATTACTGAATGAAGCTCCGGGGGAAATAGTTTATCCGGCATATTATCGAACGGAATCAATTCTATATCTGTCCACATGTTAAATACATAGTACTGGTCGGATTCATCTATTAATAAGCTTCATTCTCCGCGAGATTGACCCATTCATTTCCATGGTCACTTGATCCTTTTTCTCTTTCTTCAGTACTACAAATGGATCTGGATACTACGAATGGACGATCCAATTGAATCCTACTCCTGGAATCATTTGTATAACGAACCAAAGCATTAACGCACGTTACAATTGTTTGAAGATTCATTCCAAATCTCTGACAACTGAGATTTCCCCCTTCTCATATTCTCCCAATATTGTGAAATGTTCACTATTTCCTTCCGTTGATGAATCCGGAAACCCGAAAATTTCTACACTTGTCCCATTACCTACATAAGTATCTGACAAAGAACTCAATTGTCCCTAAGGGCAATCGTGTGAGATGGACCATGCCGAAAAGGCATAATTCTACAAATTGAATACATAAGCCTTTTTCTTGTTATAAGAGATGGATAGGTTTCTGGGGGTTCAATGGAATATATAGATAAACTGAATATGGGTATAAAGAAATTCGGATATGAAACAAGCAGATGGAGTCGAACGACGCATCAGTGAAAAGAACGACCCTCCAATGAGAAAGATCCATATTTTGATGGACAAGATTCAAATATCGGAATAGAACATACAAGAAATCCTAAGCTCTTATAGAAATTCCTGGACATTTCCTTGCATTACATCAGGCCATGTCTCTCGTTACAACTCGAATCACGTGTAATTCGCCGAACCAATGTGCAAAACTGTGTTATTGCAAGATCGATTTCTAAGAAGAATCAATTTTTATTGTTTGACGGTAAATGAAAGTATATAAATGACTGATACGGGGGAGGAAGGATTAACCAGACTTTTCACTTCTGAAATAACCGGGGGTGAAATAAGTCGATTTCTCCCAGATAAATACGTAATACTTCTACATATCACATATACGAGTAATATTTCATTGAATGAATTTTGGAATAAGCCTTGGACAAAATAGTAATATGTAGATCGATGAAAATCAATTGTTCTATTTTTGGGAGAGGAGTGATGAATCCATTTACGGGAAAATGGAATAATTTGATCTATTTCACAGGAGTATATTCATGTTTCTACTTTTTGAATATGAGACTTTTTGGATCTTTTTACTAATATCTAGCCTCATGCCTATTCTGGCATTCCTAATTTCCAGAGCTTTAGCCCCCATTAGCGAAGGCCCAGAGAAGCTCACTAGTTACGAATCCGGTATAGAAGCAATGGGAGATGCTTGGATACAATTTAGGATTCGTTATTATATGTTCGCTTTGGTTTTTGTTGTTTTTGATGTTGAAACAGTTTTTCTTTATCCATGGGCTATGAGTTTCGATATATTGGGTATATCTACCTTTATAGAAGCTTCGATTTTCGTGCTTATCCTAATTGTTGGTTCAGTTCATGCATGGCGAAGAGGAGCATTGGAATGGTCTTAGCTTCCGAGTATTTGGGTGGTGGAGGGAAAGTAGAAAATGGCATAAAACCAGTGATGGGTTCTACAGAATCCCCTTTACTTGGTCAAACAACTCCAAATTCAGTTATTTCAACTACCCTAAATGATCTGTCGAATTGGGCCAGACTCTCCAGTTTATGGCCGCTTCTTTATGGTACTAGTTGTTGTTTTATTGAATTCGCTTCATTAATAGGTTCACGATTCGACTTTGATCGTTACGGTCTGGTACCAAGATCTAGTCCTAGACAAGCCGACCTCATCATAACAGCTGGCACTGTGACCATGAAAATGGCTCCTTCTTTAGTGAGATTATATGAACAAATGCCCGGACCAAAATATGTAATTGCTATGGGAGCATGTACTATTACAGGAGGAATGTTCAGTACAGATTCTTATAGTACCGTTCGTGGAGTGGATAAATTAATTCCCGTAGATGTTTATTTGCCGGGTTGCCCCCCAAAACCAGAGGCTATTATAGATGCTATAATAAAACTTCGTAAAAAGGTAGCTCGAGAAATATATGAGGATAGGACCAAGCTCCAACAAGGAAAGAGATATTTCACTCAAAATCATAAGTTTCGTGTTGGATCCAGTCTTTATACTGGAAACTATGATCAGAAGTTACTCCATAAATCTCCCGAACCTCAATCTGAATCTACTTCAGAGATACTTTCCAAAACCTTTGAATCTACTTCAGAGATACCCTCCGATTTTGTAAAATACGAGAATTCAGTATCTTTCCAGGAATCGAGGAATGAAGAATATTTTGTAAAGAGTAACGAACAGGAAATCAATTTTCAAAAATTCCATTGGAAATGTTAAATACTTATACGGATACTCCTACAAGAAAGACTAATGAAGTACAGGGTCGATTATCCGCTTGGCTAGCCAAGCATAAGTTAGCTCACAGACCTCTGGGTTCTGATTACCAGGGCATAGAAACTTTACAGATAAAATCTGAGGATCGGGCCTCTGTAGCTGTCGCTTTATATGTTTATGGTTTCAATTATCTCCGTTCTCAGTGTGCCTATGATGTAGCGCCGGGGGGATCATTGGCTAGTGTATATCACCTTACAAATATACAGGATGATGCGGATCAACCTGAAGAGATATGTATAAAAGTTTTTGTCCCAAGGAAAAATCCCAGAATTCCGTCTATTTTCTGGATCTGGAAAAGTGCTGATTTTCAGGAACGAGAATCTTATGATATGTTGGGAATCCTTCATGAAAGTCATCCACGCCTGAAACGTATATTGATGCCTGAGAGTTGGATTGGTTGGCCTCTACGCAAAGATTATATTACACCTAATTTCTACGAGATACAGGATGCTCATTAAATGGAATAAAAGTAAACAATCTTCGCTCTTACAATTTGAAATATTCAATTTGAACAATATATCATATTTTCGATGGAGTGAGATAAATAGACTTCTGCTAGTGTCGTAATGGAATCCCTTATCCATTTACATCATCCTACATTCTTGGATCTGGAAGAAACCTATTCGGGATAAATTAAGGAATCAAATTCGTTTACGCATCACAAACCATGTACCACGTACACATTCTATAATATACAAAAAGGAAGAGAAAGATCGGATTTCACTTGTACCAATTCCAGTTGAGAATAGATCCTATCTATTTACACTGTCAATTCCGTATTTCCGAGTTTTCGAACCAACTTTTATATACGCACGGGGTATCGAGATCCAATTGGAACGGGGAAGGACAATATGAACAAAAAGGGAGAAAGAGAACGGAACATGCTGATTCATCTATTATGATCGGGATCTATATGTACGTACATATAGATACATAAATATGTACGTACATATAGATACATAAATATGAATATGGATAACTGTGTATTATGATCTAGGTATATGGATATGGATGAGTATGTATGCCAATAGATATCCATCTATCTAGATAGATATTTCTCGATCTATGAGTTCGCATGCCAGGAACCAGATTTGAACTGGTGGCACGAGGATTTTCAGTCCTCTGCTCTACCAACTGAGCTATCCCGGCTCTTCCCTGTGCATCATTCTAACATAGGACCTGAACTTGTGTCAACTGAAGGGACCATAAAAAATGGGGATTTTTTTCCTAGTTAAAAAATTATTTTCGAACAAAATTTACGGGAAGTAACCATTCATGAGAAGGACTGCTAACGATCGAAGAATTTTCAATTCTCTATCCAGATTGGATATTTCAGATATCTAGATCTCTATATATAGATAGAGATCTAGATATCTATCTATAGATAATGAGAGATTCCTACTTCTATTTCTTCATGGGGGGGGGGGGGTGAATGAAAAGAATCAATTCGAAAGTGAGAATTACAAATTCGAAATTGTATAAAAAAAAAAGAGAAATCAGTCATTCGGGAACGAACTCGACTTGGGGATAGAGAGATTTGAACTCTCACGGTCTATAAAGCCGACGGATTTTCCTCTTACTGCAATTTGCATTGTTGTTGGCATTGACATGTAGAACTGGACTCTATCTTTATCCTCGTCGAAAAATTCACTCCAGGAATCGATCCGACTTCCTCTTTAGGGAGGTGAAGTTAATCATTGGATTACTTAATGTCGAATTATTCCTTTAACTTAAAATTGACCCAAGCGTCTCACTAATAGTGAAATGCATAAAATGATTCAAGTCCCGATCATGAACTTTGCTTGATAGTATGGACCATTCCCACTTTTGGAGTGTAAATGTAAAGATTATTCCATAGATGCAGCACTGGGGAAAAGAATATTCATTCGTTAGAATAGCTTCCATCGAGTCTCTGCACCTATCCTTTCTCTTCCTAGTCAAGGAAACTATTGTCTCTGTAAACTGGATTTGGTTCAGGATTGCCCATTCTAAATGTCCTAGGGTTCCCTGGATTTGGAAGCTATCACTTGGTAGGTTTCCATACCAAGGCTCAACTCGATCAAGTCCGTAGCGTCTACCAATTCCGCCATATCCCCTTTTGAAAAACGAGATCCCACTGTAATCTCATCCTATTATTCCATTTTCATCAGAGTTATTCATTGGATATCCATTCGGTACTGGGAGAGATGTCTTCTCTTATTTCTTTCTCTCTTACCATCTCCACTATCATCTAGTATGACTGAAAATGATTCTATCATTTCTGCATTTCCCGCGCAATGTTTTTTCCCTTTCTGTTTGATTTGGAATAGTGAAACGATCAATATCAATTGATCCTTTCTTCCCTTCCTTTCTCTCGAACGAATCCACATCCAAGCAATGTTTCATTGGAATCTGGATTGCGTCATTGAGCTCAATTAGCTATAATTGCTAAGATTCCGAATATATTGATGAATATCATACTAATGATATGCAGTTATGGCTTATTCATACAAGCCCGCTTAGCTCAGAGGTTAGAGCATCGCACTTGTAATGCGATGGTCATCGGTTCGATTCCGATAGCCGGCTCTTTGTTATTCCCTTCATTCCTCCTCATGATCTATAATGTTTTGTTAGGATCAAGGAATATGAGGAAGATTCCTCTTTCTTCCGATCGTTGGTTCACGGGTCCGCTATGCCATGATCACTTTCAACTAGAAACGGAATGGGTTATTGAATGGAGCAGATCTATTTAGATCTCTCCAAACCAATTTTTCAAGAGATCTTTGTTCTCCATTTTGATGTTTATACGATTCATACTATTCTTCTTTCCAGTACTATTTGTTCATTTCGTAAAAGAAGGAGTTCTTATGTCCCGTTATCGAGGACCTCGTTTAAAAATAATACGTCGTCTAAGAACTTTACCAGGGCTGACTAATAAAAGACCGAAATCCAGGAATGATCCTACCAATCAATCTTCTTCTAGAAAAATATCTCAATATCGTATCCGTCCGGAAGAAAAACAAAAATTGCGTTTCCATTATGGACTGACAGAGCGACAATTACTTAAATATGTTCGTATTGCTGGAAGAGCCAAAGGATCAACGGGCCAGATCCTATTGCAATTACTTGAAATGCGTTTGGATAATATTATTTTTCGATTGGGTATGGCTCTTACCATTCCTGGAGCCAGACAATTGGTTAATCATAGACATATCCTGGTCAATGATCGTGTGGTAGATATACCAAGTTATCGTTGCAAACCCCGAGATGTTATTACTATAAGAGATCAACGGAGATCGAGAGCTATGATCGGGAAAAATCTCGATTTATCCCAGAAGGATCAAATGCCGAATCATTTGACTCTTCATTCGTCACAATATAAAGGATTAGTCAATCAAATAATAGATAGTAAATGGATCAGTTTAAAGATCAATGAATTGCTGGTTGTAGAATATTATTCCCGTCAAGCTTGAATTGAGAATGAAAAAGAGAGGTTCTTGTACATCTAGACAATTATGTTTCTCTCTTTTTTCTTTAAGGAGACGAGTAGATAGAATTGTTCGATTCTTGGGATTCGACTTATCTTTGTTCATCCCCCCGTACGCTATTATACGATATGATCATTAATGATACTTTCATTTATCGTCCGCTTTTTCCCAATGTTCTTTTACTTTCTCATATCACGAATCGACGTTTATTCTATTTCCCTATATCACGAAATAGGAGGGGATTGATCTCAGAATGATAAGATCATCCCCTTGGGATTCGATCTATTGGGAGAACAGAACGATGGGGAATAATAAGAAAGTTAAGGTGCGGAAAGAGAGGGATTCGAACCCTCGGTAAACAAAAGTCTACATAGCAGTTCCAGTGCTACGCCTTGAACCGCTCGGCCATCTTTCCTACGAGATCTTCCGATTCTAATCCACGGAATTGATGGATAGCAAGTCCCTTAGTAATTCTTATTCTTCGGATACGATCAGTTCTGAATCCTTTTGCGAAGGTAAAAATACTTATTCAATCCCCAGAAGGGACAAAAATTTTCCAGCACTTCCTCTTCTTTTAGGAAATCTTCATCCTTGTTGATCCGATGATCTCATCCTATTTGAATTGATATTCCCGATCCAATTGAGAAATTGGAATGGATTACTAATCCATTCCATATCATGATCATATATCAATTACAAAATGATTGTCTGGTATCAATTATGGAATAATTAGGAAGAATTCTTCGACAACAATTTATTGTATAAATTGTCTCATGATGATCATATTATAAATATATGCACATATAATTGATGGTCATTTGATTCTCATTATGCAATGATCATTTCACTTCTTTATTATTTCTTTCGTTCGGATCACGACCAAATGAAAATGATAACTTATCGAGTTCACGGAATATGTAGAAACAGTTCCTTGAATAGGAATCTTTTTCTATTGCTTATTGGTCGATATTACTAATGAACATCAAATTGTTCCGAGCATTCCCCATCTATCTATTATTAGTCTATCTATTATTAGATAGAAGAATCAATTGGAATGTTCACATATTTCCGATCGTAAGAAAATCGATTTCTATGGTATTGTGCACCGGAAAATCCTTTTGTTCATGGGATCATTTCCGGAAAAAGGGAATGAGAAGAATTATCAAATCTATAACTGACTATGCCTAGATCTCAGAGAAATGACAATTTTACTGATAAGACCTTCACAATTGTAGCGGATATCCTATTGCGAATAATCCCCACAGCTCCAGGGGAAAAAGAGGCATTTACCTATTACAGAGATGGTGTGATTCGATCTTTTTTCCGTTCTTTCCCTCTCGGGGGGGGGGGAGACGGGATTCGGAAATAAAATAATATTGAGTCAAAGAAAACTTACGCTTAGTGAAGGTGAGTTTTGGAGATGAAACAATTCCTTCTGTCGTGTATCCCCGGTTGATGCAACCTTGGATGCCCTGATCTCCTAGAGATCCCAGTATCGAGCGAAAGGTTACACCTATGGAATAGGCTTTGTATGGTCGAGTCTATCTAATAGGCATGCATAGGGGAAAAGCACTACATGTGGAAATCAACAACACAAAAGCTTCGTTATAGTTCATACGCATTATCCCTTTTATGGGGGCTAATAAGAATGGTTGGGACAACAAACATCCATCTCGTTTGTACCTCGGGTATCCATATGATATAACCATCGTAGATCGTTGAAGTGGCTAATTCCTAGAAAATACAGGGCGTTAAGGACAAATGAATTGTTAGAGTTTCCATTTTTAGCACTAAGATCCTCAGTGCTCAGGAAAGAATCTCTGCGATAAGGATGGCTAGAGACTCATTGGAAAGACACTAGCCCCTGTTAGTTCAAAATGTTGGGTAATAATCTTTTTTCAATTCTACGGGTTATTCCCCTTATTATGTACTATAAAGGAGGAGCCGTATGAGGTGAGAATCTCACGTACGGTTTTGGAACGGAGATCATTTCAATTGAATGAACGACCGTAACGGATGTCAGCTCAATCCGAAGGAGAATATGCGGAAGCTTTACAAAATTATTATGAAGCTATGCGACCGGAAATTGACCCTTATGATCGAAGTTATATACTGTATAATATAGGTCTTATCCACATGAGTAACGGAGAGCATACCGAGGCTTTGGAATATTATTTCCAGGCATTGAAACGAAACCCATCCCTACCACAAGCTTTTAATAATATGGCCGTGATCTGTCATTACGTGCGGCTATCTGTGCTATGGAATAGATCAGTTAGGAACTGCTATGGGGAAGGACAAAGAAAAAGGCTTTCTACATATGCGCCGTCCGAAATAACGGTTTCTTATCAGCTGTAATAAAAAGACCATCCTTCATAGGAGCCCAAATATGAATGGATAAGCAGAGCCTATATACTCCATGGATAAAAGAATGAATTCGATTGATGGGGGAAGCACCGTAAAGATCAATTATTGAAAATTCGGGCTGATACAATGAGATCTGCTCACTCACAAAAGTCAGGGATCAACTTATGCAATAGAGTTTATCTACTAAGCTATCGAGCAGCGGTGTAGGATCAGATCCTAAAGATAGAAGAAGGCACTTCCCCATCAATTCCAGATGGGAAGTACTTCTCAAAATTTCTATGCAAAATTGAGATAGTTACCTCTCAAAAAGACCTCTATTTGGATGATTTGAAGTAGAGATCTTTGTTTCTCTACTTTCTCTTTCTGAGGGTGGGAGAAAAGATAAAATTCGATCAAAAGTGAAGTTAAAACTCATGTCATTGACCCTTTTTGGTCCTTCAATTGACCTAATCAAATGGAACCTATTTGCAATGAATTCTCTTCAATGATATATTTTGAATTTTGAGTGGAGGACCAAATACAAATAATAGTTGATTGAGCCGTATGAGGTAGGAAACTCTCAAGTACGGTTCTAAGGGAAGGAAACTTTTCCAAGTTGACCTATCTCGACCGGGGAGAACAGGCCATTCGACAGGGAGATCCTGAAACTGCGGAGGCTTGGTCCGATCGAGCTGCTGAGTATTGGAAACAAGCCATAGCGCTTGCTCCAGGCAATTACATTGAAGCACAAAATTGGTTAAAGATTACAGGACGCCTTGGCGAATGAGAATCTCTATTCCTAATCCTTTTTTTAAATTACCAAATATTGATTCTCCGGGGGAGATCAATGGAATGATTTCGTAATACTCTTTTTAATTTGATCCTATTTCGGCATCTATTCATGGGAATAGATCGACAATATCGCAAATAATACCTTTTATGGATCGTTAATGAAATAGATCTATTGAATAAGGTGAAATTCAGAGATGTCTCTTCAATGATCCATGAAGAATTTAAAGTCATTGTGATCCATAATGACATGTGATATATGATATGACATATGTGGGTATCTGTGTGGATATCTATATCTAGATATAGATATATCTAGATATAGATATCCATATAATAATGATCATTGCACCGAGAAATACTTTTTACATCACACGAGGAAATATTTTTCCTGAATTGCAATGGTCCATTGAGCACCTCAGGGATATGTCATAATAAATTTGAACACCTGCCCCAGATTGACTCCGTATCATAGTCGCTCCGGTCATGAACTGGAAAAGAAAGAGAAGAACGGGTTGAAAACATATATCTATCAGAAGTTCACTAATTACTGTTGGCGGGTTTCTTCTTATGTCTCGTCCGGAAAGAGGAGAACTCAATGATTATTCGTTCACCGGAACCAGAAGTAAAGATTGTGGTGGAAAGGGATCCTATAAAAACCTCTTTTGAAAAATGGGCCAAACCTGGGCATTTTTCAAGGACACTAGCTAAAGGCCCTAATACTACTACTTGGATCTGGAATCTACATGCTGATGCTCACGATTTTGGTAGCCATACCAATGATTTGGAAGAGATCTCCCGCAAAGTCTTTAGTGCTCATTTCGGTCAACTAGCCATCATCTTGATTTGGCTAAGTGGGATGTACTTTCATGGCGCTCGTTTCTCCAATTATGAAGCATGGCTGAGTGATCCTACTCACATAAAACCCAGTGCTCAGGTAGTTTGGCCAATAGTAGGTCAAGAAATACTGAATGGGGATGTAGGTGGAGGTTCTCGAGGGATACAAATAACCTCTGGTTTGTTTCAAATTTGGCGAGCATCTGGAATAACTAGTGAATTACAACTTTACTGCACTGCAATTGGTGCATTGATCTTTGCAGCGTTAATGCTTTTTGCTGGTTGGTTCCATTATCACAAAGCTGCTCCAAAATTGGCTTGGTTCCAAGATGTAGAATCCATGTTGAACCACCATTTAGCGGGGTTACTAGGACTTGGGTCTCTATCTTGGGCAGGACACCAAGTACACGTCTCTTTACCTATTAACCAACTCCTAGATGCTGGAGTGGATCCTAAAGAGATACCTCTTCCCCATGAATTTATTTCGAATCGCGATCTTTTAGCTCAACTTTATCCTAGTTTTGCTGAGGGATTAACCCCACTTTTTACCCTAAATTGGTCGGAATATTCAGAATTTCTAACTTTTCGTGGAGGACTAAATCCAGTCACGGGGGGTCTGTGGCTGACCGATACTGCACATCATCATTTGGCTATTGCAATTCTTTTCCTGATAGCCGGTCATATGTATAGGACCAATTGGGGCATTGGCCATAGCCTTAAAGAAATTTTGGAGACTCATAAAGGTCCATTTACGGGTGAGGGTCATAAAGGTCTTTACGAGATCTTGACCACCTCATGGCATGCTCAATTAGCTCTTAACCTAGCTATGTTGGGCTCTCTGACTATTGTCGTAGCTCACCATATGTATTCTATGCCTCCCTATCCATACTTAGCTATTGACTATGGCACCCAACTCTCTCTGTTCACACATCACATGTGGATCGGCGGATTTCTCATAGTTGGCGCCGCTGCACATGCAGCCATTTTTATGGTAAGAGACTATGATCCAACTACTCAATACAACAATCTATTAGATCGTGTTCTTAGACATCGTGATGCGATTGTATCACACCTCAACTGGGCATGCATATTCCTAGGTTTCCATAGTTTTGGTCTGTATATTCATAATGATACTATGAGCGCTTTAGGGCGTCCTCAAGATATGTTTTCGGATACTGCTATACAATTACAACCTATCTTTGCTCAATGGGTACAAAACACTCATGCTTTAGCACCGGGTTCAACAGCTCCTGATGCAACAGCGAGCACCAGCTTAACTTGGGGAGGTGGTGATCTAGTAGCAGTAGGCGGCAAAGTGGCTTTGTTACCAATTCCATTAGGAACCGCGGATTTTTTGGTACACCACATTCATGCATTTACTATCCATGTGACTGTATTAATTTTACTTAAAGGCGTTTTATTTGCCCGTAGCTCTCGTTTAATACCTGATAAAGCGAATCTTGGTTTTCGTTTTCCTTGCGATGGACCTGGAAGAGGAGGGACATGTCAGGTATCCGCCTGGGATCATGTTTTCCTAGGTTTATTCTGGATGTACAATGCGATTTCGGTAGTGATATTCCACTTCAGTTGGAAAATGCAGTCCGATGTTTGGGGTAGTATAAGTGATCAGGGAATGGTAACTCATATCACGGGAGGAAACTTTGCACAGAGTTCCATTACCATTAACGGGTGGCTTCGTGACTTTCTATGGGCACAAGCCTCTCAAGTGATCCAATCTTATGGTTCTTCATTATCTGCCTATGGTCTTCTCTTTTTAGGTGCTCATTTTGTTTGGGCCTTTAGTTTAATGTTCCTATTTAGTGGCCGTGGGTATTGGCAAGAACTCATCGAATCTATCGTTTGGGCTCATAACAAATTAGAAGTTGCTCCTGTTATCCAGCCCAGAGCCTTGAGCATTGTGCAAGGACGTGCTGTAGGAGTGGCTCATTACCTTCTGGGTGGAATCGCCACAACATGGGCGTTCTTCCTAGCAAGAATTCTTGCAGTAGGATAATGGCTAGGAGGATTTGAAAAGCATTATGGCATCAAGATTTCCGAAATTCAGCCAAGGCTTAGCCCAGGACCCAACTACTCGTCGTATTTGGTTTGGTATTGCTACCGCACATGACTTCGAGAGTCATGATGATATTACTGAAGAACGCCTTTATCAGAAGATTTTTGCTTCTCACTTTGGTCAGTTAGCAATAATCTTTCTGTGGACCTCTGGTAATTTATTCCACGTGGCTTGGCAAGGCAATTTCGAAGCATGGGTACGCGACCCCTTACATGTAAGACCTATTGCTCATGCAATTTGGGATCTTCATTTTGGTCAACCGGCTGTAGAAGCCTTCACCCGAGGAGGTGCTCCCGGCCCGGTTAATATTGCTCATTCTGGTGTTTATCAGTGGTGGTATACAATTGGCTTGCGCACTAATGAAGATCTTTATACTGGAGCTCTTTTCTTGCTATTTCTTTCTGCCATCTCTCTAATAGCGGGTAGGTTTCATTTACAACCTAAATGGAAGCCAAGTGTTTCATGGTTCAAAAATGCTGAATCTCGTCTCGATCATCATTTGTCAGGACTCTTTGGAGTAAGTTCTTTGGCTTGGACAGGGCATTTGGTTCATGTCGCTATTCCTGAATCAAGGGGGGAGCACGTCAGATGGGATAATTTCTTAGATGTATTACCGTATCCCCGGGGTCTAGGACCGCTTTTTACAGGTCAGTGGAATCTTTATGCTCAAAATCCTGATTCCAGTAGTCACTTATTCGGTACCTCTCAAGGAGCGGGAACTGCTATTTTAACTCTTCTCGGAGGATTCCATCCGCAAACCCAAAGTTTATGGCTGACTGATATCGCTCATCATCATTTAGCTATTGCATTTGTTTTTTTCATTGCTGGTCATATGTATAGAACTAACTTTGGGATCGGGCATAGTATAAAGGATATTTTAGAAGCACATATTCCTCCAGGAGGCCTATTGGGGCGTGGACATAAGGGTCTTTATAACACAATCAACAATTCTCTTCACTTTCAATTAGGTCTTGCTCTAGCCTCTTTGGGAGTCATCACTTCCTTGGTAGCTCAACACATGTATTCTTTACCTGCTTATGCATTCATAGCACAAGACTTTACTACCCAAGCTGCGTTATATACTCATCATCAATACATTGCCGGGTTCATTATGACAGGGGCCTTTGCTCATGGAGCTATATTCTTCATTAGGGATTACAATCCGGAACAGAATAGGGATAATGTATTGGCAAGAATGTTGGAGCATAAGGAGGCTATAATATCTCATCTGAGTTGGGCTAGTTTATTCCTAGGTTTCCATACCCTGGGACTCTATGTTCATAACGATGTTATGCTTGCTTTTGGTACTCCAGAAAAACAAATCTTGATCGAGCCCATATTTGCTCAATGGATACAATCTGCTCATGGTAAGGCCTTGTATGGGTTTGATGTACTTTTATCTTCAACAAATAGTCCAGCATTCAACGCTGGTCAAAGCATATGGTTACCTGGTTGGTTGAATGCTATTAATGATAATAGTAATTCACTATTCTTAACAATCGGTCCTGGGGACTTTTTGGTTCATCATGCTATTGCTCTGGGGTTGCATACAACTACGTTGATCTTAGTAAAAGGTGCTTTAGATGCGCGTGGTTCTAAGCTAATGCCAGATAAGAAAGATTTCGGTTATAGTTTCCCTTGCGATGGCCCGGGACGAGGCGGCACTTGTGATATTTCGGCCTGGGATGCTTTTTATTTGGCAGTTTTTTGGATGTTGAATACCATTGGATGGGTTACTTTCTATTGGCATTGGAAGCATATCACTTTATGGCAGGGTAATGTAGCGCAATTTAATGAGTCTTCCACTTATTTAATGGGATGGTTAAGAGATTATCTCTGGTTGAACTCTTCACAACTTATTAATGGATACAATCCTTTTGGTATGAACAGTTTATCTGTCTGGGCGTGGATGTTCTTATTTGGGCATCTTGTTTGGGCTACTGGATTTATGTTTCTGATCTCCTGGCGTGGATATTGGCAGGAACTGATCGAAACCCTAGCATGGGCTCATGAACGCACACCCTTGGCTAATTCAGTTCGATGGAGGGATAAGCCAGTAGCTCTTTCCATTGTCCAAGCACGATTAGTTGGATTAGCTCACTTTTCCGTAGGTTATATATTCACTTATGCAGCTTTCTTAATCGCCTCTACATCAGGCAAATTCGGTTAATTCTCCTTTATCAAAAAAATGGGATTTGATCATATCAATGACAAGAATATATCCACAGAGAAGGAGAGATCAACGTAATATTTCTCCATCTCAAATCTGACCTACATCATTGGTAATAGTATCGACTGAACCTTTATGGCAAGAAAAAGTCTCATTCAAAGAGAGAAAAAGAGACAAGTATTGGAACAGAAATATCATTCGATTCGTCAATCTTTGGAAAGAGAGATAAGCGAAGTTTCATCATTAGATGACAAATGGGAAATTCATAGAAAATTGCAATCCTCACCACGTAATAGTACACCTACACGTCTTCATCGACGTTGTTTTCTGACTGGGAGATCCAGAGCCAACTATCGGGACTTCGGTCTATCCGGACATGTACTTCGTGAGATGACCCACGCATGTTTGTTGCCCGGGATGAAAAAATCGAGTTGGTAGGAAGAGAAAATATTCTCTTGAATATTCTTATGAGAATAGAAAGTGAGAATAGAAAGAAAAGTCCCCCTATCCTTATAGGGGGATGGCATGTCCAATGCTTGTTTGGTATGTCAATTTTAGATTATCCTATCAAAGGATAGTGCGGGGTAGAGCAGTTTGGTAGCTCGCAAGGCTCATAACCTTGAGGTCACGGGTTCAAATCCCGTCTCCGCCAGAACAGAAAGAATATTTACAGTCTGGAAAATATTATCCTCTCATTTAAGAATGGAATGAGAAGTAGGATAAATATATGAACACTACACGAGTTATTAATTATCCTATTCCATTCCTTTGAATGGGCGGGTAGCGGGAATCGAACCCGCATCTTCTCCTTGGCAAGGAGAAATTTTACCACTCAACCATACCCGCTCTTAGTCATTCCGATATACACATATATATAACATATATGTTTCTATATAGATATATCTATATATCTATAGATATGAACATATCTATAGATATAGATAGATATCTCATTTGTATATGTTTAGATACCATTTATGTAATAATGTTACATTATAGCGAAAGAACCCCTCCCTCGAACACTTTTATTTTGTTTCTTGGAACTTATACCAAATGCCCTTCAGAACTAGAATGCCATCTGAGTGGGGAGGAAATTCTAACCCGAAACATTTCCAATTTAAGATATGAAAGAATTAAGGATACCTACCAAAAAGACTAATCCAATCCATAATGATGCACCCGAAAATATAACATTTTTGTTACTTGACCAACCATCAGGAGAGGCAAGTACGACAGGTACACCAATCACTAGGAGGAATGAAATAGCAATTAATGCAAACACGGCCAATTGGAAAGCAATAGTCATGTTTGTGACCCCACAAGCTTCCGACGGGTGAAATGGACTATACCATCCGATCCCCATCCGGCGAAATTTTCCCCAAATGCACCATGGCCATCGAATTCTTATTCGGGCGTGAAGGAGGAGGGAAATTCTTTTTCCAGATGATCATGATAAAGAATCCTATGTCATATATAGGTATAGGTATATGTCATATACATGCATCAATCTATGCATATACGGTCATGGTATAAACCATATAGGCAGATATTCCCTGGGGGAGTAAAATAAAAATTATCCCCGGGAGAGATGGCCGAGTGGTTCATGGCTCCGGTCTTGAAAACCGGTATGGTTACAAAAAACTATCGAGGGTTCGAATCCCTCTCTCTCCTTTTGTTTGTTGAACAATTCAACTTATCGGCCTGGCCCATACCAAAAAGAGAATAGCTCGGCTGAATATAGCCGAGCTACAAGGTCAAGTTGGAAGGGGAGTATTTAATGATACCCCTATACCGATTGGGAGATGCAATGAAATTGAATCGATCTCTCTCTTTCATCAATTTAATCTCTTGTTCTAGTTAAGAGGGTTCATGGAAAGGACAGGTTCGAAATCACGATCAATTCCTTTCTCGAATCCTGCTGCAGCTGCACGAGCCCTTCCCGCATGCCACAAATGGCCCACGAAAAAGAAAAATCCTAAAACAAAATGAGAGGTAGCCAACCAACTTCGGGGAGATACATAATTTACCGCATTAATCTCGGTAGCTACACCACCCACGGAATTCAAAGAACCCAAAGGAGCATGAGTCATATATTCCGCCGAACGTCGTTCTTGCCAAGGCTGTATGTCTTTTTTCAGCCTACTCAGGTCCAAACCATTAGGACCCCTTAGAGGTTCCAACCAGGGAGCACGAAGATCCCAAAAGCGCATTGTTTCTCCTCCGAAGATAATCTCTCCGGTAGGAGAACGCATAAGGTATTTACCTAAACCGGTAGGTCCCTGGGCGGACCCCACATTAGCTCCAAGACGTTGGTCTCTAACTAGAAAAGTGAACGCTTGAGCTTGAGAGGCTTCTGGGCCGGTAGGCCCATAGAATTCACTGGGATAAGCTGTATTGTTGAACCAAACAAAACAACAAGCAATGAAACCAAAGACAGAGAGAGCCCCTAAGCTATAAGACAAGTAAGCTTCTCCAGACCATACAAACGCACGACGGGCCCATGCAAAAGGTTTGGTTAAGATATGCCAGATACCCCCGAAGATACAAATAGAACCTAACCATACATGTCCCCCAATTATATCTTCTAGATTGTCCACACTAACAATCCATCCCTCTCCCCCAAAGGGGGACTCGAGTAAATAACCAAATATAACACTTGGGCTAAGAGTCAGGTTCGTAATTTTTCTTACATCCCCACCACCAGGAGCCCAGGTATCATATACACCTCCAAAATACAAAGCCTTGAGCACTAGAAGAAAAGCACCAACACCTAGCAAGATTAGGTGAATACCTAAAATTGTGGTCATTTTGCTTCTATCTTTCCATACATAACCAAAAAATGGAAGGGATTCCTCAAGAGTTTCGGGTCCTATAAGTGCATGGTAAATACCACCGAAACCTAGAACTGCAGAGGAAATCAAGTGAAGTACCCCAGATACAAAATATGGAAAAGTGTCCACGACTTCCCCACCAGGACCTACTCCCCATCCTAGAGTAGCTAGATGGGGAAGTAAAATCAATCCTTGTTCATACATAGGCTTTTCCGGTACGAAATGAGCCACTTCAAATAAGTTCATTGCTCCAGCCCAGAATACAATTAATCCGGCATGGGCTACGTGGGCCCCAAGTAATTTACCAGACAAATTGATAAGTCGAGCATTACCGGCCCACCAAGCGAAACCGGTGGTTTCTTGGTCACGACCAGCTAAAGCTAGAGTTCCATTAAAGAGCGTTTCCACGGGGTAGAACCTCCTCAGGGAATATAAGGTTTTCATGAGGCTGATCCTGAGCCGCCATCCAAGCACGAATACCTTCGTTTAAGAGGATATTTTTTGTATAGAAAGTCTCAAATTCAGGATCTTCTGCTGCACGGATCTCCTGGGAAACAAAGTCATAGGCACGTAAGTTTAGAGCTAGACCAACTACTCCAATGGCACTCATCCATAAACCGGTCACTGGCACAAATAACATAAAGAAATGTAACCAACGTTTATTGGAAAAAGCAACTCCAAAGATTTGAGACCAGAAGCGGTTAGCGGTGACCATGGAATAGGTCTCTTCAGCTTGAGTTGGGTTAAAAGCACGGAACGTATTTGCACCATCACCATCTTCAAATAAAGTATTTTCCACAGTAGCACCATGAATAGCACATAGAAGAGCAGCACCCAATACTCCGGCAACTCCCATCATATGAAATGGGTTCAAGGTCCAATTATGAAACCCTTGAAAGAAGAGGATAAATCGAAAGATAGCTGCTACGCCAAAACTAGGTGCAAAAAACCAACCAGACTGGCCCAATGGATAGATCAGGAATACGGAAACAAAAACAGCAATTGGAGCAGAGAATGCAATTGCATTATAAGGTCGCAATTGTACAGATCGAGCAAGTTCGAATTGGCGTAGCATGAAGCCTATTAGACCAAAACCACCATGAAAAGCAACGAAAGTCCATAGACCACCTAATTGACACCAACGAGTAAAATCTCCTTGTGCTTCAGGACCCCATAATAGCAGCAGGGAATGTGCTAAACTATTAGCAGGAGTAGAAACTGCGGCGGTCAAAAAATTACAGCCCTCCAAATAAGAACTGGCCAATCCATGAGTATACCATGAAGTTACAAAGGTTGTACCCGTGAACCATCCACCTAGGGCAAAATAGGCACAAGGAAAGAGCAATAGACCAGACCAACCCACAAAAACGAAACGGTCCCTACGTAGCCAGTCATCCGCAATATCAAATAAATTTTTTTCTTCTTTGGAAGACTTTCCAAGAGCTACAGTCATAGTGATCCTCCTATTGAACTATTTCGACCATTTCCGAGCACCCTATATCATCAAAAGGTATACGATGGTTTGATCATCTACGGACAACAGATTATCCATCATCCCTCCCAAAAGATTCGGTTCCGAAGATTTCTTGTTGGCACACATATTTCACTTTCATTGAACCAAACCAATCCAATATAGGTAAATGCATGATAGCTCGATTCCAAGTTTTTCATATTAAGTTCCTATCTGATCTTCGAATAATCAAGTAACATCAATGAAATAACGGAGGCAGGTGAGCTTTTCTTTTCCCCTCAGTTCTTTATCAGATTCTATTCTCAATCTCTATTCCATTCAATATTTGAAATATTGAATTTATTATTCATTCTTTAACCCTCTCCAAGATCTTATGGAAAAATCAATAAGAGTATTTCTATCGATCCCATCAATCTTTATGTATATTCTTATTGCTATATCTTCGTCCGATACGAATGAATTTACAAGAACAAGAAGGAGTAAATGCTTTTCTAACCCATAGAACGAAAGGAAATAATTCCTAAGATTTGTCCTTTTCCTTCTCTTCGAGGAGAAAAAGGATACTTATCTATTTTACCATTGTAATAGAAAAGTTCAAAGTTCCTTTCTTTTTTTTTTTTCTTTCTCTTCTCTCTATATCTTAATTTCGATCTATTTCTCATTGGTGGAATAAGCAAAGGGAAATCGTTAATATGGGAATGTTTGATATATCGAGATAGAATTCAACATTCGTATATAGATTCTATTATATACATATGGATCAACCTATTCCTAGAGTTAAAGAGAAAGGGAATTCCATTTTGTCTGTGATTCAGAATACACTCCCATATTCATCCCTTTCCGGGGAGAGAAGATAATAACGATTAATTCGACGAAACATTCGATAGCTGAATAAGCGAGTTCGATCGATAATATCGATCAATTTTGGATAATTCAACGAAAAGATCCACTTTCATAATCTCCATCAAATCTCGGTATCAGAGTAGCTGATACATCCCTAACTTAATGGGTCAGATTCACTTACTTTTTTTTTCTCAGAACCAATATGAATATTCTTCGATTCCGCAAATTAGTCGGGGGGTCCTTATCTTATATGAAGAACGCAATATTGGTAGAAGGAACATCTCCTAAATATTACCTATCGTTGTTCAACGGAATGTATAGGTGGCCTTGCGCAAACACGAAGAAGTAATCAAATTTGAAAATCGAATTCACAAATGGGGTTGTGACCATTTCCTGTTGGTATCTATAAAACCTTACCGGGTGGATTCTCTATTTCGTGATAATTATCTATTTCGTAATACATGTGGGAGTTCACGAACGAGCAATACAATAATGATATAAAACCACTGGCATAGAAAAAATTCTTCGGGCCATACTATTGACAATTTCACAGAAATTTGCCTATTATGACGATAGGCAGGCCCCTATCGTCTAGTGGCCCAGGACATCTCTCTTTCAAGGAGGCAGCGGGGATTCGACTTCCCCTAGGGGTACTATGGGAATCTTTCTCCAGGAATACTTATTTGGTATTCCAAACACTTTCAATTCATTGTTCCTGGGTCGATGCCCGAGTGGTTAATGAGGACGGACTGTAAATTCGTTGGCAATATGCCTACGCTGGTTCAAATCCAGCTCGACCCAATGCCAACTTTACCAACCCATCATCGATATGAAATATTCATGTCAATCTTCGATATTGATGGAAAGGTAACTGGTTATTGAATCCCCGATCTGTCTATATCTTTATATAGATATGTGTTATATAGATATGTGTATATATCTATATGGATATGGAACAGAACGAATGGGTATTTTTTAAATGAAAGGAAAAGGGATAATAGAAGGAAGAGAAAGAGAAAGATCAGATCTTTCATTGATCTGGCACTAATCTAATCTGTATTAAGAATCTGATAGTAAATGTACTGTACTGTGCACCTATTGGGATTGTAGTTCAATTGGTCAGAGTACCGTCCTGTCAAGACGGAAGTTGCGGGTTCGAGTCCCGTCAGTCCCGATCCAATAAGTTGATCAATTCCTCTTCTAAATCATCTGAAGAAGAATAAAAAAAGAATGGGGGTAAACGCATTTTGCGGTAGAAAAAAACCATATTCATCCATGTCTATAGACATCTATGTAGATATAGATGTGGATAGATATCCATCAAATCCAGAATGGATTCTCTAATTCTGTAACCATTTTGGTAAGAACATTTCATTCTCATGGTGATTTGTGACAACACAAACACCTATTTACCTCATGAAATATTTCATTCTCTGAACAGATATTCGTGAGAGTATAGAGAGATCTGAGAGGAACACAGAGGTAGTCTTCCCAAGTAATAATCTCGTGGAGGTCGGTCCCTCTAGATCATTCCTGATGATACCCAGTATACACCCCTCCATCTCTTTCCTGTTCATTCTAAAAGACATGTCTAATATTGTTATTATTCCACACTCGCTAGTATCTTTTTCTCATGACCAGCCATATCATAGATCCTTGAACACTGCAATTTTTAAGAATTCTCATGTAAGAATTGAATGATCCTTGGACTTCCTATTCAAAATAGTTTTTATAGTTCCTGGGTCATGGGTTATCCCCCCGGAGAAAATTTGAACTATCATTTCTTTGTCATGGGGAATTAGTGCAATTTTGGGCATCTCTCCTACTCGAATCGGGAGAACTGTCCGATCCATCCTTGTTCATTTCCTCGATCCGTAGGATCGATTCTCCATATATACATCTCATATTGGGACATACGGGGTACTGATAAAGATGTACTCTCTCTAATGATGTAGGGTTTTCCCTACCCAATTGGTTCTATCAAAATAGGAAATTGATCAGAATATGAGATTCTTAATACTATTCATCGAATCGGTCTTTATCCTACTTTTCTGTCTTCCGAATAGCAATTTGGATTATCATTAACTTCACCCGTTCAGGGTGATTCTTCCCTCATATCCCTACCATATCTGTAACGCTTAGGCCTATGTCCAATAGAATCTGTATTAGTGGCAAAATCTTATTGCATAAGTAAGGCGATAAATGTGACTATATGAGTTGAGTGGGACAAATATGATCGATTGGGAATCGAATTACTGGATCCGGTATGAATAAAGGATCATATTATGTTATACTCATTTCCATTGAGTAATTCATTAGATCCATCAGATTTTGCTATTAAAATTGATTCTATTCGTCCAATCTCATACTCCAGGGATTCAATCAATCACATTTATGGATCCTTAAAAGGGATTCATCATCTTTATGAGATCAAATCTCGAGTTATTGTAGAACGAAGTGAAAATGATAAGATCACGGAAGTAAATATTCTCGCATTTATCGCTATTGTACTGTTCATTTCAGTTCCTACTGCTTTTCTACTTATCATTTACGTAAAAACAGTCAGTGAAAGCAATTGATTCATACCGAATTTGAGTTTTTACTCATGACTAGATAAATTGAAAGGATCCAAATCCTTAATCTTAAATAGATGATAAGTAATAGGCGATAAGTTGTATTTATCAATTCTATCACGGGGTAGAAATTGATTCTGAGAATAGGTAGTACGAAAGAAAGGGTTATATAGCCCTTTCTTTCGTACTACCTATTCCGCATTGCATATATATCTATATCTATGGATATATCTGAATAGCATTTGTCCCTATGGGAAAAATTCTCTATTTTAGATAGAAATACTACATTCTATACCCTCTAATATATATATATATATATATAGAATTAAGACCTGGTGCCGTAGCAGAGACAGGGCTAATCGCAATAGGTAGACTTCTATATGCCCTTTAAAAATAGAGACCTAATAGATACAGGGCAGAGATTTGATTCTGAACGTACTTTAAAAATATCGTTTTGGATCGAAGTTTAATATACTTCTATGGGGCGGGCATAGTGAATATGGAACTTGAAATGGCATGATAAAAATCATTCATATGGAAAAGGAATCTATGGTTAAGATAGCTCAATATGCTCCATATTTATCCGAGAACAGATCTGTATCAAATTAGATCAATTTGAAATTATCTGAGGAAAATGTAGACTAATTCATACGTTTTTGGTTTTGATTCCTGCCCTCTCTGTAGAACATGGATAGGTAGAACCGACCGAGTCTGACATGAGCCTAAGTATAAAGATCCTGGATATATCACAAAAAGAGGATAGGACAGGCACATCCGAAATCAACCCAATCGATCTTTTCATTTCGAAAAGAAATTGATTGGAGAGAACGAGATTCTCGGTTCATTTGAGAGAAGAACTAGTTCATCAAAACTTGAGATTGAGGAAGAATCCAATTTCTCATAGGAAAAGGGTAAGAAATTGATTCTATTATGCATATCCCTTGCGGAAAGAAAGGGAAAATAGTTCTATAAAAGAAGAAAAAATCGTTCTATAGAACGAATATTAAATTTTCGGGATAGGAAGAACTCAATATTCCTAGGTCCTTACGAAATCGAAGATATTTTTATTATTGAATGATTTGGAACAAAACGATTGATTGAGAATTGCATTAGATTCTTAGAGTCCACTTCTTCCCCATACCACGAGTGAAAGGGAGAATGTAAAAACTACCATTAGAGCAGCCCAAGCGATACTGACTATATCCATACGAATTGTGTTCTCTATTTACAAAAAAATTATTCCATTATCGATCACTGATGATAAGGGAACTAATCACAATAACGCAAAGTCGAAATTAGATCCTTTCCATTCCAAACGTTGTTGACGAGTCTCTCTGAGAGATCCATAGATTCACTTGTTCTTCGGAACAAGTTTCTATAAACTTCCCTTATTCCCACAGGTTCGTCTATTTATGACAGGATCAAAAGGCGATGGGCCACATTGGGAATATGGAGCAGCTTAAGTTGTCTCCAGAGGTGATATAATGGAAATCCAAACTCTTCCTTCTCTTTCGCTCTCTCCACCTAACCAGGCGACACCCGGATTTGAACTGGGGATAAAGGATTTGCAGTCCTCTGCCTTACCACTTGGCTATGTCGCCGAACCATTATGGAAATGTAATAGAAAGATCAAATACTATTTCTCATTCAATCTCATTATAACATTGAACAGGTGCTAAAGTCAACCACCAAGGAAATGTATCATATCCTTTCTTCGTCATTCAATCTCATTATAACATTGAACAGGTGCTAAAGTCAACCACCAAGGAAATATATCAGATCCTTTCTTCGTTATTCAATCTCATTATAACATTTGATAAGTGTTCAAATCAATCTTGTTCTAACACTTAATAATGGTTTGATCCATTTGTTCATATCTCCGTTTCAAGTAAATGGGAGTATCAAAGGACCTTTCCTCTATTCAATTATACGTATATCTGGATATAGGTAGAATTTCACGGGATATAGCGAACGAGATATACATTTTCGTCGGATTGATTCTTATGGATCAATAAGGAATAACGAAATAGGTTCTTTTTATGGACGGGAAACTTCCAATGCTATTAGATGAAAATAAGGGAACGTCTACAATCCCTGAATTTGGGAAAATACAATTCGAAGGATTCTGTCGTTTCATTGATCAAGGCTTAATCGAGGAACTTCAGAATTTTCCGAAAATTGAGGATACAGATCAAGAAATTGAATCTCAACTATTTGGAAATAAATATGAATTAGCAGAACCCCTGATCAAAGAGAGAAATGCTGTATATCAGTCCCTTACATATTCCTCTGAATTATATGTACCAGCAAGATTGATTCAGAGGAATAGTAGAAAGATACAGAAACAAACTGTACTTATTGGAAATCTTCCCTTAATGAACTCTCAAGGAACCTTTGTAGTAAATGGAATTTCCAGAATCGTGGTCAATCAAATATTACGAAGTCCCGGTATTTATTACAGTTCGGAACCAGACCAGAGTGGAATCACTCTATATACCAGCACTATAATTTCAGATTGGGGAGGAAGATCAAAATTAGAGATTGACGGAAAAACAAGGATATGGGCTCGTGTGAGCAAAAAACGAAAAATATCTATTCCAATTCTACTATCAGCTATGGGTTCAAATCTCGGAGAGATTCTAGACAATGTTTGCTATCCAAAAATATTCTTATCTCTCCTGACCGAGAGACAAGAACAAAAGGAATATCTTCGGTCGAATAAAAATGCCATTTCGGAGTTCTATAAGAAACTCTATTGCGTAAGTGGCGATTTGGTCTTTTCCGAGTCTCTATGTAAAGAATTACGAAAAAAATTTCTCCAACAAAGATGTGAATTAGGGAAGATTGGTCGACGAAATCCGAACCAAAAACTGAATCTTGATATACCCGAGAACGAGATTTTTTCATTACCGCAAGATGTATTGGCTGCTGTGGATTACTCGATCAGAGTTAAATTTGGAATGGGTACACTTGATGATATGGATCATCTAAAAAATCGGCGTATTCGTTCTGTAGCAGATTTATTACAAAATCAATTCGGATTAGCTCTAGGTCGTTTGGAAAATGCAGTTCGAAGAACTATACGCAGAGCAACTAAGCGCAAATGTTTACCAACTCCTAATAACTTGGTAACTTCAACTCCATTAACAACTACTTTTCAGGATTTTTTCGGCTCACACCCCTTATCCCAATTTTTGGATCAAACTAATCCATTGACAGAAATAGTTCATAGGCGAAAATTAAGTTATTTGGGTCCCGGAGGATTGACGGGGCGAACTGCTAGTTCTCGAATACGGGATATTCATCCTAGTCATTATGGGCGTATTTGTCCGATTGAGACGTCCGAAGGAATGAATGCTGGACTTGTTGCATCATTAGCTATTCGTGCAAGGATTGGTCATTGCGGCTCTTTACAAAGTCCATTCCATAAAATCTCTGAGAGATCGGAAGAAGAACATATGGTTTATCTATCATCGGGAGAAGATGAATACTATCGGATAGCCACAGGAAATTATTTGGCGTTAAATCAAGGGATTCGAGAGGAACAAGTTACTCCAGCTCGATATCGACAAGAATTCTTAGCTATTGCATGGGAACAAATCCATTTTCGAAGTATCTTTCCTTTCCAATATTTCTCCGTTGGAGTTTCCCTCATTCCTTTTCTCGAGCATAATGATGCGAATCGCGCTTTAATGGGTTCGAATATGCAGCGTCAAGCAGTTCCACTTTTCCAACCTGAGAAATGTATTGTCGGAACTGGATTAGAAGGTCAAGCAGCTCCAGATTCAGGAAGTGCAGCTATAGCCACACAAGGGGGAAGGATCACGTATATCGATGCTGGAAAAATCACTTCATCGGTTGATGGAGACACTGTAGGAACAGAATTGGTTACATATCAACGTTCTAATAACAATACTTGTATGCATCAAAAACCTAGGGTTCGCCGAGGGGAATATGTGAAGAAAGGACAAATTCTGGCGGACGGTGCAGCTACAGTAGGGGGAGAACTCTCTTTGGGAAAAAACATATTAGTAGCTCATATGCCATGGGAAGGATACAATTTTGAAGACGCAATACTCATTAGTGAACGTCTGGTATATGAAGATATCTATACCTCTTTTCATATCGAAAGATATGGAATTGTAACTTGTATGACAAGCCAGGGCCCTGAGAGAATCACTAAAGAAATACCTCATTTAGATGCTCATTTACTCCGTCATCTAGATGGAAATGGCCTTGTAATGCTAGGATCTTGGGTAGAAACAGGTGATGTTCTAGTGGGTAAATTAACACCTCAACCAGCAGAAGAATCATTGCGTGCCCCGGAAGGAAGATTATTACAAGCCATATTTGGTATTCAAGTGTCTACCGCAAGGGAAAGTTGTCTCAGAGTACCCATAGGTGGAAGAGGCCGGGTTATTGATGTGAGATGGATCCATAAAGAAGAGAATTTTGGTGATAATGCAGAAGTGGTCCACGTATATATCTTACAGAAACGTAAAATACAAGTGGGCGATAAAGTAGCCGGAAGGCATGGTAATAAAGGTATTATTTCGAAGATTTTGCCTAGACAAGATATGCCTTATTTGCAAGACGGAACATCAGTTGATATGGTATTAAACCCATTAGGGGTACTTTCACGAATGAATGTAGGACAGATCTTTGAATGTTTGCCCGGTTTAGCAGGGAACTTGATGAACAGACATTATAGAATAACACCTTTTGACGAAAGATACGAGCGAGAAGCTTCGAGAAAACCAGTGTTTCCTGAGCTCTATGGAGCTAGTGAGCGAACAGCTAATCCATGGGTATTTGAACCTAATCATCCCGGTAAAAATAGGTTAATTGATGGAAGAACAGGAGATACTTTTGAACAACCTGTTACAACAGGAAAAGCTTATATGCCGAAATTAATTCATCAGGTTGATGATAAAATCCATGCACGTTCCAGTGGACCTTATGCACTTGTTACACAACAACCTCTTAGAGGAAAATCCAAACGGGGAGGGCAACGAGTAGGAGAAATGGAAGTTTGGGCTCTAGAAGGTTTTGGTGTTGCTTATATTCTGCAAGAGATGCTTACTCTTAAATCTGACCATATTGGAGCTCGTCATGAAGTACTTGGTGCCATTATCACTGGAGGACCAATACCTAGACCTGGTACTGCTCCAGAATCTTTTCGATTGCTCGTTCGAGAACTACGATCTTTAGCTCCAGAATTGGATCATGCTATTATATATGAAAACGACTTTCAGATAGATAGGAAGGAAGTTTAATCAAAATGAATCAGAATCTTTCTTTTATGATCGACCGGGATAAGCATCAACAGCTTCGAATTGGATTAGCTTCTCCTGAACAAATCTGTGCTTGGTCCAAGAGAATTTTACCTAATGGAAGGATAGTTGGACAGGTGACTAAACCCTATACTTTACATTATAAAACCAATGAACCAGAAAAAGATGGATCGTTCTGTGAAAGAATCTTTGGACCTATCAAAAGTGGAGTTTGTGCTTGTGGAAATTCTCGAGTGATCGGAAATGAAAAAGAAAACTCAAAATTTTGTGAACAATGCGGAGTTGAATTTGTTGATTCTCGAATTCGAAGATATCGAATGGGATACATCGAACTGGCATGTCCAGTGGTTCACGTATGGTATTCAAAACGCCTTCCCAGTTATATTGCGAATCTATTAGCCAAACCTCTCAAAGAATCAGAAGGCCCAGTATATTGCGATGTGCGACTTGATCACAAATTCCGATTCTGCAGATCCGGAATAAGGAACTGTCATCCTATTCAATCTCATTGGGATGCCTTTAGCTCTGACATGTCTCTCAGGAGAAATAGTATGAAGCTCAGAATCACAAGCATCTAGAAGAGATGTTGAGAAAGAGGAATGGGTCCAGGGTTTATATATTCCATATTAAATTGCTATTAGACTTCGTGAAAAACACTTCTTTTCTTTCGTATAATGGAATTCAAGAGTCATTCTCTTTCATTTTGATCATCCCTGAATCAATGTATTCCGGACCAATTTAATCAGATATGGCTGTAGGAGTCTATTCATCGCATATATGCTTCAAATAGCATTGCAACCATCGAAGTAGAGCAAGGACCTAAAGGATCAAATGGAACGAGATACAGACAAGTAAATCCCTCATGAGTCTCAAATTCAAATGAATCGGAGGTATTTCCGAAATGTATCGTTGGAGGGAAAGGAGACTACTCAATAATTCCATCTTTATGCCGTAATACGATAGAGGAGTAGAGGAAAAATTCCACTTGGAACTTGAGTAAAGAGTAGCTATTTGGTCCTTTTTCCGGAGCAAAAGGAGTTCTTCTTCAAAGAACTTTCCGTTCCGGTACAGCTGCTTGAGCCGGATGAGAGAAAACTTTCACGTCCGATTCCGAGGGGGGGGGAAATAACCTATCTCAATCTTTTTATTGCTAGGCCCATAGCTAACAAACCAACTTCATTACGATCACGGGGTCCATTCAAATATGAAATTCAATCCTGGAGGGATATTATCCCTCATTATTTTTCTGCTCGGGGCTTTGGGGCATTTCGACATAGAGAAATAGCTACTGGAGGAGATGCTATCAGGGAACAACTAGCTGGTCTGAATCTGCAAATTCTGATGGATCGTTCATATATGGAATGGAAGAGATTGGGGAAACAGAAATCGGCCGGAAATGGATGGGGAGATAGAAAAATTCAAAGAAGAAAGGATTTTTCGGTTAGACGCATGAAATTAGCTAAACATTTCCTCCAAACAGATATAGAACCAGAATGGATGGTTTTATGCCCATTGCCAGTTCTTCCTCCTGAACTGAGGCCAATCGTTCAATTAGGTGGAGGTGAACTGATCACTTCAGATCCAAATGAACTTTATCGGAGAGTTATCTATCGGAATAATACTCTTACCGATCTATTAGCAAGAAGTAGATCTACGCCAGGGGGATTAGTTATTTGTCAAAAAAAATTGGTCCAGGAAGCCGTAGATGCACTTCTAGATAATGGCATTCGTGGACAACCAATGAGAGACAGTCATGATAGACCTTATAAATCGTTTTCAGATGTAATCGAAGGCAAAGAAGGAAGATCTCGTGAAAATTTACTTGGTAAACGAGTTGATTATTCAGGTCGTTCTGTCATTGTGGTGGGCCCCTCCCTTCCATTACATCAATGTGGATTACCCCGAGAGATAGCAATAGAGCTTTTTCAAGCATTTGTAATTCGTGGTCTAATTAGACGACATTTTGCTCCCAACTTAAGGGCTGCGAAAAGTATAATTCGAGATAAAGAACCCATTGTATGGGAGGTACTTCAAGGAGTTATGCAAGGACACCCTGTATCGTTAAATCGAGCACCCACCTTGCACAGATTAGGTATACAAGCATTTCAACCTATTTTAGTAGAAGGGCGTGCCATTCGTTTACATCCATTGGTTTGTGGGGGATTTAATGCGGACTCCGACGGGGATCAGATGGCTGTTCATGTACCTTTATCTCTGGAGGCTCAAGCAGAAGCTCGTTTACTTATGTTTTCTCATACAAATCTATTGTCTCCAGCTATTGGAGATCCCATTTCCGTACCAACTCAAGATATGCTTCTTGGACTTTATATATTAACGGTCGGAAATAATCAAGGTATTTATGGAAATAGGTACCACCCATATTACTCTAAATATAAGATCTTTTCCTGTAAAAAACCTTCTTTTTATAGTTATGATGATGCGCTCGGGGCTCATTGGCAAAAACGAATTGAATTAGACAGCCCTTTATGGCTTCGGTGGGGGGTAGGTTTACGTATTATTACCTCAGTAGATCGAGAAGCCCCTATCGAGGTTCAATATGAATCTTTGGGTATCTTCCATGAAATTTATGAACATTACCGAATAGGAAAAAATGAAGTAGGAGAAATACTCAGTATATACATTCGGACAACTGTTGGTCGTATTCGTTTCGATCGAGAAATAGAAGAAGCCATACAAGGCTTCTCTCGGGCTTCTGAACACCCGAATAAATCGCTACCAGCTATCATAATATAATGTTTTTAGTCCCATAATCATCTCGTTCATGCGGAAATCAAAATTGAGGAAGCCCTAGGATAACTGGCTCGAACCCATTGTTGGATCTTGCTTACGAAAATGCGGAGGTTTTTCCCTATGGCAGAACGGGCTAAATTGCTCTTTCATAATGAAGCGATGGATAAAACTGCCATGAAACAACTTATTAGCAGATTAATAAATCACTTCGGAATGACATATACATCAAATATTTCGGATCAACTTAAGACTTCAGGTTTCCAACGAGCTACTGATGCGGCTATTTCATTAGGAATTGATGATCTTCTAACAGCACCTTCCAAGGGATGGCTCGTCCAAGATGCGGAACAACAAGGTTCTATTTCGGAAAAACATCATCATTATGGGAATGTACATGCAGTGGAAAAATTACGTCAATCAATTGAGACATGGTATGCTACAAGTGAATATTTGAGACAAGAAATGAATCCTAATTTCAGGATGACCGATCCTTTTAATCCAGTACATATGATGTCATTCTCAGGATCCAGAGGAAGTACATCTCAGGTTCACCAATTAGTAGGTATGAGAGGATTAGTGTCAGATCCTCAAGGACAAATCGTTGATTTACCCATTCAAAGTAATTTCCGCGAAGGACTTTCTTTAACAGAATATATCATTTCCTGTTATGGCGCTCGTAAAGGGGTTGTGGATACTGCTGTACGAACATCGGATGCCGGATACCTCACGCGTAGACTTGTTGAGGTGGTTCAACACATCGTTGTACGTAAAACAGATTGTGGTACTATCCAAGGTATTTTTGTCAATCTCATTCAAGGTCGAGAGAGGATCAAGAATCGAATTGTTCTACAAACACTAATTGGTCGCGTGTTAGCGGACGATGTATATATAGATATGAGATGCATTGCCACGCGTAATCAAGATATTGGGGTTGGACTTGCCCATCAATTAATAACCCTTCGAGCACAACCAATCTATATACGAACCCCTTCGACTTGCAAGAGTCTATCTCGGATCTGCCGATTATGCTATGGTCGTAGTCCTACTCATGGTAACTTGATCGAATTAGGAGAAGCAGTAGGCATCATTGCGGGCCAATCAATTGGAGAGCCAGGAACTCAACTAACACTAAGGACTTTTCATACCGGTGGGGTATTTACAGGTGATATTGCAGAACATGTACGAGCTCCTTTCAACGGAAAAATTGAATTCGATGAAAATTTGGTTTATCCCACGCGTACACGTCATGGGCATCCTGCTTTTATGTGCCATAATAACTTATCCATCACTCTTGATGGTCAAGATCAGGTACATGACTTAACTATTTCACCACAAAGTTTGCTTTTGGTTCAGAATAATCAATATGTGGAATCGGAACAAATTATTGCCGAAGTTCATGCTAGAACATCTCCTTCGAAAGAGAAAGTTCGGAAACATATCTATTCTAACCTAGAGGGAGAAATGCACTGGAGTACCAATGTGTGTCATGCACCTGAATATGTACAGGGTAATGTTCATCTCATACTCAGGACAAGTCATTTATGGGTATTATCGGGGGGTATACACGGATCCAGCGCGGTATCCTTTCCATTTCATAAGGATCAAGATCAAGTAAATGTTCAACTTCCTCTTGCCAAACATGAATTACTTCCGGATTATTCGGTGAATCAAGATCGAATGAAACACAAATCAGTTGACTCGAACTTTTATGGAAAAGAAGAACAAATCTCCAGTTATTCAGAAATTGATCGGGTCATATCCAACGAGCATTGGGATTCTATCTATTCTACCATTTATTCTGATAATTTCAATATTTCAGGGAAAAAGCAAAGAAATAGATTCTTCGTCCCATTGCGATACGATAAAGAACGGGGAAATAAGGGAATATCTCGTCCCAATCTTATTATTAAAATATCCAGAAATGGTATTTCACAGAGAAATGACATTTTTGCTGTTTTGGATGACTCTCGATACAGAATAAATAGTTCAGGAATTATCAAATATGGGACTATAAAGGTCGATTCGATCGGCAATAAAGAGAATTACCTCGGAGATCAAAGAGCAAGAGGATTCAGATCGAAAGATAAAATGAAAGGAGGTCGCTTTCTTTTCATCCCCGAAGAAGTGCATATCCTATATGAATCTTCGTCTATAATGGTACAAAACAATAGTATTATTCGAGCAGGTACACAAATCACTTGCGATATTGAGAGCCAAGTAGGTGGATTAGTTCGGATAGTAAGAATTAAAAAAAAGATCGAAATGAGAATATTGCCCGGAGATATTTATTTTCCCGGGGAGATACATGGAATATCTCGGCACAACGGCACTTTGATACCACCGGGAAAGATTCTTTTTGATGAATTCCAATCTGAAAATTGGATCTATTTACAATGGATCATACCTCCTAAGGAAAAGCCTTTTGTTCCGGTCCGACCCGTCGTGGAATATGGAATACCTGATGGGCCAGATATAACAGCACCCCTTTCCCTAGATCTATTGAGGGAAGGGGACAACTTGCAAGTTCGAGTTGGTAATTTTCTTCTCTATGGAGATGGTGAACGAATCCAAGTAATTAATGACATAAGTATTCAATTGGTTCGAACTTATTTAGTATTGGATTGGGAGCAAAAAGATTCTATGGAAGAGGCTTATGCCTCTCTTACTGAAGTAAGAACAAATGGGATCGTTAGAAATTTTCTTCAAATTAGCTTGGCGAAATACCCCATCTTGTATATGGGAAAAAGGAAGAATACAGCAGGTTCAAAATCTATGTTTCATAACAAATTGGATCACGCTAATCCCATTTCTTCCAATGAGGAGAGTCAATTACTTAGTCAGCATCAAGGGACTATCCGTGCATTACCTAATGAAAGGGAAGAAGGTGGATCTCTTATGGTTCTGTCACCATCCGATTGTTCCCGAATCGTTTTATCCAAGGGATCTAAACATTATGATATGGTAAATAGATCAATTCAAGATGATTCCATGATGCAAATCATTGAATTGTCGGGTTTCTTGGGTAACTTACATAGTATTGCTAACCGTTCTCCGTCTTCCCATTCGATAACTTATAATAAGTATTATAATATTTCATTAAAGGAACAGCCTATTTTTGGCAATTCCGAAAATACTCTCCGAGTACCAAAATGGTATTTTATGGACGAAAATACGGTAGTTTCTAATTTTGGTCCATGCAGGAACATCATTTCTGATCTATTCAATTCAAATAGGTGCTTTCCCTTATCTAAATTTTGCGAAAACCCATTTCCAGTAGTTAGCCTTGGACAATTGATTCGTGAAAGTGTACGTATATCTGAGGATGAACCACTCCCCGGATCTGGTCAAATTATAGCCGTTCATGAGGAATCCTTAGTAATTAGATTAGCTGAGCTCTATTTGGCTACTCGAAGAGCAACTGTTCATGGTCATTATGGAGAAATTATTAACGAGGGAGATACATTGATAACATTGATATATGAAAGATTCAAATCTGGTGATATAATTCAGGGTCTTCCTAAGGTTGAACAATTGTCAGAGGCTCGTTCTATTAATTCAATATCGATGAATCTAGAAAAAAGTTTTGAGGATTGGAACAGAGATATGACGAGATCTCTCGGGAGCCCCTGGGGGTCGTTCATCAGTTCTAAGATAACCATGGAACAAAGTAGAATTCATTTGGTCAATCAGATTCAAAGGGTTTACCGATCCCAAGGAGTGCAAATTTCTGATAAGCATATAGAGATTATTGTACGCCAAATGACATCGAAAGTGTTAATTTCGGGAGATGGAATGGCTGATGTTTTTTTACCCGGGGAACTAATCGAATTATCGCGAGCACAAAGAATGGATCGGGCCCTGGAAGAGGCGACCTACTATCGAACTATGTTATTGGGAGCAACAAGAGCATCTTTGGATACTCAAAGTTTTATATCAGAAGCGAGTTTTCAAGAAACTGCTCGGGTCTTGGCCAGAGCTGCTCTCCAAGGTCGTATTGATTGGTTGAAAGGTTTGAAAGAAAATGTCATTCTGGGGGGGATAGTACCTGCCGGTACCGGATTCAAACAATCTATTTACCATTCAGGGGAACGGAACGAAATTGATCCGAGAACGGAAAATAATGAGATATTTAGTGGCAAAGTGAAAGATATTTTCTTTCATCATGAAAAAGTATCTGTTTTCCCTTCCCCATTAGGAGGAATTCTCACAATACATTGAACAACCATTATGCGGACGGAAATAGTGCTGATAACCAAATTTCTTGTTATATTGATCATATAATAAGAGTATGAAATGAATAGCTCGATAGAATGAATAACTCGCACCATATATGATACGAACAGGCGATCTCTGAAATGCAATCAATTCCGTCGGAATAATTCCATGTTTAAGCCCATGGTATTTCGTTCTTTCGAGAGAAAAAAAGGGGGGGGGGGAGAAATGACAAAGAGATATTGGAACATCAATTTGGAAGAGATGATGGAAGCAGGAGTTCATTTCGGTCATCAAGCTAGGAAATGGAATCCCAGAATGGCGCCTTACATTTTTACAGAGCGCAGAGGTATTCATATTATAAATCTGACTCGAACTGCTCGCTTTTTATCAGAAGCTTGTGATTTAGTGTTCGATGCAGCAGGTAAAGGAAAACAATTCCCGATAGTTGGTACGAAATATCAAGCAGCTGATTCAGTAGCATCAGCTGCTATAAAAGCTCGATGTCATTATGTAAATAAAAAATGGCTTGGTGGTATGTTAACCAATTGGTCCACTACAGGAACGAGACCCCGGAAGTTCAAAGATTTGAAGAAAGAACAAGATACGGGACAATCCAATCGACTTCCAAAGAAAGAGGCAGCAATGCTCAAGAGACAATTAGCTCAATTGCAGAAATATTTAGGTGGGATTAAATACATGACAAGTTTGCCCGATATCGTAATAATTGCCGATCAACAAGAAGAATCCACTGCTATTGGGGAATGCATAACTTTAGGTATCCCGACAATTTGCTTAGTTGATACGGATTGTGATCCAGATCTCACGGATATCCCAATTCCAGCCAATGATGATGCTAGAGCTTCAATCCGATTGATCTTGAACAAATTAACGTCATCAATCTGCGAAGGTCATTATAGCTCTATGAAAGGTGAATCAATGAAAAGTTAATTCCTCGTTCTAAAAACCCGGGATCTGGGTATTGACTGAGTTGGCTACTATTTCTAGGTCTCGCAAGAGCGAATTTATTGGGTCGGCTACTATTCCCAAATCTCAGGGAATATATTAAAATCACCATAAATATTCTTATTGAAATGACCATTCCATTTTTCGTGGCCAATATCTTTGATGAAAGTGAGGTAATTGAGAAATTGGTCATTCAACCAAAATCATTTCTTATTGAAGTTAATCTTTGTAAGGGGTAATATGGATATTGTACAATCTTCTATTGACACACTAAATCATTTCTACGAGATATCCGGTGTGGAAGTAGGTCAACATTTCTATTGGCAAATCGGGGGTTTTAAAGTTCATGCACAGGTGCTTATAACTTCCTGGGTTGTAATTGCTGTCTTATTAGGTTCAGCTACTATAGCTGTTCGAGATCCACAAACCATTCCGACTGGTGGTCAAAATTTTGTTGAATATGTCCTTGGATTTGTCCGGGACCTGACCAGAACTCAGATTGGGGAAGAAGAATATGGCCCCTGGGTCCCTTTTATCGGAACTATGTTCTTATTTATTCTTGTTTCTAACTGGTCAGGTGCTCTTCTCCCCTGGAAAATAATCCAATTACCTCATGGGGAGCTAGCTGCACCTACAAATGATATTAATACTACTGTTGCTTTAGCTTTGCTCACGTCAGTAGCATATTTCTATGCAGGTCTTGCAAAAAAGGGGTTAGGTTATTTTGGTAAATATATTCAACCAACCCCAGTACTTTTACCGATCAATATATTAGAGGATTTCACGAAACCCTTATCACTTAGTTTTCGACTTTTTGGTAATATATTAGCTGACGAACTGGTAGTTGCTGTTCTTGTTTCTCTAGTACCTCTGGTGGTTCCTATACCTGTGATGTTTCTGGGATTATTTACAAGCGCTATTCAAGCTCTGATCTTTGCAACTTTAGCCGCAGCTTATATAGGTGAATCTATGGAGGGTCATCATTAAATCACTTTCCGATCGGACAGAAGATTTTACGAATCTCGCCCTAACCTATAGATAACTCAAGATGTATGTTAAGAGCGAAAGTGATGCGGAATGTTCTTTGGTATAATTTTTTATAGGATTTCGCTTTCAATGATATATATATATCCCTGTTCTTTTTATTCTTGTTATACCTGTATACCCGGTCAATTGAAGATTCGATTGCTCGGTCATAGTAATAAGAATTATGATCAGTGAACTACTAATTCCATTAATTGGTCAAATCTATCTATTTATATATATATAAATAGATATCTATCCATGTATACGTGATACGAATGATTAAGATCTCATATAGGGATGTGATATAGAATTACTTATCGAGACGGTACATTACATTCCTTTAGTGAATAAAAATCTGCGTCTATTTTGGATATAAGAAGAAATATTTGTATAGGGGTAGCGCATAAAAAAAAAAAAAAAAAGTTTTCCTCCTTCGAGGATATAATCACTTTGATATTTGAATAAGGAACACCTCGAGTTCTTAGTCGTTCCAGCTGAATTGTTATATAATTGAACTATTGGTGAGCAGTCAATAGATGAAATTGCCGCACTATTAACCATTTCTCAACCTTAGTAAGAGGAGATTACCATGAATCCCTTGATTCCTGCTGCTTCCGTTATTGCTGCTGGATTAGCTGTAGGCCTCGCTTCTATCGGACCTGGTGTTGGTCAAGGCACTGCTGCGGGCCAAGCCGTAGAGGGTATTGCGAGACAACCAGAAGCAGAGGGTAAAATACGAGGTACCTTACTGTTAAGTTTAGCTTTTATGGAAGCTCTAACTATTTATGGACTAGTTGTAGCGTTAGCACTTCTATTTGCAAATCCCTTTGTTTGATCCCGTAATCGCTGAAAGATCTGTACCCCTTGTCATTATCGTTATTATTGCATAATTTCTTTGTTCAGTCGATCTTTTTGGGGAGGGGCTGATCCAAGGAATAAAGATCAGTTCTCTCCCTATACCTAGTTTAGCCGGAAATATTCCTGACTTTTGTGACAGGAAGTGGAACGAACAAAGTATTTTATACTACCCCTATAAACACGGGACCTGGGACTGAATAGGTCCCCCGAAATATCCCTATCTGGAACTGGAACAGGAGATAGAGTTGAGTGAGAGAAGAATTCTGTAAAACTTTAATAGCCCTATCTATAAGGGGAGAGCATATGATAAATGGGACTGATTTTTCCTTTTCCTTGGGTTATTGGCCTCCTGCTGGAGGTTTCGGGTTGAATACCAATATTTTAGGAACAAATCTAATAAATCTAAGCGTGGTGCTCGGTGTACTGATCTATTTCGGAAAGGGAGTGTGTGCGAGTTGTTTATTTGAATAATATGGTTGAATCCAACCAGCTGCACGATAGTAAAGTGCATGATCTCAACGAATTACTTCTAAATGGAGAATATGGAAGAACTATAGCATTTCGTAATTGATCGGGAAATGAACTTTTAGTTTCCACTAATCGATAAGAGAAGACATTGAAATGGTTAAAGCTAAACTGCTTGAAGTCCAAGCACAACTGGGTACTCTTTCCACCACTGTGTCAATATGAGATGGGTTAAAAAGGCATAGTTGGAGATTGATCCGATATATAACATTCATATCAATGGAATTATTTGATCCATCCACTGATGGAAATGGTCATAATCTCCTATCCAATTTTGGGTTAAATGCTGAACCGACAACCTACGCAGAAAAAAAATGATTATTTGAAAAAAGGAAAAAAGGAGAAATACGAATGAAAGAGGAAGGAAAAAAGAGAGAATAAGAAGAAAGAGAAGAAGGAAAAGGAAAGAACAACTTTGCCGACAATTGAAAATTCCTCTGGTCGGAGGAGCCCTCTAGATTCTATCTAAATTTTACAGAATATGAACGGAAAGGGCAGGCTCGGTAAAAAAAGGAGATCGATATGCCAGAACTGAGCGGGAGAGCCGAATGAATCGAAAGGTTCATGTTCGGTTTGGGAAGAGATCATGAATTCGTGAAATTCATGGATAGATGATCTACTTTCATTAAGTAATTTATTAGATGACCGTAAACAGAAAATATTGAGTACTATTCGTGATTCGGAAGAGCTATACAAGGGAGCTACTGATCAGCTCGAAAAAGCTCGGGCTCGCTTACGAGAAGTAGAAATGAGAGCGGATGAGATCCAGGTAAATGGATACTCTCAAATAGAACGAGAAAAAGAGGATCTGATCAATGCTGCTCATGAGAATTTGGAACGATTAGAGGATTCTAAAAACGAGACCGTTAACTTCGAACAACAAAGAGCAATTGACCAGGTCCGACAACAAATTTCTCGCCAAGCTTTACGAAGAGCTTTGGGAACTCTGAATAGTCGTTTGAATAACGAGTTACATTTACGTACGATCGATCATAATATCAGCATGCTTAGAGCCATGAAAAAACACAACTGATTAGCCTTTATTTTATAGGTCTCATTTTTCAGAAGATAATTAATAGACGCTAATGGTAACCATTCGACCCGACGAAATTAGTAGTATTATCCGTAAACAGATCAAGCAATATAACCAAGAAGTAGAAGTTGTTAATATTGGCATCGTACTTCAAGTAGGAGATGGTATTGCTCGTATCCATGGTCTTGATGAAGTAATGGCAGGTGAATTAGTGGAATTTGAGGATGGTACAGTAGGCATTGCTCTGAATCTAGAATCAAATAATGTTGGAGCTGTATTAATGGGTGATGGTTTGATGATACAAGAAGGCAGTTCCGTAAGAGCAACTGGAAAAATTGCTCAGATACCAGTAAGTGATGCTTATTCGGGTCGTGTTGTAAATGCTCTAGCTCAACCTATTGATGGCAGAGGTAAAATTACAGCTTCCGAATCTAGATTGATCGAATCTCCTGCTCCAGGTATTATTTCAAGACGTTCCGTATATGAACCTCTTCAAACGGGGCTTATTGCTATTGATTCCATGATCCCTATAGGGCGCGGTCAGCGAGAATTAATTATTGGAGACAGGCAGACAGGTAAAACAGCAGTAGCTACAGATACCATTATAAATCAAAAGGGCCAAGATGTAATATGTGTCTATGTAGCTATTGGTCAAAAGGCCTCTTCCGTGGCTCAGGTAGTTAATACATTCCAAGAACGTGGCGCAATGGAATACACCATTGTGGTGGCAGAAACTGCAGATTCTCCCGCTACATTACAATATCTCGCTCCTTATACAGGGGCAGCTCTAGCCGAATACTTCATGTATAAGGAACAACATACTTTAATAATTTATGATGATCTTTCCAAACAGGCACGAGCTTATCGACAAATGTCTCTTCTATTGAGAAGACCACCTGGTCGGGAAGCTTATCCAGGAGATGTTTTCTATTTGCATTCTCGTCTTTTGGAAAGAGCAGCTAAATTAAGTTCTCAGTTAGGTGAAGGGAGCATGACTGCTTTACCGATAGTCGAAACCCAAGCAGGGGATGTTTCGGCTTATATTCCCACTAATGTAATTTCTATTACCGATGGACAAATATTCTTATCGGCTGATCTATTTAATGCCGGGATCAGACCCGCAATTAATGTGGGTATTTCTGTATCTAGAGTAGGATCCGCAGCTCAGATTAAAGCTATGAAACAAGTAGCTGGAAAATTGAAATTAGAGTTAGCTCAATTTGCAGAGTTAGAAGCCTTTGCACAATTCGCTTCTGATCTTGATAGAGCTACTCAAAATCAATTGGCAAGAGGTCAACGATTACGTGAGTTGCTCAAACAATCTCAATCAGCTCCCTTGACAGTGGAAGAACAAATAGCTACTATTTATGCTGGAGCAAATGGATATCTAGATATATTAGAGATCGCACAGGTGAGAAAATTTCTCGTTCAGTTACGCGAGTATTTAATAACTAATAAACCTCAGTTTGGAGAAATTATACGCTCTACTAGGGCATTCACGGAACAAGCAGAAGCCCTTTTGAAAGAGGCTATTCAGGAACATATCGAACTTTTTTTACTTCGAGAACAGAAATGAATATTAGACATTTTAGTGGGGCCGTTCAGGGCAAGGAGAAGAGTTGAAGAACGTATTTCAGTACATTTCTGAGCGCAGCAATTGGAGCAATTGAGAAAGATTACGTCCAATAGGATTTGAACCCATACCGGAGGTTTAGAAGACCCCTGTCCTATCCATTAGACGATGGACGCTTTTTATTCTTCTCCTTTCTTTTTTTTTTTTTACCTTGTTTTTTCTTACCCGTAAGGGATACTTTATCGTGGACAAATTCATCCGTCCACGATGGGATTCTGTAAAGAATAGAGTATATGTCATATGGAAATGGAAAATTCATTTCGAATGAGAAATTGTCCACGGAAACAATTGATATATCTTGAATAAGTAATATGAGCGGGTAGCGGGAATCGAACCCGCATCGTTAGCTTGGAAGGCTAGGGGTTATAGTCGGCGTTAATTCCCAATCTTCAACACCTCTAATTCAGAACCGAACGTGAAAGTTTCGTTTCATTCGGCTCCTTCATGGGGGATAGAGTGAAAGGGATATGAAGAAGAGGAATACTTAGATCAAATCTTTAGGAAAAAAGATTGAATCCGGATCTTATTTCTGTTCCTCCTATCCTCTCTCTTTTATCCTCTCCTTTCCCATCAAATCTGAATTGTTCTATGAATTGAATCCATAACATCTATGTTAGTTCTCATACGTGAATGGACCTGAAATGTGAAATACCTACTCACTTCATAGATGATCCTTCTAGAAAGAGAAAATTGGAAAGCTTCAATATTTCAATAAAAAAATCTTTCTAGTTACCTCGTTCTCTATTTCTACTGGCTCCAATCTTCAGGAAAAGAGTTCCCACCGAGCTCGAACAAAATGCCGGTGACCTCAGTAAACTAAAATCATCGTTCTATAGCTATTTGGCTCCAACTTATTTTCCCTGTAAGTTGAAGATCTAGTTACGATGAAGAAAAGAGATATCTCTGGATTTCCATCCATGGATTTGTGACTGATCAAATTAAATAGATCGATCTAATCCCGAAAACATTCTGCTTCGCCGTCTTGGAATTGAAAGTGCGTTCTTTTCTCTCATTCCACCCGAATTACGAGAATGTATGCTATTCCTAGCCACGGCATTGATAGGAAAGGATTTGAACCCATCTAGAAATAAAGCTATCGATCGGAACATGGATCGAATTGAAAGATCCTTCAACTATTCAAGTTGGTAATGGAACGAATCACACTTTTACCACTAAACTATACCCGCCACAATTCAATTGTAACATACGGATCGATCTTTTGTCCAACGGGAAGGAGTTCTTAATCTCTAATGGAAGTCCCTATCATTCCATCCCTGGATCTCCACCCCCGGAGATTCAATACTTGATAAAATAGTATTTCATTCTCGGAGATGGCTTATTGTAATTACAAGTTACCTTTGCGAACTGCTAATAAGGCTATTACTAATGGACCTGATATGACTATCAGGGTCAGAACAGTAAGCTGTGCAAGAACCTCTAGATTCATTCTGTTTCAACCCCTTCGATTCTATCGAATTGATAAATGAATAAAATTTTGTCAAGATCAATCACTTTCCACAATCCTTTTTCTTCTTTCTATTTTCTCTCTCTTTCCATCTTTTTATTCTGGATCCCATGGGATCTGTTCAGTTAAAATCAGGAACATCCATAGCTATAGCCCCAAGCAGCGGAGATCGTTAAAATAAATAAAAGCCTACTCATGAGAGAGCCCATTCATGTACCAAAATATCCATAGAATTTGGAGAAAGCCCGATACTAGAAAAAAAAAAAAAAAAAAAAAATGGACTAATCCGTTTAACTCTTCTATTTAAAGAATGATTGGAGAGGGAATGAAGAGATGACATCGATATCAGAGAGTCAAATTTCGATAGCTCTTATTGCTGCTTTGACAACAAGTATTTTAACTTTCAGACTAGGTGAAGCACTGTATCAATGATTCGTTCGATTCTTCTTACTTATAGAAAAGAAGGGCCTGGCCAGCCAGATACTGGCCAGGCCAGGTAAAGTGAAGAATCATTTCGGACGAAATGAACAAGACTATTTTCTCTTCGGAAATGTTGGTCCTTATCCGAAAAATTGCTATATCGATCATATTACTGATACAATTTGTACATACTTATATGGTATAGATCTTCACTCTAGTATCGTGCTAAGCACAAACTGCTTTTTCATAATTCGGAGAGATGGCTGAGCGGACCAAAGCGGTGGATTGCTAATCCATTGTACGAGCTATTCGTACCGAGGGTTCGAATCCCTCTCTCTCCGTTCAATAACTTGAGATTCATCCTACAAATCAGCAGATTCCAGATCTTCCTATGGAAGAGATAGATTTTCAATCTCTCCGGAAGAAGAAAAAGAATTATTCTTTACGTCCAGGATTACGTCCAGGATCGTTCGATAGAAATCCAAAAATAAAGAGAGAAACGAAAAATATCACTACTGTGTAAACGAACAACTTAAGAGTAAACATTACGTAATCTCCGGGATCATTATTAGAAGTGTAACAAAATAGATCGTCAATCTTCGTACCACATATTTATACTTTAATACCAAGGAATAATATTCTATTATGAATAACGGAATTGTTTGGATCTACAAGTCATGTGTGAAGATCAATTTGAAAGAAGATGGATAATTTCATTCCTTGTTCTTAAACTTTTTGTTCTTTCCTCTCTCTTCCCCACTTGGGATTGAATGGAAAGATAGGGATTTGAATCCTTATTTACCTAACTGTTTTTGGGTTGGAACAAATTCGGGACTGTTGCAATCAACCGCTCTGCCATTTATCCGAAGAGTTCTCAAGTAATAAAATAAATAGACTCAATTGTTCAACAGAGAAAAATTATGGAAAGAAATAGATTGTGAATTCCCATTTATACTCGTTCTATTCCATAGATGTAACGGATATTTCTCCAATGGGAATATGTCGTTTACATAAAGATAAAAAAATAGCTCGAACCGGGCTTGCGATGAGATTTAAATCGACTAAGATGAATACAAGGGTTTCTAATTCAGAAAGATTTAGATCTGGTATCGTTGGGAGGGAACCAGAAGAGAACCTCTGCCCCACAAAATGAGCAGAACAAAAGAGTGGGGGTGATAAAAGAACCTCTTAATCAATGATGGCAATCCAAGAATTTTTACTATATGGGAACTATTGAACCATGATTCGTTTTGAATCGAGTGAATTTTTCATTCTTCTTTGTAAAGGATTGAAACTTTCGAATATTATCGGAAACTTACAGCAGCTTGCCAAACAAAGGCTAAGAGAAAAAAGAACACAGGGATAATTGGCATTACATCTACAACTGGATCAAAAATAGCATAAGCCTCGGGTAATTTGGCCAGAAATAGATCATTCAAATGAAGGGCATCATCTAGACAGATATTAGACATAGCTGGCATTTAGATTCTCCGATTTATATTCTTTATATTCAAACATTATGTAATATGACGCCCCAAAAAGCATCTCGTCGATCAATTGAAGCTATTCGGCGAGTCTGATTATAGATCTTTCGGGTCGGAAGAGATCGTTTTTTACAAAATATTTTACCTGATTCGATAGATAATGACCAATGAAATAGATATTTTTTTTTTTTTTTTTTTTTTTCTATTATACTTAATCCTATCAATAACCTATTGGATCATTTTCCCGATTGATACGAACCTATTTTTATTTGATCCAAACACTCTGTTTAATAGGTTGACGAAATACTGAATATTAGTATTCACTAGCACATATATGAATGCGGAGCATCGGATGGAAATGGGGCGTGGCCAAGCGGTAAGGCAGCGGGTTTTGGTCCTGTTATTCGGAGGTTCGAATCCTTCCGTCCCAGACTCATTTCATTGAAACAAATATTGCTATCTCTTTGTCGAAAGAGAAAGGATAAGTAGAGAAATGGTAAATCCGATGAAATTGGATCTTCACTTTTGATTTCTCATCATTGCATATACGATACTTATAAAAAGGGAATGTGTCTCCCATGAGACAGACATGGCAAGGGATATCTCTGTGATGTAGGGTGGGAACACAGATCAATTTGAGAGAAAATCTGATCCATGAGATTAGCCTATTGGATGTATGCTGGTCCTGCTCATATTGGAACCTTACGAGTAGCTAGTTCTTTTAAAAATGTCCATGCCATTATGCATGCTCCTCTAGGAGATGATTATTTCAATGTAATGCGTTCTATGTTAGAACGCGAAAGAGATTTTGCTCCTGTAACTATTAGTATAGTAGATCGCCACGTACTAGCACGTGGATCTCGAGAAAAAGTTGTTGAGAATATTCTCCGAAAAGATAAAGAGGAACGTCCCGATCTGATCATATTGACGCCTACATGTACCTCTAGTATCTTGCAAGAGGATTTGCAAAACTTCGCGAACAAAGCATCCAGAATTTCTGATTCCGACGTAATTTTTGCAAATATAGATCATTATCGAGTGAACGAACTTCAGGCGGCAGATAGAACTTTGGAACAAGTGGTTAAATATTATTTGGATAGATCTCACGGACAAGAAACATTGGATCAATCCGTAACAGATGTACCTTCTGCAAATATAATTGGGATTTTCACATTGGGCTTTCACAATCAACATGATTGCCGTGAATTGAGACGTTTATTAAGAGATCTGGACATCAAGATTAATCAAGTGATTCCTGAAGGAGGATCTGTAAAAGATCTTATAAATCTACCAAGAGCTTGGTTCAATTTAGTTCCTTATCGTGAAGTGGGCTTAATGACAGCGATGTATCTGGAGAATGAATTCGGAATGCCTTATGTATCCACAACTCCCATGGGAGCTGTAGATATGGCCGAATGCATCCAACAGATCCATAGAAATGTTAATACCTTGGCTCCCATTTCATCGAATAAAAAGGTTGATTACGAACCCTACATTGATGGACAAACCCGATTTGTTTCCCGAGCTGCTCGGTTCTCGAGATCTATCGATTGTCAGAATTTGACGGGGAAAGAAACAGTCGTTTTCGGCGATGCAACCCATGCTGCTTCAATTACTAAGATATCTATTCGAGAGATGGGAATTCGTGTGAGTTGTACAGGTACTTATTGTAAACATGATGCAGAATGGTTCAAAGAGCAAATTCAAGATTTCTGTGATAAAATACTCATCACAGATGATCATACTGAAGTGGGAGATATGATCGCTCGTGTAGAACCATCTGCAATATTTGGTACTCAAATGGAACGTCATATTGGTAAACGTCTCGATATTCCTTGTGGAGTTATTTCTTCACCAGTTCATATCCAAAGTTTTCCTTTGGGGTATCGACCCTTTCTGGGTTACGAAGGTACTAATCAAATAGCTGATCCAGTTTATAACTCATTCGCCCTGGGTATGGAAGATCATCTTCTAGATATTTTTGGTGGTCATGATACTAAGGAAATAATGACTAGATCACTATCCACGGGTATAGGCCTGATTTGGGATCCTGAAAGTCGACGAGAACTAAGTAAAATTCCCCACTTTGTTAGGAACAAAGTCGAAAGAAATATCGATAAATTCGCACAACAAAAGGGCATTGTGAACATTACTACCGAAGTAATCTATGCAGCCAGAGAAGTGTTAGGTATCTAGCTAGGATGATTAATTTATGTCATTCCGTAAATCTATTCCATTTGTACTTGTACAAGAAATTTCTTCTATTTATCCAATAGGAGTGAATCGAATTCGATCCCTGTTCCTATCGTATCAATTTCATTAATGACTATTCATAATTATATATGAATTTTTAGATCAGGAATCTTATGGTAAAACTTCGTTTAAAACGATGTGGTAGAAAGCAACGTGCGACTTGAACGACATGATCGGTTCCGTGGATTAATATATCCGCCATTTCATATCCGAATGGAGATGCTCGTAGTTCAACATTTTTTCATTTTATTCCTGCTTTTCTTTGGGAGAAAAAAAAAAAATAGGGGAAAGAAAAGGAAAATATAAATATTACATGACGGAGCTTGAGCAGTAAGTATTAATTCATTCATTGATCAGGGGACAGAATCTAAGGTCAGTGTAGATAAATGAGCTATAACGACTTTGTAAGTCCACATTGATTTACGAAATCAGAATGGTTGAATCGGAACAGGTAAACAATTACCGATTATGATGGGTAGGAATATTTCAATAAGAAATAGATTCGATCATATAAGGATCAATCATTCATATGATTGCTCAACGTGGACAAATAGCAAAATGTACGTTGCTGTCATTCTAAAAAGATTGGAGACCACCGAAGCAAGATAAGGCTCAGACCTAATGATTAAAAGATGATCGATCTCAGAACAAGAAAATCCTATTTTATGATTGTTCAAACGATTCGATAAAAATGAGAGATCGAGATAGATTAAACATGAAAAAAAAAAAAAAAAAAAATAGGGGAAAGACGGCTCAAAAAGTGGAGGAATAGGATTTTATGATGGTTGAGCATTACCTAAGCATACTTGAGCTATGAGTATGAATTATTTCTTTTTTTTTTTTCCTTTTTGAGAAGGAAAAGTACTAAGTTCATATAGCCTATCTATCTATATAGATAGATAGACATAGATCTATAGTAGAAAGATATATGAATCTTATCAAAATTCTTATTGCTCGAGCCGTATGAGGAAAAAGCTTCATATACGTTTTCCAGGGGGGGGGGATTATAGCCTACCTATCCCAATTAGCTACTTATCGAATTGTTGCAATTAACGTTGAATCTCGAAGAGAAGGAAAAGCTCTTCAGGAAGTGGGTTTTTACGATCCAATGAAGGATCAAACTTATTCAAATGTTCCTGCTATTCTACATTTTCTTGAGAAAGGGGCTCAACCTACAGAAACCGTTCATGATATTTTGGAGAAGGCAGGGATATTTCAAAAATTTCAGACCAATCTTTAGGGAAAGGAATGGATCCAATATTTAGCTTTGTGCAATTGTTTTTTCACCATCCATTTCTATTTTTTGTATTATATATTCATTTAGTCATTCCTGTTCCCATGCGATCTTATATGAAGATGACGAATATGAAAATCTTTTTATCTAGATGGATGAAAGATTGAGTTGATAGAGAGAATAATTAGATCGATAAAATGAGGAGCTTCCAAAATTTTAATTTTGGAGCTCCTTATTCTGTACAAATTTTCATAATGAACGGGACGGTCTAATTCGTTGTCCTTATTGTGAATAAGCCCAAGCCAAGATCTCTTCTCAATGCGCCCGTCCTGCTAATCCAACAATTAATTTCTCTACAACATTCCGGGATTGACAATGATATATTGTGCCGATATAATCCGTTCATATGGAAATATAGATCCTTCCTTCTTGGGTTCACCAGTTCGTTAATGGTTCTTCCAAATTTTAATGATGATTTGGTCGACGGATCAAAAATAACCCCATTTGGATAAATGGCTTGATCCGTAAATGGTAGATAAAAATCTACGTATATATAGATACATATGAATGAACGAGTTAATCATTAACCTAGACATTCACATAGGTTTTTGTTTCCCTCATTCAACGATTATTCAATTTATTTTCTTTCGTATTTGATATTTGAGAACTTCGTATTTATTTTATAACTCCGTATTCGACTTCGATCACATCTATATCCTAATATGGGTTGCTAACTCAATGGCAGAGTACTCGGCTTTTAAGTGCGACTAATATCTTTTACACATTTATATGGAGTAACAAATTCGTCCATACTTTCGGTAAAGTTGTGAGACTATGACTGATCCTGGAAGGGAAATGAATGGAAAAAACAGCATGTCGTTCAAATAAATGATCTTGATGAGACTTGATCTGATCGTATCCGATCAGAACCAAATCTCATCCAAGGAATCAAATGGATGGGAAACGTATATCATATGCATAGATGGATGTGTGATATGCTCATCCATTTCAATGTGATAATTGTGAAATAGGATTGAATCAATTCGCGGTTAAGTCAGGTGAGTCAATGGATAGAGCTAAATGGCCTAAATCATAGGGAAAACCAGAGGAACGAGCTTCTGTTCTTCATTTAGATGGGGAATCCCCTTTACTGATCAGGAGTTAAGAGCATATCAGTGTCCATCTATATGGGGGAGGTTTTTCTTATGAATACGATTAGGGATTTATCCGCCCAGAATGAGTCCTAAGTACTCGAGTACGAATGTGTAGGAGAAATGGTATACTGACCGTGTCAATTCATTCCAAAGTCAGGAGAGCGATCAGGTCGCTAAGAGAAAGGATTTTCATTATCTCTCATGTGAGATTTTTAGATAGAAGATCCATTGAACAGGATCTCTATCTCTCAGATGGATCATTATCTATCTTGTCTTGACCGGATGGATCGCACCATGTATTATTTTGTAACCCAAGAGGTCACTCTCATGAGGGCCATAGCCGAGGTTTTATTGAAAATGGATAAGTTTCGAAGAAATGGAAAGGAAGATACATTCCGGCAGCGGCGTTTTCTATATCCACTCCTTTTTCAAGAAAATCTTTACGCAATTGCTTATGATCATTATTTAAGTAGATCAAGTTCCTTCGAATCGATGGAAAATTCAAGTTACAATGATCGATTCAGTTTCCTAACTGTAAAACGTTTAATTAGTCGGATACGTCAACAGAATGGTTCAATTGTTTCATTTGGAAATTACAACCAAAATAAAAATAAATTAGTTGGTCACAACAGGAATTTCTATTCCGAATTGGTACTAGAAGGTTTGACAGTGGTTCTAGAAGTTACCTTCTCAATCCAATCGAAACATTATCTAGAAGGAATGAATGAATGGAATAGTTTCCGGTCCATCCATTCCATATTCCCTTTTATGGAAGACAAAATTCCACATTCCAATTTTCTCTTAGATATACGAATACCCCACTCTACTCATCCGGAAATTTTGGTTCGAACTTTTCGTTACTGGATCCAAGATGCTCCTTCTTTACACTCATTACGATCTGTTCTCCACGAACATCGAAATCTTATTCTTTCGGAGAATTTGGATCAATTGATTCTCATCGCTTCGAAAGAAAAGACAAGGTTATCCCTGTTCCTGTGGAATTATTATGTCTATGAATGTGAATCTCTTTTAGTTCCCCTTTGGAAACGATTTTCTTATTCACGATCATTGTCCTATGGAGCTTTTCTAGAGCGAACTACTTTTTATAGAAAGATCGAGCATATTGTCATATTTTCTCATAAATCTATTAAAGATTTGAAAAAAAGTATCTGGTTTTTGAAGGATCCTTCCATTCATTATGTGAAAGATAGAGAAAGATTTCTTATAGCTCTGAGGGGTACTTACCTTCTAGTGAAAAAATGGAGATATCATCTTACAAATTTTTGGCAGTGTCATTTTCATCTCCGGTCCCAACCATATCGGATATCTATCGATGAATTATCCAAGAATTGTTTTTCTTTCCTGGGCTATTTATTTAGCGTCCAAATGAAGACTTTCGTGGTTAAGATAAAAATGCTGGATGATTCATTCATTACCGATCCCATTACCAAGGAATTCGATCCAATAGCTCCAACTACACTTTTGATTGGATATTTAGCTAAAGAAAGGTTTTGTGATATCTCAGGGCGCCCAACTGGTAGATTGGCCTGGACTGGTCTAACAGATGACAATATCCTCCATCGATTTGATCGAATTTGGAGAAACATCTTACATTATTACAGTGGATCCTCAAAGAAAGATGGTTTATATCATATGAAGTATATACTTCGACTTCCATGTGCTAAAACTTTAGCCTGTAAACATAAAAGTGCGATACGCGTAGTTCGGGAAAGATTCGGTTCAGAACTATTCACGAAATCATCTCCAAAAGAACGAGAATTGATCTCTTTGTCTTTCTCAAAGACCCGTTCACAGAGAGAACGAATTTGGCATTCAGATATTCTCCAAAGAAATCCTTTTTGTTAATTCCTGGCGGAATAAACAAAATCTACAAGTAGAAACCCCATTCGACCGATGAAATGTTCATTGAGCAATTGCCAGAATAGAATCGATCCACAATCTATTTTTTTTCCGGGAATTAAGATGATTACGAAATAGATACATAGAGAAAGCCGTGTGCAATGAAAATTGCAAGCACGGTTTGGGGAGAGATTTTTTCCTCCTATTGAAGGAGGAGATCATCCACTCCATCCGACGAGTTCCGGGTTCGAGTCCCGGGCAACCCAGATGGATCGGATCCAATTCCCATAGGTATCTCTAGCTACTTTTTCCTTGGATCCAATCGAATTGATCTTCATATTCTTATTCACGAGAAATAAAATCTCACACCGAATTCATCTCAAGGGTTCATTCCATTTCTAAATTGCATTGCACTTTACCACAGTGAATAATTTAGTATTAATGGATTATTTTCATTCCAATCTACTATTTATGAAATTGTAAATAAGGAATGTGACGAAGTAGATAATATGTATATATATATATATATACGAAATCTATGGCATCTATGAGGTACATAAATTGAAAATTTAAGATAGATCAATATCTCTTTTAATATTCCCTTATTTGTAAATTACTATACTGAATTGATCTAGAACCTCGGTTGACATAGATATATGAGTCATACTATACTGTTAAATAACAAGCTTCATATGTATGCTTGGGAGCTTCTGATAATTCCATAAACCGAGTTTAACCAACCATGACTGCAATTTTAGAAAGACGCGAAAGCGCAAGCCTATGGGGTCGCTTCTGCGACTGGATTACTAGCACTGAAAACCGTCTTTACATCGGATGGTTCGGTGTTTTGATGATCCCTACCCTATTGACCGCAACTTCTGTATTCATCATCGCTTTCATCGCGGCTCCCCCAGTAGATATTGATGGTATTCGTGAGCCTGTTTCCGGTTCTCTTCTTTATGGAAATAATATTATCTCCGGTGCTATTATTCCCACCTCTGCGGCTATTGGTTTACACCTTTATCCTATTTGGGAAGCAGCTTCCGTCGATGAATGGCTATACAACGGTGGTCCCTACGAGCTAATTGTTCTGCATTTCTTACTTGGTGTAGCTTGCTACATGGGTCGTGAGTGGGAACTTAGCTTCCGTCTAGGTATGCGCCCTTGGATTGCTGTTGCATATTCAGCTCCTGTCGCAGCTGCTACTGCTGTTTTCTTGATCTACCCCATTGGTCAAGGGAGCTTCTCCGACGGTATGCCTCTAGGAATATCTGGTACTTTCAACTTCATGATCGTATTCCAGGCTGAGCACAACATTCTTATGCATCCATTCCACATGTTAGGTGTAGCTGGCGTATTCGGCGGCTCTCTATTCAGTGCTATGCATGGTTCTTTGGTAACCTCCAGTTTGATCAGGGAAACTACCGAGAATGAGTCTGCTAATGCGGGTTACAAATTTGGTCAAGAGGGAGAAACCTACAATATCGTAGCTGCTCATGGTTATTTTGGCCGATTGATCTTCCAATATGCTAGTTTTAACAACTCTCGCTCTTTACATTTCTTCTTAGCTGTTTGGCCCGTAGTAGGTATCTGGTTTACTGCTCTGGGTATTAGCACTATGGCTTTCAACTTAAATGGATTCAATTTCAATCAATCTGTAGTTGACGGTCAAGGTCGTGTAATTAACACTTGGGCTGATATCATCAATCGCGCGAATCTTGGTATGGAAGTTATGCACGAACGTAACGCTCACAATTTCCCTCTAGATTTGGCCGCTGCCGAAGTGACCTTTATAGATGGATAAGACTCTGATCATTAGTTCGTCCCAATCGCCGAAAAGACAATACCAAACCTTTCAATAAAAAGAAAGGTTTGGTACTCTTCTTTCCGTTCGATGCTGTTCTACCCACTGATATTGTTTGTTAGACATTGGTCATATTAATATATGGGTCTCAT